AAAACCAGTAGATTCTTGGTCACGGCCACCTACTGTTAGTGTCCCATTAAATAGTGTTTCCACGAGTAATACCTCTAGGAGGAATACAAAATCTAAAACAATTGAATCATAGCAATCTTCAAAAAAAGAGTTTGTCTTTGTGTTTGAAAAAAGAAAATTTTTTTTTAAATAAAGAAATATTTTAATTTGAAACAGAAGAGAATTTGATTATCTTCAAAAAGTCAAAGCAAAGTTTTATACTCTTTCATTTTTTAATTGACAATTTTCATTGTCAATCAAAATTTATAATTTTAGAGTTAAAAAAAAACAAGAAAAAGAATAAAGAAATAAAGAGTCAAAAAAATTTTTATTTGCCAAAAAACTTTTTGCAGTGCAAACTCTGTTTGCAGTTTTTACCTTTTGGTAAAAACCAAAAGGCAAATGCAGAAAGTTTTTTTGACAACAACAAAAAGTTACAACAAACTTTGTTTATTCTTTGTTCAAACGAATCAAAAAATCTTTAAATTCAAAATAATTTATATTCTATTCAAAGAATAAATTTTCACTCTTTTCTTTTGAAAATGTTTAGAATCATTCAATCTATTGCTTTTAATGTAAAAACCATAAACACTCAAGGCTCAGAATATAAAATTCTGAAATTTTCTTTTAAATCAATCAAAATATATTTTACTATTTTACAAAAAAAACAAACTAAAAATTGAGAAAAATAAAATTTATTTTCTGAAGCCTCTCCTTTTTCGTCTTTTTTCATTTTTTTGAATTCTCTTTTTTGCGAACAACAAACTTTGTTTGTTGTAGCTTTTTGTTTTTAACAAAAAGTTCTTCTTTCTTTTTTTATTTTCCTTCCTTTAAAAAGTTTTAGTTCTTGAAGCAGAGTTGAACCAATCAAAAAAAATTTTAGGCAATTGCTCTTCGTTTTCTAAAAAAACGATTGTTTTGTAAAATGAGAAAAGACGAAACCATTTGCTCTAGAGATGAAAAGAAAAAAGAACACTAAAAAAGAAAAAAACCTTGGGTTATTCTCTTTGAATGCTTTCAAAAAATTATTTAAAAAAAAAGAAAACATAATCCTAAAAAAATTTACCTTCAGATATCCCAAATATTCAAAATATTTGGAATATCTGAAAAAAGAAAACAAATTTTTATTCAAAATTTGAATAAAATTTTGAAAAGAAATTCAAAACTTAATAAAAGAAAAAAATCAGCAAAAATTTTTTTCTAAAAAATTTATGGATTATATTCTGTAAAACGAGAAACATAAAAATTGTTTACAACAACATGATATGTTGCATCTAGACCTTTATTAAGTCTTTCTTTAACACGACTCATGATGCGTGAAATTACATACATATAAGCCTGCTTAAATGCCTTTTGTTGATAGAATTGAACTGTTTCTTGTTTAAATTCGTCTAATTTTGAAAGTCTTTCTTCATGTTGAGAAACACAATTATTAATTTCTTGCGTTGCTCTTAAAACACCTTCTTCACGAATTTCAGTTGCTTTTTTCTTTGCTAATTCTAATTGACTTTTTGCAACATTTAAACGTTCTTGTGCTTCAGCAGCTCTTTGGCTTGCTTCTTGTAAATTATTAAGAATTGTTTTTCTACGGTCTTCTAATAAAGCTGATAAATTTTTTCCAACAAAAGAAATAACAATAGCTACAACTGCAGCTAAGTTAATAATATTTGTTTCAAAAATATTTGTGTTAATACCAAAACCTTCTGCTAAAGGAAGGTTTCCTAAAATGAAAAAATGAAAACTCATAATAAGAAAAAAAATGAATTGACTGGAATAAAAAAGATAATTTTTGGATATTCTAAAGAAATCAAAAAATTGTTCAAAAAAATGAGAAATTGATATTCTTCGTTGAATTTCTTCGAAACCCTTCGTTCACGTATTCTTTTTCTCTTTTTTTGTAGTTTTCAACCTTTGTGTAAGTACTACTTACACAAAGGTTGAAAACTACAAAAAAAGAGAAAAAGAATCTAACTGACCAAAGAAGAAAAAACAAAATCTAAAATTTTTTCTTTATTCCAATATCCGTAAAAAAGCTTCTATTTTTTAGAAAATTTTGAAAGAAAATAGAAATTAAAAAATAGAGCAAACTCCACTTACTGTGGAACCCTTTGAAGGGCGGACAATATACAAAATTCTCTAACAAAAAAGAATTTAAAAAAATTCTACTTTAAAAAAAAGTCTAAGGTTAAAAATATTAAATAAAAAACAACTCTAAAAAAACCCAAAAATCTATAATTCTTTTTGGAGAAAAAAACAATTGAATTTTAGAAATAAAGTTTTTAAATAAAAAAAATTTCAGTTCTTCTTTTTTAAAAATATTTCTAAAAAAAAGTGAACTCTTCAACTGAAGAAGAAAGATTTCAAGAAAAGGTAAAATTTACCTTTTCTTGAAATCTTTCTTGATAATGAAAAACTTAAGAAGCAAATGGGTTAGCAAATAAAAGTGCTAAAGCAACTACTAAACCATAAATAGTTAAAGATTCCATGAACGCGAAACTTAATAATAAAGCACCACGGATTTTCCCTTCAGCTTCAGGTTGTCTAGCAATCCCTTCAACAGCATATCCAGCAGCAGTACCTTGACCCATACCAGGACCAATAGCAGCAAGACCAACAGCTAATCCAGCAGATACAACAGATGCAGCAGCAACAATTGGATTCATATTTATTTCCTCCGAAAAATAATCAGTAAAATTATAACAACCAATTCTATTATATTATATTTTTCTAAAAATGGCAAAAAAAAGAAAGAATAAATTAAAAAATAATTTTTCTTCATTTTTAAGCTTTTGATTCTATTTTTTTTTGAAACTACGAGGTCAAAGGCTAGTGACAAGCATAGTAAAGGATATCCCATAATTCCAAAAAAAAATAAAAGTAAAAAATAAAATTTTTTTTGTTTTTTAAAAACGCGAAATTGTTGTTAAATAATCAAGTTCTTTTAAAAATCCTTTTCTTAATAAATGAAACACAAAAAAATCAAACATTTCACGATTTTTATCTAAAAATTGAAAGGTTTCATGAAAAGATTGCATTAAGTAATGATAATAAATTTCATGTTGTAAAGTTGTATCAAAAGTTAACCAGTAAGATAAATTTTCTTTTTTATCGAATCCACTTGTTTTTCTCTCCGGAAAAACAAGGAAATCGGTATTGGATTGTCCATGAAAATACCATCTTCGATTTCGTGGATTATAATATTGTTCTGCATCTGGAAAATCCATGGTAAATTCAAAAGTCTGAAATGCTGACTTCTCAGACTGTTTGTGCAATGAAGGCATGACTTGATCAGCTTTTTTTGAGGCTTTTGTAGAAACACCAAACATTGTTCTCCAATCAACATCACTTAAATACGTTGTTTCAGTATTGTGTTCTGGTAAAAAACCATTCCACCATTGATTTACGTTTGAAAAACGATGTCTTAAGCCTAAATATTTTTGATGATAGAAATGACTTGAACTTACTCTTTGAGTGAATGAATCTAAATAAGCTAATTCTTGAAAAGAGCTACTAAAAAGTGTTTTACGATTTTCAATCATTTCTGAATGAAAATATTGTTGAACAGGAATATTGTATAATTGTTTTAAAAATCTTTGTTGTTGATGCATTTGAATTTTTTCATTAATAGAAAAACGAGCTTTTTGAACAAAATCATTTTCAGTTCGTTTAAAATTTTCATATTTTTTTGAAGGCATTAAAATAGAGGAAGTTGGTGGACTTGGAGGTTGTTTTCTTTGGTTTTTATTATCAAAGAAAAGCATTTTTGATAAAAGTAAATTTTTGGTAAATAAAAAACGTTTTTGAAGAATTGAAAAAAGAAAAGGGGTAGCTGATCGCCACACTGAATCGTTTCCAAACGCTGCCCAAAAGAAATCATTTTTTTGAGGAAGAGAAAAAGATTGTTTTTCAATTTGAGAAGAATGAAATGTCGAACTGTTTTGCTTTCTTAAAACTTTTTTGCTTTTCGGTGTTTTTTGAATTTTTTGAGGAAGAAAAATAGAAAATTTCTGAGTAAATAATTCAAAAGGCTTTTCTGAAATATCCAAGCCAGCTTGGCCTCTCGATACAGAATTAAATGTAGGTTGTATAAAAGAAGCATTTTCAATACAAAATTCTTTTCTTTTAAAAGAAGCTGCAAATGAAGCTTTTGTATTTTTTTGAACGAAAAATTCAGAAACTTTGCCCGATAAAAAAACCATTAATTGAATTTTTTGTTGTTTTTGGGAATCATAAAAAGTGTTTCGTAAAAATGATTGATTTTTTGTTAAAAAAGACGAAGAAAAACTATTTGTAGCCAAAGTTAGCGGAATAAAAGCACTTGGATCGTTTGCAAAAGTTGCTTTTGCTAAGAAAATTCCAATTTTCGAACAAGCGAGACTTAATGTATGAGACGGTCCTTTTGGTAAAAGAGTATATTTGAAAAGTTTAGAATCGCGTAAAAAATATTTAAAGGAATGTTCAGAAAGGCAGTTGTGTTTTGGAGAACTGCAATCCAAAGGTTGACCTTCTTCAATTGTATTGGCATTCGCTGGGAATAAATCTTTATGCTGTAAAGATTTATTTGAAAACAATGGAATAGTCTTCTGGTCATTTTTTTGTAAATGAACTTTCATATAGAAGTCTTGAAAAAATGACGATTTTAAAAAATTCTGAAATCCTTTTGAAGGGTTTATTTGTGAAAGAATTCTTTTTTGCAGCGCAAATTTTGGTTGAACTAATTTTTTATAAAAAGATTTTTTTCGAGAGAGAAGAATTTCTCCGTTTGTTGCTTTTGTTGAAAAAGAAGTATAGTTATATTGATGAAAAAACGATAATTTTGTAGCAGTAATTAAATTTAAAAGATTCATTTCAGAAAAATTTTCAGTAAGAATACTTGCATCGAGAAAATCTAAAGTCGTTAAAGAATTTTCAAAATACATTTTTAAAATTTCAAAACGATTTAGAAAATTTGGACTTTGTGCTAAGGAAATTGTTTCGTCAAACCTACCTGGTCTACGTAAAGCAGGATCTAATAATGATGGTAAATGTGTTGTTGCAAAAACAACAAATCCGCGGTTTGAACGAACACTATCAATAATAACAAGTAAATCAGTAATCATATCTAATTTTCCACGAGATAAATTCATTGTAATATCTGCTAAAACTGCAACTTTTGCACGAACAGAAGAATTCTCTTTTTGATATGAAATCATTTGATCCGTTGATAAACCACCCCATGAGTTTTCTTGAACAGTTTTTTTTGGCTTCAATTTTTTTTGTTCTTTCATCATTAAAACAGTAAACGGCGAAGTGGCAGGAGGAGCAAAAATTTGTTCTTTTGAAATTTGTAAACGACTTTGAAAAGAGAAATATCCTTTTTTTGTGTTGTCAAAAGAATTTACAAAAGCAGTGTCTGTTTTTTCTTTTTCGGCTAAACCTTGACTGACCAATGAATATTCAATCAATTCAATTGGCAAAGGAGAAGTTGGTGAATTTCGATGAGTCGAGTTTACGCCTCCAGCTGAAAATTGAGAATTTTTAAAAATTGAAGTCGACGTTTTTTCAGAATTCAAATAAAAATTTTGAAGAAAGAAGTTTGTTGGAATACTCATAGAAAAATCTCCTTTATAAGGACGTTTATAATCTGTAATTGAATGACGATTTAATTGATAAATCATTTGATTTGTTTCATGAACTTCTTGTTGATCAAGACCGAAAGATGATTGAATTCCTTTTACGTTTTCATCATCAGAAATTAATAAAGGTCTTTTTGAACCAATCACATGAATATGCTCCATTAAAAAGAAACAAGGTGTTTGTAAAGCAAGAGCATCAAAAACATCTCGTAAATATTTCATACCTACAGCAACCCCTCTTTGAACCATTGAATAACGATAAGCATTATCAGTAATAATTTTCATTTCAGTTTCGCCCGCTAAAGCCTGAATAAATAATGTTTTTGCCGTTCCTGGTGAACCAATAACTAAAATATTTTTTGAAACTTGTTTTGAGAAAATACCAGAATAGATTTGACAAATTAATGAACCTAATGTGTATTGTGCTGGTTCATAATATTTGAAAAATTGAATATGCTTTAATGATTTTGGTGGATGAATATCAACAAATAAATCAGTTTCTGGACCTTGATATGTTCCATATTGATGACAAGCCCAACGATCAAAACTATTAAATTTTTCAAAATCAAAAGAATCATTCAAAAAGTTTTGATTCAAATTTCTTTTCATTAAAGATTTCCTAAAAAATGGCTTTAAATTTTGTTGAAGAGAATTTTGTTCTTCGGACAAAAATTTTTCTCCAGACCTAAACAAAAAGGAAAAAGACGATTTAAATTGATTCGGAAGAAAGAAAGAAGCTTTGTTTCTGTGGGTAAAAAAGTTCGAATCAAAAGAAGGCGTGATCAGATCAACAAGAGATAATTGTTGGATTTTTTTCTTTTCAGTGAAAAACACAAAGTTTGAAAAACTTTTAGAACGTTCTTTTACGAGAAAATTTTCAATAAATGAAGACAAGCTATTTTGTTGAAGAATTTCAGAATTAAAAAATTCAAACGATTCTTCATTTTTTTGAACACCTGTCAACTTCTTGTTTAAAAAAGGAGGCATGTGCAGCCCACGATTCATTTTTTGTACTTGTAAATTTTTTAAAAATACTCGATCTTGCAATAACCTTTCAATAAAAAGCTCTTGTTCTTCTTTTAACGTCACAAACGATGGAATATTCACATTATATTTTTCTGCAGCTTTTAGTAATATTTCAGCCCAAATGTCCCAAAAAATCATACCTTTTCGTTGTCGAACAAAAATATCCATGTCTGGTTGGGTCAAAACAGATGAGAAATTTTCAAAGAAATATAAAAAACGTTTCTGAACAGCAAAGGAAGTAATGTTTGAGTAAGTAAAAAACTCAAATGAATGAAGAAAAGTAAAAGGAAGAGTTGCTCCAACACTTGAAAAAGCTGAAACAAAAAGATCATTTCTATTTGTTAAAAAACTTAAAATTAAACTGCCACTGCGTAAAGGTCTATAAAATTTTTGAGAACTTTTCGATAAAGCAATGTCAAGAGTATCCGGAACAAAAGTTGCTATATCAGACGACCATTCAATTAAAAAAACCAATGCAATCCATTCGATCATTAATTCAGCTGGTTTTTCTAAAAATTTGTAAACACTAAACATCACCATTTCAACGAGATCCAATATTTTCGCGGAAACTATTGAACTAAAGTGAACAAAATTATAACTCATCAACGTTGCAGATTTTCCAAAAAGTAAAAACGATAAAGCAAATTTACAGATTAAATTTTCTGGAATTGATAGAGTTTGAAGCGTTTTTGCAGTCTGCAAGTGAAATTGAGTAGACCCTTTTTTTGGAATTGAATGCAAAAGAAAACGAGCCTTTGAAGAGTTGTTTTTAAAAAATGAAACATATGAAAAGTTTGATAAACGAACAAAAACTTTAAAAAATAAACCTCTTGAACTTTTGAATAACAACATATCATTTTTAGGAACCAATACACTATTTTCAGAAAATCCTTTTTTTTGATGAAGCAAAAATTTTGTTTTCGAATTCTTTTCTAAATCTGGTTGGAACAGTACTTTACTTTGCAAAGAATTGTTTCGAAGAGTTTTTAAAAAAATTGAAGGTAAAACTGCAGCAAAAAAAGGATTTCTAGAATTTCTCTCATGCTTACGTTTTATTTTTGGCAATTGATTTTTCTTTTTTGGGTTTAAAAAACCGTTTTCTTTCATTAAAGAAAAACTATAAAAAGAGGATGAAAAAAATGGAAAAGTTGTAGACAGGTGCATTGAGGCAAAAGTTTGTAATTCATTCGATTCAAATCGATTGAAGTGAAATCCTCTTGAATCATTTTTTGGAGAAAACGTAGAACATGTTTGAAAAATTTTTTTTGCAACAATTGTTCCTTTCTTTGTATACTTTTGACAAAGATTATAAATTGAAAAAACAATAGCAAAAAAACCATTGAAGAATTTATACAATAAAACACATTGGAATTTCAAAACACTTCGAATTTCTGGCAGCTTAAAAAGACTAAAAAAGAGAGCCAGATGAAAAAGAATTGCAGAAAACCAAACAAATTGACTCTCAATTCCAAAATATTTAGAATTTTTTTCTTTACGTTTAAAAACTCCTTCTTGTTGTTCAAACAATGGTTGTCCTACAAAGGCTTTTTGGAAATTGTAAAAAACAGATGACACTGGTGGACTTTCGTTTGTTTGGAAACGAAGTACATTTGTTTTTTCAGCAGATGATGAAAAAAATTGAGAAAATTGCAAAAGATCAAAATCAGTGAATGATTTATTTTGAGAAGAAAAAGCAAATTGAAAAGGAATAAAATTCTTTTGAGACCACCAAAAATTTAATGAAGATTTTGCTGAATTTTGCTCATTTGGCTTTTTTATTGTGAAACTGTTATTGAAATATCCTTGTTGTTGCTCTAAAGGAAATTTTATCTTTGAAAAACGAAAATCGATTGATGATGGTTTTGAAGAGATTTGATCTTGAAGAGATAAATTATAAGTATTTTGTTTTGAAGCATTTGATAAAAGAATAAATTTTAAGTATCGTAATGAAATTTTTGAATTTTGTTTGAAAGTATTTATTCCAAAAACAGAACATTTCTGTTGCACAGTCATCAATTTTTGCAAAGACATTGTATCTAATTGTTCCACAAAATCAGAAAATCCACTGTTCACAGTAGAAAGAAATAAATATTTTTTGTTTTTGACAAAAGTTTTTTGGAACAAGTCTGTAGAAAAATATTTGTTTTTTGAAAGTTCATTTGAAAACAAAAGTTTTTGTTTCTCTTGACTTTCAGAGTTATAACCAATAAAGTTTGTTTTTTCTAAATTTTTGTCTGAAAAACCTAAAAAAAGTGGTTTTACAAATTTTGGAGCATTTAACCTTTCCAATCCACTATATTTTCGAAAAGAACTCACCAATTGTTTTGTTCCTTTAAAAGATTTCAAACTTTCAGTTCGTTTTTTAAGGGTCCATAAATTGCGAATAGAATTTTTTTCTTGAAAATGATAAAAATTTGTTTGATGCAGTGCCCACAATGCTCGGAGAGTCGGAAGTTCCCCAGACGGCTTAATCGAAGAATTATGGAATAATGATGAAAACATTGAAAAAGCAGGAATAGAAGGTTGACTTGGAACATTGAAGTTTTCATAAAAAAGAGCAGATTTTGTAAAAAATGATGAATTTGGCAAAATAAGTTCATTTTTATGTCGCGGAATTTTTAAATTTTTTTGTGATTCTCGAAGAAAATTCTCATCATTGAATTCAGAAGATTTAAAACTTCGAAGAATTTCTGAAACTCTTGAGTATAAAATTCGATTATATTCTGGAGACTTTTGAATTTTTTGATAATTCAAAGAGATTCTACTTTTTTCAAGAAACAAATCACGATCCAGGGAATTAGAGTCTAATGAACTTTGAATATTACAATACCAAGAAAATTTTTTTAAAAGAGACTTTTTCAAAATAAAATCATTTTGAGAAGATTCAATCATGTTCTTTTCAAATGTTGGAAAAGCTTGAAAAAAAGGAACAAACGGAATATTGCCTAGAAAATCAAAAAGGTTATACTCTGATAAATTTTTTTGGCTTTCAAGCTGTTTCATTTTTTTAAAATTTTCTGTCATTTGTCGCGTATAAGGTTGAAAATTTGTTTGAAACCAATAAGACTTCCAGGATAAACGAAGAAATTCACTTAAAATCTCTCCAGAAATTTTATAATGTTCTTTATTTTGAGAAATTGGGCTGTTATGTAAACTTAACAAAGCATTTGTTTTTTTACTCAATTGAGGAAATTTTTTATACAAAATTTTTTCTTGTAAACCATTTTTCCAATAAAAGCCCCATTTTTCACGATTGTTTCTATAAATTTTCTTTTGTTCAAATTCATTTTGACTTTTGAAGAACTTCAAAGTGTTGAAGGAAGAAGAAAGGTTGATTGATGAAAAAAAGAAATTTTGTGAGTCATGTTGAGAAATTTCTTTTGGCATAGATTTAAAGACAGTTGAACGAGCAAAATTTTCTGGATGACGGTTTTTTAAAAATTTCTTATATAAATGAAAACGCAGCCAAAGAGGTCTTGGAAAAAAACGTTTTCTTTTTTTTCGTCTTCGCGTTTCCAATTTTTGTTTTTTTAAACGGCGTTTTTTTTGAAGAGATTTTTCTTTTTCTAATCTTGCATTTGTTTCTCTTTTACTTGAAAGAGAGGCGTTCAGTCGACGTGTCAAAGGTGATTGAGCATCAGCTTCTTGTTTTTGATTTTCACTCTTAACATTTTTGAAAAATTGATATTTTGGAAGAATCACAAAGCCATCTCGTTTTAAAATAAAACTAGGAGCAATTGATTGTTTTTTTAGGACGGGAACTGTAGTTTTTTGTCGAACTATAAAATTTTTTTGTATCTTTGAAAACAAAAGATTATTCATTTTTTTGAAAAGCAAAGATTGATTTTTATTTTTATAGAAGAATTTTTGTTGATTTGATTGAAAACGCGAAGAAACAAAAAAAGGGAATGTATAATTTTTGAATTGGCCTTGTAAAGAAGTTGAAAGTGTTTGTAAAAGAAGTGAATCTTTTTGAATTTTAACTTTTAAAAAAGCTTTTTTGCAATGCAAACTTTGTTTACCATCACTTTTTGACTTCACAAAAAAGTTTTTTTCTTGTTTTAAATTTTTCTGAGGAAAATCATGAGGAAAAGAAACTCCAGAAAACCCGACGTTTTCCTTGTTTAAAGGCGAAAAAAACATTTGAAAAACTTTTTCAAATTTTCGTGATTGGAAATTCGAAAAATCTTTTTTATATTTTTTTAACGATGTTTGAAAATAAGTTTTTGACGGATTGAAAAAGAAAAGTTTTTGTTTTAGAACAAACGATTTTGTGGATTTCAATAAAAAGGAATTCTGTTTTAAACTATTAAAATTTTGATCTCGTGAACTCTTCGTATTTGTAGAATTTTGAGTGTTGACAAATAAACTGCTGCCAACTTTACTGGAACTCCAAAAAGGAAAATTTTGAAAAGGTCCATTTGAAATTTTTGATTTTTCAGAAGAAAGAAAAGAGTTTTCAAAGAAAGAATGAGTTTTAAAAACAAAGGGTTGTTCATTTTTTACTTTCTCAAGCCAAAAAGATTTTTTAAAAAATTCAAATTTTGAAAAATGGGCTTCTTTTTTATCTAAAAAAGAAACTTTTTTTTGTACCCAAAACAAATTCTTTTGTAAATTTTTAAATGTATCTTCATAAAGAGTTTCAAAAAAACCTCTTTTTGAAGATGAGAAGGTAAAACTTTTTGATAAAATCGTTTCTTTTGAGTTTTCAAAATTTATTTTTTTGTTTTCTTCAAATGTTTTTCTGTCAATTTGTAGAAAACTTTTTGTAAAAATATTTAAAAAGGAAAACTTTGGAAATTTGAAAAAAGAACTATTTTCATTACTACTGATTACAAAATAAGAAGATACCTGATTACTTTGATGAGATTCTCTATTTTTTAAAGAAAAATTGAGTCTATCAAAATTTTTCTTTAAAGGTGTTTTCGATGCAAAAGATTCTTCATTTTTGAAGAAATGTTTTTCTTTTGCTCCAAAATTTTCTTCAAGCTGTTTTGTCTCTGAAAAATCTAAAAGAATTGGGAGTTCTAAATTTAGAATCACATTTTGTGAAGTTTTTACAAGTTGGTTTTGAGAACCTCTCTCTTTTAAAAAAGTATTAAGAAAAGAAGGATTTGGTTTATCCATTTCAGTTTTCATGAAGTCTGTAAGAGGCTTTTTGTTCAAAGAACTTTTTGTTTTCAACAAAAAGTTGCTGAAAACTTTGTTTTCATTATGAAAACCAAAAAAAGAGGAAGAAAAAATCTTTCTCATCAAAACAAAAGATTTGAAAGAAATAGAATTTGAAAGCGTTGTATTTGTTTGCAGATTTTCAAAGCTCTTTTCTTTTAAAACTTTAGACGCTTTTTGTTTGTCAAAGAAAAATTCGGTAGTGCCTAGGTGCTTTAAGGCAGAAGGAAAGAAAGTATTCAAATGATGATTTGTCTGAAAGATGAAAGGTTTTAAAAGATTTTTTGAACTTTTTTTATAATATTGAAAAACAAAAAAGTCAAAAGTATGTTTTTTTAACGGAAAAGAAACTGAAGGTTGTTTCTTTAAAAAAGTCGAATTTTCAAAATTTTCTTTCTTGTTTGTAGAAATGTGTGTATCATTAGATTTTGAAGAATTTGGAAACGAACTGAAAAAATAGAAATTTTCGTTTGTTTCAAAGATATTTTTCGTTTGATTGATTTTACGTTCTTGTATTTGAAAATACTCTCTGGGCCTAGTATTGAGTCTGTAAATACCTGGATAGGGCATTTTTGAAAAACAACCAAAAATTTTTTGAAGATAAAGAGAATCTAAATTCATCAAACTTTTGTGTTGAAGGGTTTTTCCTTCTATTGGTAAAAGTTGACTATTCTCAACTCCAAAATGTTTTGTTGGATAGAAAACAAAAGTGGACGCTTTTGCATTGTCTTTGAAAAAAGAAATATTCTGAGAATTAAAAAAAGTTGGAGAATATTTTTTATTTAAAAAATGTCTTTTCACTTTCCAAAAATTTTGCGTTTGTAACCATTTTTCCAAAAAGATGGAATTTTGATATTCAAAGGATGAATTTTTTGTTTCAAAGTTTTGAAGAGCTTTTTCTTCAGGTTTCAAAGTTTGAAAAATATTTGGCATAACAACCAAATTTCTTTCAAATTCATTGATAAGAAAACGGCTTTTTGAAAAATCAAAAACTGGTGTCACTTTAGAAGAAAATTTTGTTTTTGTTCCAAAAAACGCTCGTTTTTCTGAAAGATCAAATCGGCCCTTCTTGTTTAAAAACTGTTGAGTTGTTGAGAAAAAACTGTTCGATGAAAAGCAGTTATAAAAAGGAAAAAGAAAGGATTTTTGAGTCATACCTTCTTTTGGAAGAAAAAATTGTGCTTTTTGAGGAATCTTGAAAAGATAAACCTTTGAAAATTTATTCTTTTGTTCCAAACTGTAAGAGTTTGAATTTAATGAAAACCATTTCCAATTAAAAATATTTCTTTTTGTTGTAATCGTTTGTCTTAAAATATTTCTTTCATTGGAATTATTGTACCAAAAACGAAAAAAAGAGTGTTTTAAGATTTCATTTGGTTTCTCATCTATGAAAAACCACATAGAATCTTTGAAAAAATTTAAATAAAAATCACAAAAATTTTGAAATTCATTTTTTTCAAGTTTTGTGAATTGCTTGTAAGTTTCGCTGGAAACAACATCTGAATATGCAAAATCAAAAATGAATCCTTCTGAATTTTTTTGTTGTTCATTTTGTTCAAAAGAGAGTGTTTCAGCAAAAACTTTATTTCTAAATGAGCTTTGATTTAAAAAATGAAAAGAATCAGAAGAAATACTTCCATTTGAAAAAAATCTTAAAAATGAAGCATTTGTTTTTAAAGAACGTTGTTTTGAAGAAAAATCAAAAAAAGAGGATGGAGAAGAAAATAAAACAACAAAACCTAAAACTGGAAAAATCCAATATTGTATAAAATTTTTTTTCTTTGGAAAAAAGTGACCAATTTTTGAATTTAGAAAAAATGGAAAGTTTTCTACTTTTCGAAAACAATCACTTTTTGGAATTAAGGTCTCAGTATTTAAATGATATTTTTTTTGTTCAAAAGACATTCCTTTTTTCAAATGAAAAAGAGGAGAATTTTTTCTATTTCCTCGCTTTTTGTGGATCACTCGCGACTTTTTGTTTGAAGAAGAAAAAGGAAAATTCATTCCAGTCGCATTGTTGTTTCTTTTTTGAAAAAGAGATTTTTCAAAAAATTGATGCGATTCTTTTTTATTGTTAAAACTTTCTTCATTTGAAAAATGAAAATGACTTCTCAAATTTTCTTTTTGATCGTTCGCCACTTTTTGATCTTTGAACAAAAAAGAAACATTCAATTCTTTATTCATATTTTCAATAGAATTTGCTATTTTCTTTTGTTCAGAACTTTTCCAATATTCCTGTAAAGAAATTTTATCTTCAGCAAAAACATAGGCTTTATGCTGATTCTTTTTTTGAAGAGTTTCTAAACAAAGAGAATCGTTTGCTGTCGAATAATCAAAGGTACGCCAATGTAAAAAATCAGCTAAACTATTTTGTAAAAATACATATTTTCGGCGAAATTTATTTAAAAAAAATTTTTTGTGTGTCATGAGTTAAACGAAATAATGTCTTTGACAAATAAAAAAATTATTTATCAATAAAAAGCATGCGCTTTCTATCAAACTTTTTTTGTGAAAAAAAAAACAAAACTACTTCTCTTGGAGAGAAGATTTCATCATCTAAATGAATTCCTTTTTTTTGAAAAGAACCAAAAAAGAATTTTTTAGAACTTTTTTGAAAAAAAAATTTTCTATTTTTAGAGTTTGATAGAAATAGAGAATAAAATTTATTAATTTTTCATAAAAATACTAATAAATTTGTTAAAAACAAGAAATTATCTTTGTTTTTAAGCCTACTATCGGAGTTGAACCGATAACCTTCGGTTTACAAAACCGATACTCTACCGATTGAGTTAAGCAGGCATTTCATAAGCTAATTTAGATAAATAGCTATTCCTTTTTTTTTTATAAATTTTAGAAATTTGTAAAGGAAACTTTAAAAAATTATACAAAATTTTTTAAAAAAAGTCAAAATCAATCCTATTGAAATTAAAAAAATTTCTAAATTTTATATATATATATATCTAGACAAGACAAACAACAAATTTTAAAAAAGGAGAATATTCTTCTTTCTCTACTTTGTAAACAATTTCTTTTTTTTTTAAAGGCAAGAAAGAAGTAAACTCCACTAAAAAGAAGTATGTTTTGGTTGTTTTCCATTTTATTTGTCTTTCTTTTGAGTAGACGCTTTTTCTTCAAATAAATAAATAAAGAAAAAGCGTCTACTCAAAAGAAAGACAAATAAAATAGAAAAAACTGTTTATCATTCTTTTGCGAAACTTTTTAAAAAAATCTATTTTTAAATTGACGACAACATATTTCAAAAAAGACGAATGGCTTTTTTATGAAATGTTCAAATGGTTTTGTTTTTTAAAAATGTTCGTTAGTGTTATAGCTATTTGTCTTTTTTCCTTTTTGTAAAATAAAAAAGACAAAAAAGACAAATAGCTGATAATAAGAGATAAAAACCTTTATTTTCTTCTGTTTTTTTAAGATGAAGGTTAAGTATAAAAAAAGAAATACAAAAACACAGAGACAAAAAATCAAAAGTTTTGGTTAAAGGTTTTTCAAATATACATTTTTTAAAGATTAACAAAAAAATAAATATTTGAAAAAAAAGATAATAAAATATTGATACGCTGAATACTTTTTAAACTATAGTTGAAAAAAATTCCTATTCAAAGAATGAACCAAAAACGATAAAAAAGTCTGAAAGCTAAAAAAAATAGAAAAATAAAAAAATTATAAATTTTTACGAAGAACCATATAACCAGTACCTGAAGGTATTAAATTCCCAACTAAAATATTCTCTTTCAACCCTTTTAAAAAATCTTTCTTTTTAGAAATAGAAGCAAGCGCTAAAATTTTTGTAGTTTGTTGAAAACTTGAAGCTGATAAAAAACTCTCAACTTCCAAAGAAGCACGTGTAATACCTAAAACAACTGGCTCATAGCGAACTTTGACCAATAAAAATTGATTGATACGTTCAACTAAATTTAAATCAACCAGCTCACCTGGAAAAAAACCTGTTTGAGCTCCATTCACGATTTGAACTTTTGTTGTCATTTGTCGAACAATAACTTCTAAATGTTTATCAACAATACTTACACCTTGTGATCGATATACACGTTGAACACCATCAACAACAAGTTGCTGAATTTTTAAAAAACTTTGTCGAACAGCTTGTTCTAAAGGAAGGATAGACTTGTAACGTTCAAAAATTCCTTTTAATAAAATAGGTAGGCTTGAAAGAAATAATCGGCCTTGAACAGTTGTTCTTGCTTCAAATAATTGTTCAACTTTTGGAATCCCTTGAACAATATCACCAGACTGAACTGTTTGATAAGGTAATGTTAAAATTGGAACATTTTTTTGAATATAAGGTGTATTTGCCAAGTGTAAAATGCCCTGTGGTGATACTAAAAAGGGTTGTGAATGTCTCAAGGTCATTTTGAAAGCATTTAAATGAACAATTTGTCCAGGTTTACGGAGCGCTACGTCAAGGAAACAATCCCCATAAACAAAAAAAGTCCCTAAGGTTGGATTTTTTGAGACAGCAGGATAGCCAATTTTTAAGTTTTTAAAAGTATAAACTTTATTTTGATATTTTGTTCGAAAAGAAGAAATTTGTAGATTTTGTTTTCTACGAGCTGCAAAAAAACTTTTCTCTTCTGTTCCATTTTGAAAAGAAAAAAGATGATTCTTCAATTGAATATTCTTTGAAGAATCATCAAAAGATTTTAAAGGTTTTTGGTTTTTTAAAACAACTTGATAAAGAGATGTTAAATGTTTTTGTTTTGTTTTTAAAGAATATTCAAATTGAGCTGGAAGAAATGCATTTTTGTTGCCATTACTTTGTAACGGTGTTAAAAGTGTAGAAATTTTTCCTTTTTGTTCTTTGAACAAAAAGTTTCTTTTTGAACCTTTTTGTTTCAAATTTTTTGTGTTTGAAAAAGAAATAGAAAATAAATCTTTTTTGGTTACAATGCTAAAAAATGAATCTAATTTTTGAAGCGTTGATATTTCAGAAGCTTTTTTCCACCAATTTGTTTCATGTGTAGACATAGAAAGAAGTTCTCCTTCAAATGGACTTAAAAATTTTGTGTTTGCGTAAAAAGAATGATTGTTTTTAAGAAGAAAATTCTTAAAGAGCTCAGTTTTTGCGTTACTCTTTTGACTCTTGCTGAAAGAAAAACTTTGATTCTGTGCACTTTTTTTTGGAAAAAGAACAGAGTCAGAGGAAGAACTTTTTGAGAAAGAGGACGAATTCTTTTTATATGGAAGTTTTTTTCCATAAAAACCAAATATAAAACGAACTCCGTCTTTATTTAGCCAAAATGACGAAGGTTCCACATACTTTTGAAAGAAATCAAAAGAAAAAAACCTTTGATTTATAAAAGCTGATTTTTTCTGACAAACACAAAAATTCAATTTTTTCTTTAAAGGATGAAAATCAAATGTTGGAAACACTTGAGAATTTTTGAAAGCAGTTGAAGAACTCGTCAGAGAATCATTCGAAAGAGCAAGGGGTAAAAAGTGTATTGGATAAAAAGAAAAGTAATAATTCCCATGAAAATTTTTGTGCTTTGAATTTTCTTGCACCGCAGAAAAACAAAAAGGATCTTTCTCTCCATGATCTTTAAAAGAAAAAACACACAAATTTTTGTTTCCAGAAGAAAAATTCTGTAAATTTTTTTGAAAATGACGAGTTAATAAATTTTGAAATTTAAAAAGAAGATTTTTCTTTGAAGAGTAGTTAGCCATTTTTTGAAGTGTTTCTTTTTTTGATAAGCCGAAATCTACAAATCTTTGATTTTTTTTGAATTTATTTACATTTTTGTGAGTTGAAAAAAGATGTTGGAATTGATTTAAACTGTTCAATTTCTGAAAATTTGAATATACAGTTGCATCTAGGTTTTTGCGATTTTGAAGAAAACTTTTTTCTGATTTTTGAAGATTCAAAACAGATGAATGATATTTCTTATAGATTTTAAACGAAGAAATAAATGAAATAGAAGATTCAATTGTAGAAGAATTTTTGAGAGTTCCATTCATAAAAAGCTTGTTGTAATTGTTTGGATTTTCTAACAATTTATATTGCATAGGTCTGAAAAAAAGAGCAAATGTTTTTTTTGTTTTTGCTCGATCAAACATTTTGTTTTCCTCTGCAAGATCAAAAGAAAGAGTTTTTGGAATTTCTTTAGAAAACGGAGAGTGGAAAATTCCTTTGCTTGAGGTATCTGAAAAAAAATTTTTTTCTTTTCCTTGTGAAGTTGAAAAACCACTAAAAGCAAAATTATCAAAAGCATAAAGAGAATCATTATTCAAAAAGCGACAATTGAAGTTTTTTTTGAAAGATTTGAGAGTAAATGTTGTTTTCTTTGGAGTGCAGGTTTTGACTCTTTTTTTTCTGGTTTTTAAATTCGTGTCTGTATTATAGACACTTGGTTGAGAGCCACAAAAAGAAGAAGCAACAACTTTTTGTTGAAAGGGGTCTGCAGGACAGTTTTTGCTTGAAGAACAAAAAGAAAAAGTTTTTGTTCTTTCAGAATTGAAAAGATAAAGATTTTTTCCTACTTTTTTTTCTAAAAGAAAATTCTTTTTGAAAATACTATTTGTATATGTTTCTACAACAAAAAAAGAAAGTTTTGAAGAAATATGTTTTGGTTCTTTTGAAAACGAAGAAAGATTGAAGACTTTTGTTTCAATGAAAATTTTGTTTTGTTCAAAACATAAATCTTTTCCAAAGAAATGCCCTATATTTGAAACTGTTTGATGCCAATTTGGAAGAGCAAAGGAATGAGGAAAAAAACAAATCCACCCATATTGAATTTGTATTTGAATTTTCTGACTTGAAATGTAAAAATCATTTGATTTACTTTGAAAAGAAGAGTTTTTGCTCTCGCGTGACAAAGGTTCATTTGGAACAAAAGGTTTGAATGAATGAAAGTTCAAAGACTTCAAAGACGGAGTGCCTAAGTTCTGTTCAAAAGAAATGAATTTTTGAAAAGGGATGCAGCTAAAACATTGATGCTGAAAATTTTTTCCCACTTTTGTTTGAAAATTTGAGAAAGTGGAAAAACTTTCTTTGCAAAAGTTCTCTGAAAAAAGTGGTTTGAGAGCTTTTAATTTTTTGTAAGCTCTTTGCTTTTCTAAAAACGAACAAAAATTTTTTTTCAAAGATTGATGAAATTTTTTTGAAAAATATTCTTTTGAAGAATGTTTAAAAAAGATTCTATTTTTTTCTTTGAAAAAAATATATTTTTTCATTTGTTTCCATTTCTTCTTTGTAGAAAAAGGAATTTTGGTTTTTTGATCTTTTGACAATTTTTGTTCAATGTGCATGAAAGTTTTTTTTGGAAAGTTCATAGGATTCTTTTTATTTTTTATATTTTGTGTTTTCAACAAAAATCTATGATGAGCTTTGTTTATTCTGCAAAAAGGAAAAGAAACAAAAAACGAAAAATTTTTGAAAAAGAATTGAGATTTCATAAATTGTAAAGAAAAGATTTTATCTTTAAAACGTTTCTTGTTTTGTTTCTTAGGAATTCTGAAAGCTTCAAGTTGTTTTTGCGCTTTATAGAAAGATACCTTTTGTTGAAGAGCATCAAATTTTTTCAATGGAATTTTTTTTACAGTCTTTCTAAATGAAAAATGTTGATATTTTATTCCATTTGGAAAATGGGAAAAAGAAGAAATACCTTCAAAAAGAGGATAAAACGGTTTTTTCTTTCCTTGACGATTTGAAAAATAAAAAAGTGGACTTTTTTTGCTAATCATATCAACCGTATAGTCATTTTTGATTTGGGAAAGATTTTGTTTTTTTCCAATGCAACCTTTGTTTGCATCATCGTTTTGTTGAAAACAAAAAGTTTTTTTTGAAAGCGGTACAAAATCCAGAATAGAAAGCGCGTAATTTTCTTGTGGTAGCCAAAAAATTTCTTCTGTGTAGAGTTCAGAATTGAAAAAAGATTTTGTTGTTTTCTTTTTTAAAGCGTGGATCACAAGAAACAACGAAGAATGAAAATTTTTTGTTTTATTCCTTTTCATTTTTTCAAAAAGCGAAGGAAAAGCTTTTGCAGGTTGGTTATTTTTCTGCAAAGAATGTTCCTTTCTTTGAATTGTGCTACCCCTAGTCACTTTTTGTTGAAAAACAAAGAAAAACGGAAAACGTGTAATAGATTTTGAATTCTCGCAGTGAAAAGGATCATTTTTGTTCAGAAAAAGGTTTTTTGAAACTTTTGGAGCAGAGAAATTTTTGTTTTCTGTCAAAAGTTCTATAGAATTTTGTTTGGAGTGCAAAAAGGAAAAACAGAAAGGTTCTGTAGGACATTTTGTATTCGAAAAAGAAAAAGAAGAACTCTCATTTCTTTTTTCAACATCAACAGAATTGAATGATGAAAAACGAGTGCTTTCTGAAACAAAATCAAATGATTTACACTTTAAAAAAGTCACTTTTTTTTGCAATGACTGAGAATTATATTTTTTGAAGTTCTTTTTTCGTTTTTGGTTTTTTGAAAAAAGCTCTACAAAGAAAAACGGAGAAAATGTATTTTTCACTGAAAAAGACAAATATTTATTGAATTTTTTCTGTTTTGATAAATTGTCAAAAGGTAAAATAGTGAAAATACCGTTTGTAGAAGTTTGATAATCTTTCGGAAAACAATAACTTAAAAATGTTGGAAAATCTTTTCCAAAAAAATTTCCATTTCCTTCAGCTCCAAAAAAAGAAATACCTCTTCTTTGTTTTCCTATATTTACTCGTTCAGATCCATCAAAATTTGGCTGTTTTAATGTCGTAAACGTTCGTAAAGAATTGTCCAGAAATCTATTTTTTGACGAATCATAAAATGAAAAAAGATATCCAAATTTTTTATAACGTACTTTATCATACTGAAAAGAAAAAAGAATTTTTTTCGATAAAATTTGTTTTTGTCCATTTTTTTTTAAAGTTTGGAGTTGAGAGAAAGTTTTTGCATTTTCGAGCTTTTTCAATAGTAAGGAATTCAAAAAAAGGCCTGAATCATCATCAAAAAAGACAAACGCTTTTTTCTTCTCGAGTGCAAAAGAAAAAAGTGTTCTAAATTTTTTAGGAAAATTTATTTTTTTTAAAAATTTTTCTTTTCTTTCATTTTCTATTTTTAATGAAAGTACAGATGATGGTTGATACATTGTATTTGATAAAGAAAGCAAATCAGTTGGCCACTTTTTAAAAGATAAAAACTTTGGAAAAGAAGAACTGTTTTTAAAAGAAAAAAGATTTTTTTTCAATGACTCCCTGTTTACAAACTTTTGAGAACTATTCAGTTTTTTTATAAAATTATAAACTCGAAAAAAAGATGATGTTTGACAAAAAGTTGAATATTTAAAAAAAATTTGTTTTAAAGGTTTTTTCTTTTTCCAAGAAAAATTTATAAAACTTTTGTATTTTTGATCCGATTGCTTTTTTGTTTCGATGCGGTTTGAATTTTCAACAACAGCTTGTTTTTGTTTTTTAAACAAAAAGTTTTTTTGAAGCCCATTTTTTTGTTTTCCAGAAGAAAAAGTAAAAAACTTTTGAAAATTTCCTGAATAAATAACATCTTTTTTTGGTTTTAAAAATTTTTTATTTTTTGAATTTTCTTTTTTCGAAAAATGTAAAAAATTTGAAGAAAAAGAATGTAGAGGTAAAAAGCGAAATTGATGAACCACTTTTTGATGGTTGAAAGAAAAGAATGGTTTTGACATGAAACTGTTTTGAGTAAATTTGTTCATTCCCTTTTTAGAAAAAGTTTCATTTGATGCAAAAACAGAAGATTGGTTTATCCACAAATTTAAGAAAGAAAAAATCTTCTCTTTCTTACAGCCAAAAAGTGTTTTGCAGTATGTTTTTTTGTTTGATCCAGATTCAAAAAATGAATTTTGGAATGATTGAAGAAGAATTTTTTGTTGAAGAAGCTTTTGTATTTTTTGTTTTTTGAAATAACGAAAATCAAAAAGAGGTGAGTTTTCAAAAAGAGTTTTTGTTTGTTGAGCGTCTCGCCAATTATTCTTTGAAAAAGAAAAAGGAAAAAATGAAGAACAAAAATTTGAAAAAGAATAATTTTGTTGCCTTTCAATTGACTGTAAATACAACATAGTTGCTGTTTTTTTAACATATTTTTCAGAGCTGCTTGTAGAGTGTCGGTGAATGAAAAAATTTTTTCTCTTTGATTTTAAAGAAGAGAAATAAAAATTCCAACCTTTGGTTTTTTTCCAAAGAACTCGAGAGAGAACACTTGTTTTTCGAAGAGCATCACCTTCTTGAAGAAAAGAGTTTGAATCAAATGAATTATAAAAAACTTTTCCTGATAAAATCCAAATATTTGTCCAATTTTTGACTTTCCAAAAAATATCATTTTGAAGTTCCACAGGAGAAAGATCAAAAGAATCAGAACTTTTTTTCTCAACAAGAAGAATTGTTTTCTTCAAATCATTTTTTGTTGTTTTGGAAAATTTATTGAAGGAACGTGAAAACAAGAAACCGGGAGAACTCAAATAAAATTCTCCAGCTAAGCTTGAATAAAGGGTTTGTTCAGCAGTTCCATATTGTAATTGTTGTTTTGCAAATGTTGAGAATTGAGCTAAAACTTGCTTTTTTTGTACAAATTCATGATTTCGCACAAATAAAACGGCATAGGCAGGAATTTTATAAAGCTCTGAAAAATCACTCTTTTTCTTTCTTTGTTTCCATTCATGTTGATTTTTGAAAAGACTATTTTCAGACATTGTTGGCGTGACCATCGACTCAACGGTTTGTTGATTTTCTGATTTTCGAAGAACAAAAAAAGACCCTGGCATTTTTGTAAAAAAAGCAATTTCACTTAAAGAAGTTCGAATACAACTGCCTGGAATACTATGAAAATATTGAATTTTTCCATCAAAAGGAGCCAAAATTTGATCTGTTAGACCACCAGCAAAAACACCACCTGTATGGAACGTTCGCATTGTTAATTGTGTTCCAGGTTCCCCAATTGATTGAGCTGCAATAACGCCAACTGCTTCACCAACTGAAACAAGTTTACCTTGAGATAAACTCCAACCATAACAAAGTTGACAAATTAAACGTGGGGTCTCACATGTTAATGGAGATCGAACAAGAGCCTTTTTTGAAACCTTTGCAATCGCAAATGATAATTTTGAATCTATTTCTTGGTTACGAGAAGCAATTTTTTGTCGCTGTAAACTTTCATTTTTGTCTTTTAAAGAAAAAATATCTTGAGCTAAGACACGTCCTATTAAACGATTTTGAAATGAATAAATTGTTTTGTTTGCTTCTTTCATATCAAATAAAAAAATTCCTCTCATTGTTCCACAATCAAATTTTGAGACGATTACGTGCTGAGCTACATCAACTAATCTTCTTGTTAAATAGCCTGCAGTTGCAGTACGTAAAGCGGTATCAACAATACCTTTCCTTGCACCATACGTTGAAATTAAATATTCAGTTAAAGTCAAACCTTCACGAAAATTACTTTGAATTGGAAAATCGATAATTTGACCTTGTGGATCAGACATTAAACCACGCATACCTACTAATTGACGAACTTGAGACATATTTCCTCTTGCACCAGAAAAAGCCATCATATAAATTGGATTAAATAAATCAACAGTTTCAAAATATTTCACAACTTCTTGTTTTAATGTATCATTTGTTTGATTCCAAATGTAAATTAAACGTTGCATACGTTCAACACCTGTAATTTTTGCATTTCTATAATCCAGTAAATCTTTTGATACTTTTGTTTCTGCTTTTGAAATCAACGATATTTTTTGATTTGGAATTTTTAAATCATCAATCCCTAAAGAAAGACCACCTAAAGTCGCATAGCCAAATCCAAATTCTTTCAATTTTTCTAAAAAGAGAATTGTTTTATATTGACCATATTTTTCTAAAAACCAAGCAACTATGGTTTTTAAACGACCTTTATCAAAAGAAAAATTAAAAAATAAAGGCTCTGAAAGAGTGTTTTCTTTTTCACTTGCACCAAAAAGAGGCAAAAGTCTTTGTGGTTTTTGCCCATACAATACTCTATTTTTCTCTTGAAAAACCGAAGAAAAATTTTTCAATACAAATCTTTCATTTTTAAATGAGAAAAGAACGTATTTTTTCAAAAATTCTTTTTGAAAAAATACGTTAAATTTTTTTTTTATTTTTGATTCATTCATTCTATTTTTGATATTTGTTCAAAAAAAAAATAACTTTTTTACTCTTGATCTTTGTTCTAGAGGTTTGGTTATTTTGTACAAAAAGGTTGGTTTTTATTCTTTTATTCTCTATCTCATTTTTACTGTTTTATTGAAAAATATTTTCTTCTTTTTTGTGCCTCTTTTTTTTGTTTGGTTCAACCTTTGTGTAATACTTAGGCAGAAAGTTGAACCAAACAAAAAAAAAGAGGCACAAAAAAGAAGAAAACACAATAAAAAGAAGCAGCTTTTTTGTTTTTTCTAATATTTAAAGCAAATAGTTTTTGAACGATAGAAAAAGATAGACATAAGCAAAAATGACTTGTGCAAATACTTTTTAACTGGTCAATTCAAAAAATGGTTTAAAGTATTATTACCGTGAATACTAATACTAAATCAAATGCCAAAAAAGATTTAAAAAGCAACCCTAAACAAAAACAAAAAAAAGTTTCCATTTTGTTAAAACTTTTTTACAAACAAACTTAAACTCTAATAAAAAAGTATCAAAAACCAAAAATTGGAAAAAACCACATTCGAGCTCTAGAAAACAAAAAAAGAATTTTAGTAAAAAAGTAAAAAATAAAAAATTCTAAAGAAAATTTTTTAAAATATCTCAAATTTAATTATCTGAGGACTAAATAAATATATATGAGTTTTTATTTTATTTTTCTCCCCCTTTCTTTGAAGAAAAAGAAGCAAAAGAAAGGGGGGAGAAAAATAAAATCTTGCCTATAAAAACCTTTTTTTGTTTTAAACGTTTTGTTTTCAAAAAAAAGATTTTTATGTTAATAGAAATGAAATTTTTTCAAAAAAAAGCAATTTTCATTGGAAAGAAAAATGAAATAAACAAAAAAAATTTTTGTGTTTTTTTCATTTTTTGGCCTTTTACGACTTTTTGTTTTTTTCTATTTTCATTCTTTTTTTAGAATTTTAGAATTTATTTATTTTTTATTCTATTTTAAAAACCTAAGAAAAAAAATAAATAAATATTCTAACTATAGTTAGAAAAAATTGAATTAAAGAACAGCGAGAGTAAAAATTTTTTTGCAGTTGCTCTTTTTTTATTTTCTTCAACTGAATTGAAACAATAGATGAAACTTGTGATCCTTTTTAATTTCAGAAAAAGGTTTCATTTAAAAAAATCAACCAGTCGAAAAAGATCAAAAAAGTCCTGCAAAAGAAATATTTACAAAATATTGTTCAGTTTCTATAAAAAATTATTGGAACACATAGAATAGAAGAAGTTATTTCATTTTTTGACAACCCTTGAAAAAAAGGAAAACATTTATAAAACATTTTCTTCAGAGTTGTTCTTTTGAATTGTTTTTAAACAGAAAACGGTATTATGATAAAATGAAAGAGTCAAAAAACTTTTTGTTTTCTTTTTCGTCGAATCTTCATGTGGGTATTACCCACATGAAGATTCGACGAAAAAGAAAACAAAAAATTGCTGTAAACAAAGTTTTTGCTTTCGTCTGGGAGCAGACTTTGTAATCAGCAATACATAAACTTGGGTTATTTTGTCATTCAACCTTTGTACCTAGACCAAGGTAAAAAAAAAGAACACACAAAAAAAAGAGGCAAAAAGAAAAGACTTTTTTTATAAAAGATCAGGTAAAATAGAAGGAGAATTTGCTGTAGGTTTACGTGTTTTTGTATAACCTTTGTAAATCCAAACTTTAACACCAATAATACCATAAATCGTTTGTGCTGTTTTATAGCAATAATCAATATTGGCTCTTAAAGTTTGTAATGGTACACGTCCTGCACGAACCCATTCAGAACGAGCAATTTCAGCTCCATTTAAACGTCCAGACACTTGAATTTTAACTCCTTTTACTTTTGGAGTTTTCATTAAATCTTCTTTTGCTTTTTTAATCACTCTTCTAAAAGCTTTTCGTTTTTCTAAATCATCAACAATAGAATCAGCCACAGCTGATGCTCTTGTTTGAAAATCTTGAGCTTTTACAGAATAGAATTGAATTGAAATTTTTGGAGTTAATTGAATATTTCGTTCACAAATTGTTCGTTGTTTTTGAAGTTGTTCAACAAAAATATCTTGAAAATTTTTCTTTTGTGAGAAATTTTTTTGTGAAATTTTTAAAAATGTTTTTGAAACTTGATTTTTTAAAATTTCTTTTTTTTCTTCAGGAGTTAATCCAACTAGATTTTTTGAAGAAATACCAAATAAAAAGTCTGCTTGTTGTTTTGTAAAATGCTGAATTTTTTTGAAATGACGACGAGCATCAGAAATAGTTGCTAAATAAAGAAAAATATTTTTTGAACGATGTTGTTTCACCAAACCTTGTAAGTGATCAATAAACTTGATTGTATTTTTTTCTTCATGAACATTTGTATATTTTTTTTGAAGAGATTTTTCTGTTAAAGAAGCAACTTTAAAAGCAAATTTTTGATTTGTATTTTTTTGAGAGAAATCAGAACTTCCAAAAGTATTTTGATGAACAAATGACGTTTGTGTTTTTCGAATTGAAATATATTTTTTTAAATTTTGAAGAAAACGAATTCGTTGAAAATATGAAAAAGTTTTCGTTTTTGAAAATTTTCCAAAAACAAAATATTCTTTTCTTAATCGTTCTAATTTTTTTAATGCTTTTTGTTGTAAAGCTTTAAAAAGTTTTAGTAGCAATGGAAGTGGAAGTTTTTCAAAGCGTTTAAAACGAAGAAGACTCCATTTTTTTTGAGAACCAAGTGGTAGATAACGGAATGAACCAAATTTTTCAAGTTGTTCATTTTTTGAATTTGCAAAATATTGATTCCAATAATTCATTTCTGCTTTTAATGCACTTAAAAAAGAAAGATTTGTTTGTGACATATAAAGATTTACAAATTTTGTACATGATTTTGAAAGATTTGCTTTTGAAATTTTTGAATCAAAAAAACTTAAAAATGCTTTTTGTTTTAAAGAGAATTTTTCTCGATTTTTTTGCGTTTTTGAAAAGCCAGAAATTTTTGAAAAAGATTGTTGGAATTTTGTTTTGCGGAAATTTCTTCTTTCTTGACCATTTTTCTTAAAAAATGAAAGAAGATTGTTTCTGAAAGAAACTTGTTTTTTTGAATCAAATTTTTTTGTAATTTTTTTTCCATTCTTTACAAGAATCAATTTTCCTAAAAAACGTTTACGAAAACTCTTAAAAAGTTTTTTTCTTTTTTCAATTTTTAATTTTGCTTCTTTTTTTGAACCTTTAACCATTCCAGAATTTTGTTCCCCACCTTTGATACGAGTTGAACTGCGCATTTTCTTTGGCGATAAAGGTGAATCAGATGAAGTTGAACCCTCTGGCTGTGCTAATAATTCTAAACTTTCAGTTTTCGAATTTTTTAAAGCTGTTTTTTCTAAAAGAAGATGATTCTTTAAAAGATTATGAACAAAATTTGGTTGAACATCTAAACCTTCTAAAGCTGGCTTAATCATATGGCAATTTTGAGCATGAATTTGAATTCCAATTTCATAAGGAATTAAACCACGAACAATCTGAATATGTGAAATTTTTGGCATATTCGGTGAATTATTTAATTTTTTTTGAAAAAGTTGTGGAAGTAACTTTAATAAATTTTGACGTAAAAATCTATCTTCTAGAACAGATTGCGCATATTGATGCTTATGAAATCGAGCGAACCATACAGATTGATGCTTTTTTGTAATACCAACACGAAAACCTAATGGATGGATTTTTTGTCCCATATTTTTTTTTTTAAATCTTTTTTTAAAAAATTATCTTTTTTACACTTTCCATAATTTGAGGAAAAATTCTTTTTTGAGTACTTTGAAATCAAACAAAAAAAGAAGAAAAGGCTCCTCTTGTTTCAGTTGTCGTCAGTTTTTCTTGCATACAAAAAAGAAGACAAAAAAAAGATTCTCCAAAAAGGTGAAAAAATGTACGTGAGAATAAAAAGAAAAGAGCTTTTTGGTCGATAAAAAATGCAAGCTTCGAGCAAAAAACAACAAGTCTTTTATTTTCTTTTGCTGCTTTCCAAGAAAATACTAAAAAACTCAACAAAATTGCAAGAAATATAAAAAAGAAAGGAAATGTTCTTTCTTTTTAATTACACAACAAAGAAGAAAAAGTTTTCTTGAAATAAAAAAAAGAGCAAAAGAATAAAAATTTGCTTTTTTTCATTTTCTCAAAAAGTGTGTAAATTTTGTAAATTTTTTCAAAAGATTTTTGGAACTTCTTTTTTAAAACTTTTCTCAATTGTTCTTTAAAAAAAGTTTTGAAAAAAGCTCACAAAACTAATTTTTGAAAATTCTAATTTTCTAGAAAAAGAAAATTAGAAAAATTTTTTTTATAAAAATAGAGTTTTTATAAAATATTTAACCGTGAATATCAAAATAATTTCCAAAACTAAACTAAAAAAAGAATGTTTTTTGAATTGTAAAAAAAAATAAAAAAAAAAGCAAGTCAACAAAAAAAAAGGATTGAGCAGTTCACACAAAATTATATCCCATTTTTTTTGGTTGCTGTTTTTCAAAGGATAAAATTTCTTTTTTCTCAAATTTGGATTTTTTTGTGTTTCAAAAAAGTCAACAATTTTTGAAACCTGTTGAAAAAAGTATTTACATGCATCCATCGAGCTTCAAGAACGTATAAACAAATCATTCATAAAACATCTTTATTTTCGTGCTTTCTTTTTTTGCATTTGCTTTTTTTTACTCAAAAAAAAGCAAATGCAAAAAAAGAAAGCACAAAAATAAAAGAAAGCACGAAATTAAAGACTACGAGCACACATAATAGAAAAAAGTAAAAAAAAGGCTTTCTGCATTTGCAGAAAGCTGCTGCAAACAGAATTCTTGATAAACGAAGCAGGTAGAAAAAAAGTAAAAAAAACGTCCAACCTATAAATTTTGAACAAAACTTGGATTTTTCGAACCAAAAGATTGAGCAAATGAATGAATATTTTCATTTCTTCGTAATGGGCGAGTCACTAAATCTAAAATTTCACGTGCATTCGTGAAACCATGAATTTGAGCGAAAGTAAACTCAACTGACCATTTTGTTGTAATATTTCTTGCTTCCAAAGGATTTGCATGAGCCATTCCAGTAATAACTAAATCCGGTTGCAATTCACGGATGCGACTAATTTGATAATAATTATCTGGTTTTTCAACAATGCGTGGCATTGGTACGTTCATTTCAAAACATGTTTTTTCTAAGAAAGCTAATTCTGCAGCTTGATAGCGTCGATCCATATAAGGAATTCCAATTTCATAAACAATCATTCCGCAACGAATTAAAAAACGAGCTAAAGAAATTTCTAATAAATTATCACCCATAAAAAAAACTGATTTTCCACGAACAAGTTTTAAAGAATCTTCGAGTCCTTCCCAAATTTTTGATTCACGTTCGTCTAAACCAATTGGATTTTTTCCATAAATTGAACAAATTTTTTCAATCCAGGCTTTTGTTCCATCAGGGCCAATTGGAAAAGGAGCACTAATTAATTTACATTTTCGACGTCTCATTAGAGTCGTAGCTGTTCGACTTAAAAAAGGATTAACCCCGCAAACATATGTATTTGAATCTAATATCGGTAAATCTGAATAGCGAGTTGAAGGCAACCAACCAGAAATTTCAATCCCCTGACGATTTAATTCAAGTTTCAATTGAGTTGCTACTGTATTTGGAAGTGATCCAAATAAAACAAGTTTTGGATTCGTTTCTTTTTGACTTTTCTTCAAATATTCTTGGTCAGAAGTATTCACACTGTCAATACTTTTTTCAAAAATTTGTGAAGAACTCTCTTCTGAAAACACTTCCTTCTGTTTTTTGAACTCAACCTTTGTTTGCAACAAGTTTTTTTTTGCAGTCGGAGAAAAAAGGAAATTTTTTTCCTTGTTTGGTTTTAAAACAGTAGTTGAAGTCTCCAGCGATGATTGTAGTTCATCATCTTTTGAAACTCCAGATGGACAGCGTTGAGCCATTGCTGCTAAAACCGTATCTTCGCCTTGTGTAAAAGCATAATCTAATCCATTTGCACGGGCAACAACAATTGGAATACCAATTTCTCTTTCTAATTGGGGCGCCATTCCCTCTAAATCCATTTTAATAATTTCAGTAGTACAAGTTCCAATCCAAACAATAACACTTGGATTACGATCTTCTTTAATTTGAAAACAAAGACGTTTCAGTTCTTTATAATCATTCAACTTGGCAGAAATATCACTTTCTTCAAGTTCAGCCATCGCATAACGCGGTTCTGCAAAAATCATAACTCCCAATGCATTTTGCAAAAAATAACCACATGTTTTTGTTCCAATCACTAAAAAAAAGCTATCTTCGATTTTTTGATATAACCAAGAAACACAACTAATTGGACAAAATGTATGATAATTTCCTGTTTCACATTCAAAAGTTAATTTTTCTTTTTCTCCTAAAAAATTTGTCATTTTGTATGGACTCTTTCTATACTTCTTATTCTTTTCTGAAATTAAAAAAAATTCTATACCTTTGAATACCCTTCAATACTAAAGAGAACAAAAAAATTTTCTTCACTTTCATAAAAATTCAAACACTGCAAATTAAAATTTCTATTTTTTGATCCTTTTGTTCTTTTTTTTTTTGTGTTTTCAGACTTAGTGCCTGTAATACAGGCACTAAGTCTGAAAACACAAAATAAAGAGTCAAGGCTTGCAGTTTTTACCTTTTGGTGGAAACCAAAAAGGTAAAAACAAACAACAAACAAAGTTTATTGTAGCTTTTTGTGTTTCTTCTTTTTTTTTGCATTCAACCCAAGTGTCTGTAGTACAGATCACGAAGGTTGAATGCAAAAAAAAAAGAGCAAAAAGTTTTTGAACTGAGTATTTTTGTTCCAGACAAAAAGGATAAAAATACAAAAAAAAGAAAAAAAATAAATAAACAGAAAAACTTTTTTTATTAAAAACAAATTTTTACAAAAAAAGCGAACAGCTTATTGGTTTTTCTTCAACTCCTTAAAAAATGAAAAACGCAAAAATAGACTAAAGCATTGGTCTTAGGAAAAACATTTTTTTAGAAAAAAAGTAAGTAGAAAATCTACCTACTTTTTTCATACTATGAAAAAAAAATTTATTATTTTTTTTATGAATTTTATTCATAATAAATATTCACTTTTTGTTTTTTCTATTGTTTTATTAAACAATAATGAAAAAACTGAGTACAAAAAGAATTCTGGATTTATTGAATTCAAAGCTTTTTGCTTGTTTCAAATGAGTATCCTCATTTTTATTTTAGGTTTTTCCATTTTCTTTTTTCCTAATTTTCAAAGTATTTAAACCTTAAATAAATAGAAGAAAAATAACTTTGAAAATATTCCCTGTTGAAGGATAAATACTTTTTTTAACTCTAGTAGAAATTTGCATGATTTTACAAAAACTCTTTTCATTCCTAAAAAAATAGGAAAAGAGAAACGTCTCGGTCAGTTAACCTAAATCAACTCTTTTGGATTCTAAAAGAACTCTTTTCAGAGTTCTCTTTTTTTGTTTTATCTAGAAACGAAGGATACTTTCTTGTGCGTTTAAATACACAAGCCATATCTTACTGGAGAATTCGTAGGTTTATTCCTTTATAGAAAAATTCTAAATAAAAAGATTCTCGGAACAGGAGCAAACTCGTTGATCAAAAGGCCAAAAAAGAATAAAATTGATTCGGCTTCAAAACTGTAAAAAAAAATTTTTTTTTTGACAGCTTCATTTAGAATTAATATTTTTTCGAACACAAATTCAAAAGATATAAAAATTATTCTTTTCTTTTTGAAAAAAATAAATTTTATATCTTTTGAATTTTTTTTACAAAATAGAATTTTCATTTTTTTATTTTATCATAAAAAAAATTTTTTTGAAAGAATTTTTCTATTTTTCTTTTTCAAAGAAATTTTAGTTTTTATTGAAAACAAAAAAAGAAAAAGATTTTTTTCTTCATTCTCTATTATGATTTACCCTTTTTTTCTTATTTTTGAAAAATAAAAAAGAAAACAAAAATGAAAAACATGAGAAGGTTGAGAAACAAAAACAGAGCTTTCGAAAAAGAAATGAACTATTGAAAAATTGGAATTTTTAAAAAAATAAAAACTTATGGTAATTGCATAAGATGTTCAACTTGGGTTAAAAATCCTTTTTTATTCAATTGGAAAAGTCCCAAATCCAAACACAAAGCTTGAAGTTCGCAAACTAAAACTTTAAATGATTCTGGAGTACCTATATAAATTGGCATATTGACAATAATATTCGACCATAAAGTCATTCGTCCGCTAATATCATCTGATTTGATTGTTAACATTTCTAACAAAATAAAAGCAGCTCCATAAGCTTCAATTGCCCAAACTTCCATTTCTCCAAGTCTTTGACCTCCGTATTTGGAACGCCCTCGTAAAGGCTGCTGAGTGACAAGGGAATATGGACCAGTCGATCGAGCATGAATTTTATCATCAACTAAATGAACAAGCTTCAGCATGTAAGCAACACCAACTGTCACAGGATTTTTATAAGGTTCACCTGTTCGACCATCAAAAATTTGAATTTTTCCAGGATAACACGGATTAAACAGCCACTTTTGATATGTTTTTTCTCGTGCTAAATATAATTTATAAAAAGTAAAACTACGAGAAGCATGTGGACCATAAATTTCATCAAAAGGTCGAATCCTATAATATTGTTTTAAGTATTTTGAAGCAAGTCCTAAAAGACATTCATAAATTTGACCTACGTTCATTCGAGAAGGAACCCCTAAAGGGTTTAGAACCATATCAAGTGGAGTCCCGTCTGGCAAAAAAGGCATATCTTCAACAGGAAGAATTTTTGAAACAATTCCTTTATTTCCATGCCTTCCTGCCATTTTATCGCCAACTTGTATTTTTCTTTTTTCTGCTAGATACACCTGAACATGTTCAGGTTTCTTTAGTACTTTTTCAAAATGAAGATAATTTCTTGCAGCGTAAACTTTATTTGCAGCAGATTTTTGTTGAGACAAAAATTTTTTTTTTAGATTTTGTGAAGTAGAAAACTTTAAAACTTTCACTTCAACGACTTTTGCTCTTAATCCTTTTGGAGTTCTTAAAGAACTGTCTCGCATTGGAATTAATTCTTTTTCCAAAATTGTATATAATAATTTTTCATAGCCTGATTTGTATTTCTTTTGAATTGGTGTGACTTTCCCCACTAGAATTTGGCCTTCTTTGACTGAAGTTCCCAATTTCACAATACCTCTGGTATCTAAATGATTTGTTTCATTTTCCGAAAGGTCAGGAATTTTATTTGTAATTTGCTCTTTTCCTAATTTTGTATTTCGAGTTTCAACTTCGTAAGATTCAATATGAACTGATGTATAAATATCTTCATTCACTAAACGTTTACTTATTAAAATAGCATCTTCGTAATTATAGCCTTCCCAAGGCATATAAGCAATTAAAATATTCTTTCCTAAACATAATTCACCTCCTAAACTCGAAGCACAATCAGCTAATAAATCACCTGATTGGACCCAATCTCCTTCACGAACCATTGGTCGTTGAACAAGAAGGGTATCTTGATTTGATCTTTGATATTTTTGAAGAGAATATTTATAAATTTTTTGATTTTTCAAAGATTGAGTTTTCAGAGATGCTTTTGTTTGAAAAGAAAATTCAAATGCAGGAAAAAGATAAAAACTTGGAAAATAAAAAAATTGAAAGATATTTTTTTGAGCTATACACAAAGGAAAGAAAAAGTTTTCAATTTTGTTATTTTTCTTTTTCTGAAATCCTTCATGCTTTCCACAAAAAGAAGGGTGGATATTTTTTCTTCTTTTGTCAAAAGAAAAGCTGTCATATTTTCTTTTCATAAAAAATTTTTAAAAAACATTTCAAATGAGGAATGAGAAAAAATCAAAACTCCGATTTTTTGTTTTTTGAAATCTTTTCTTTTTTTCTTTGTTTGTTTTTTGAACACGCTTCGCTTTTGCAAACAAAGAAAAAAAAGGAAATAAAAAATTCATGAAGATTTCACTTATCTTTGTATAAAATGAAATTTAATAAAAAACTTCTTTTTATATTTTATGAACATTGCAGATTTTTTTGTTTGCGAAAAATTGAAATAGAAAAAAATTTTTTTTGAATTGTAAAACTTAAAAAAGTCAAATAAAAAAGAATCTTTGTAAAACAATCAAAAAAAAATATTTCTTTCTTTTGCCAAAAAAACAGAAATTTTCTGTTCAAGACTTGCACTCTTTGAAAAATTTTTTAAATTTTTTAAACCATCATTTTTTTTCAGATTTTTTCTAAACTTTTTTTCAAAAAAGAAAAGTTTAGAAAAAATCTGAAAAAAAATGATGGTTTAAAAAAGATGCAAAGTTTGCTTCTTTTTTGCTTGGTTCAACCGAAGTGTTAGGAATAATTACGTTTGGCTTGATTCTTTTTTTGTGTATTTAGACCTCGTGTTACAGACACGAGGTCTGAATATACAAAAAAAAGAACAAACAAAAAAAAGACGAAAAATATTAAAAAGTATAAAGATAAATTTTTGATCCACTTGAATAAATAACATAGCCACTTGTTTTTGAAAGAACTGCATGTCCTGAGTCACTTACCACCCTTGCTTCCAATCCCGTTCCAATAAAAGGTCGTTCTGGTCGAATCAATGGAACAGCTTGTCGTTGCATATTTGATCCCATTAAAGCTCGGTTTGCATCATCATGTTCTAAAAATGGAATAAAAGAAGTTGCAACTGAAATCATTTGAAGCGGAGAAACACCCATTAATGCTAATTTATGACTTCGCATTCGAACAAAACGTTTGCCAATTCGAACTGGAATAGGATTTTTTGGCAAAAATCCTAAAGACGTTAATCTTAAATCTGGAGTTGCGGTTTGAAAATGTTCTTCTTTATCTGGTGCTAAGAAGAACACACCTAAAGTTTTTTGAACTTGTCCTTTATAAACTTTATGAAATGGCGATTCCAAAAATCCTTGAACAGAAATTTTTGCATACGTTGTAATCGAATTGACAAGACCTGTATTTTTTCCTTCAGGTGTTTCAATCGGACAAATTCGACCATAGTGAGATGGATGAATACCACGAATTGCTAACGTTGCAGTATCACGAGAGACTCCACCTGGACCTAAGGAACTTAATCTACGTTTATGGGTAATTTCAGCCAAAGGATTAATTTGATCCATAAATTGCGAAAGTGGATGTGTTCCAAAAAATTCACGAAAAGCACCATTCATTGGTCGAGTACTTATTAAAGCATGAAAATTGAAAAATGAATTTTTTTGAATGAACGTTTGCTTTGTATTTCCATTTAATTTTAAACGAATAGATTTTTCTAAACGAATTAAACCAACGCTCAAAATTTCTTGAAGAGCTTCTCCAGCAGTTCGAACTCTTTTATTCTTTAAATGATCAATATCATCAATTTCAAGAAAACCATCTTCAATTTTCATTAGAGAATCAGTAGCCATTAGAACATCTAAAGCAGTTAAAGTTGTTTGTTCAATCGGAATAGTTAAACCTAGTTTTTTATTAATTGACCAGCGTCCTTGTTTCCCTAAATCATAGGTCCTAGGATTCATAAATTTATTTGAAAACCATTTTCGTCCTAATTCATGTGCTTCTAATTGACTTCCAATTTTTTTTTCAGAATTTTGTTTTGGATCGCCTTTTTGAACATTTTTTATTCTTTTTTTAGACTTTGTTTCATTGTTCTTGTTATACTTCTCTTCAGTTCTTTTTTGAATAAAAAAGGTAAAGGAGCTTGAAACAATTGAACTTTTTTTAGTTTCGAAGGTGTTTTTTGAAGAAGATTTGCGGAGAGTCTTTTTTAGTTTAAAAAGCTTTTGGATTTGTTCCCAAGCTTTTTTTGAAGTCGAGACATACGGATATTTTAATTCTTTGAACGTTTTTGCTCGTTGATTTTTTTCAATTTCTTTTGTAAAACTCTCTAATAAATTCATTGGTTTATGTACAGAATTTAAAATATATTTTTCACTCAATCCCATTCCTAACAAAAACCATAATAATGGAATTTTTGGACCCTTTTTCATTTTTGCCCACATTGAAAAATCTTTATCACATTCAATTCGTAACCACGTTCCTTTTAAACAAATAATATCTGCATAAAATCTGCGAAAACTTGTTGATGGTTTCTCTGACCACTTATTTGAATAAATTTCATGCATATTTTCACGAAAATAGATTCCTGGGCTACGAACTAATTGATTAATAATCACTCTTGCTGATCCATTTAATAAAAAATGACCGCGATTTGTCATTAATGGAAAATGAGCAAGAAGCATCCATTTTAAAAAAACACGTTTTGTTTTTCGATCTGTAATTTGAACTGGAACATACAATTTTGAAACATAGCTTTTTTTATAAAAAATTGCTTGTTGAATAGAATAAAAAGGTTTTGTTAAACGATAATATTCAGGATAAAAAAAGATTTCAATTTGTTTCTCAAAACAAGTAATTGGATTTCTTTTTGAAATTTCTTCAACAATACCTTTTTCTAATAAATTAAAAAATCCTTGTCGTTGAATTTCCACTAAATCTGGAATATAATAATTTGAATTATACATAAAAATTGTATTTTTTTGAATTTGTAAAATTTGCTCTGATTCTATCAAAAAGAACGAATACAGACTCTTTCGCACCAAAAAATTTATGAATTCTTCGTTTGTTTCTTTTTTTGTTGGGTCAAAAAAAAAGAAACAAACGGAGGCTTTGAATTTTTATTCAAAAAACTGAATAAAGATAAAAGCTTTTTGCAAACAACAAACTTTGTTTGTTGTAGCTTTTTGCTCTTTTTTATACTTTATTATATTTCTTTTTTATAAATATAAAAAAAGAAAGCACTGTTTTTTTTAAATGTTGAAACTTTTTTTTAATCTTTCAATAATTTCTCTTTTATGATATAATGAATAAAAATAAATAGATTTCTATTTTTTCACATTTTCTTCAAAAATAGACTTTTGTTGATATTTTTAGTTGTTTTTGAAAATACAAAAAGAATAAAAATAAAAATTTTTAGAAATTTTCTTAAAGAAAAGAAAAAGATAAATCTTTCAACTCTAAAAATAAAGATTTGTCCTTGGAAAAACTTAAAGTTTTGAAAGAAAAATATATCATTTTATTTTTAACCTTTTTGGAAAAAAAGATATTTATAAAATATCTTAATAAAATAAACAAAAACACATGGATTTGTTTTTAAAAATTAGAAAAAAACCAAAAAATTTTTCAAAAAAGTTTTTTAGAGAGAATTGTTTTATATTTTGTTTTGTGCTTTTTCTTTTTTTCGGCTTCTTTGATTTCCTTTTTTTGAAAAAGATAAAAAAGAACAAGAAGATCGGTTTCCTTTTCCGCCCGTTTTGGAACTTTTATTTGTTTTACACCTAAAAAGTTCTAAAAAGGAATGATCCCTTTCTCTTCTGTTTTTCAAAAATAAAAAAATGAAAAGAGAATGATAAAAAAAGCGCTTTAAAATGACAAGTCAAAAATATCCACCAATTTTAGGTCCGTTTCAGAACGGGAAGTTTCACTTTAAATACAAAAAAGTTTTTCTTTTTACCAAAACCTTTTCAGTGATACTGGATTCGTAGGAAATCAAAAAAAAACGAAAAATTCTACATTTTTTTGTATCAATTTTTGAAATTGATAAATGGATGAAAAAATTCATAGACTTTTTTTATCTAAAAATTTTTTTAGTTTCCTATAAAAAAAAATTTTTTTTATTTATGACAACAAGAAAATCAGCTGAAGCTATTACATACCCTATTTTCACTGTACGTTGGCTATCTATCCATGCATTAGCAGTTCCTACAATTTTCTTCTTAGGTTCAATTACAGCAATGCAATTTATTCAACGATAATTTTCTTTCTTCTAAACTCTTTTCTTTTAAGGTTTAGTAAAGTGAAAGAAACATTTTTTAAATTTTTAAATATTCAGTTTCGAATCAATTGAGAATTTCTTAAAAAAAATGTTTAATCTTTTTTTTATTTTTCTTTTTTTTATTCCACAAAAAAGGTTTTTCGGACCCTTTTTGCATCAGAAAAACGTTTGTACCAAATTTTTGTTGACAAAAAAAGAAGAAACGAAAAAAGCGGCCTTTGGTCAAAGAGAAAAAGACTATGTCCTTTTTTGTTGTTTTGTGCAAACAACAAACAAAATTTGTTATAGCTTTTTGTTTTCCACAAAAAAACTTTCTGCATTTGCAGAAAGCTGCTGCAAACAGAGTTTGGGCTTCTTTTCTCTAACACCCAAGAATAAAAAAAGACGAAAAGAAAAATTTCCATTAACTTTTGAAAAGCTCTTGAAAAACCGAAAAAACTGAAAAACCTAAAGGTCCGTTTTGAACGGAATTTTTTAATGAAAAAACGTAAAATAAACAAACAAATGGCTAAAAAAGCAAAAAAAAGAAAACTCTTTTTTCTTCTTTGCTTTGTTTTCGTTTCTTTTGTTTTTTTTTAAAGAGCAAAGAGTAAACAAAAACTGAAGAAAAAAAATTTTGTGAAAATTGCAAAATTTTAGACCTCCGTTCTTTTTATTTATGGCTAGACCTAATCCCAATAAACAAGTTGTAGAATTAAACCGTACTAGTCTTTATTGGGGACTATTATTAATTTTTGTTTTGGCTGTTCTTTTCTCTTCTTATATTTTCAACTAGTAAATTGTTTGCTTTCGGCCAAAATTTTTGTTTGGGTCCTTTAGACAAGTTTTTAAAAATCTTCAAAGATTTTTAAAAAGTGAAGAACTTTTCATTTTTCTTAGAAAAATGAAAAAACAAACAAAAAGAAAGAAAACTTTTTTAGAACAATGAATGAGGAATTTTTCTTTTTGGTCAAAAAACACTTTTTTTTTCATCTTAAACAAACTTGTTTTCAGACAAAAAAAGAAAGAATCAAAAAGGAAAAACCTATCATAAAATTCATGCCAAAAAAAATTTCTCTATTTTTTTCACTGAACTATTGTTTGATTTTTTGTCAAACAAAAAAAATATCTTTTATTTGATCAGCCTGAAAACTTTCTTATTTAAAAGAAAAAACTTTTAAAACGAAAAAGAAAGACAAAAAATTAGAAAAATTTTTATGTGTTTGAAATTTTAACTCAAAATGGATTTGTTTGTTGTTTTAGTATTAGCTTTTTTGCTAATACTAAAACTCTATCTCACAAAAGTATTCTTTAAAAAAATCCAAAAACGAAAACTTTTCTTTTATTTTTATTATTTTTTTTTCAGTTGCTCAAAAATACTAAACAATTTTTTGTATTTTACAAAAAATAAGAAAGAGGACTTAAAAAAATAATTTTGTAAACTGCAATAAAAAATTTTAATTAAAAAAGATGACAATTTTTTGAAAAAATGGTATAATTTTTAAAAAAGGGGATATGGCGGAATGGTAGACGCTACGGACTTGAAGAGTTTAAAAAAATAATTTTTTGAGCTTTTCTAAAGTAATTTAGAAACTGACTGCTTTCAAAATCAGAGAAAGGGCGTTTCTTCTTCAAAAAAAAAACGAAGAACTCTCAAACTCTGAACCTAAATTGACAAGCTTTAAAGCTAAAAGAAAAGGGTGCAGAGACTTTATGAAAGCTATCTTTTAAAAAAGATAATGACAAAGTCCAATAAAAAATTCAATGAAAATCCGTTGATCTTTTCGATCGTGAGGGTTCAAGTCCCTCTATCCCCAAAAAAAGAAAGAGAATGAAGTTAGGTGTTTTTTATTTGAAACTTTGCAAATAAAATGGATTTCTATTTATAGAATAGAAAGCGCAGATTAAAAAAATAAGTTCAAAAAGTTTTAAGTTTTTTTAAAACTTTTAAACTGGAAAACATGAAAATTTTTTCTAAAAAATCTTTCAGTTAAAAAAATTTTTATTAAAAATTCTATTATGGTTGAACCTTTACTTTCAGGAATTGTATTAGGCTTAGTGCCAGTTACTATCGCAGGTTTATTTGTTACTGCATATTTACAATATCGTCGCGGTGACCAAGCGACTTGGTAAATAATAAATAAATATTGGCAACAAAGATACAATTATTTATTTGTATCTTTGTTGCCAATATTTTATTTCCACAAATGCTAAAAAAATATTTTTTTTCCTTTTTTCTAACTTTTTATTAAATAAAAAAAGTTAGATTTCAAAATCAATTATTGTCTAAAAACGATAAATTTTTGTTTTTTTTTCTTGAATCGCTCTCAAAGGTAGATGAGCAAGTTAAAGAAGTTTTTTCTCAGTTCAAAAAAAGAATTGTAAATCTGTTGGTTACTACTTTTCTTTATTTCATTTTTTTAAATTGGAAAAAAGCTTCCTGTTCTTTTCACGGAACTCCTTTTTAAAAGAGCACTTTATTCTACTATATTTGCAATCATTTTTTGTTAAACAAAAAAACTTTCTGCATTTGCCTTTTGGTAAAAACCAAAAGGTAAAAACAGAAAGCTGCTTTTTGATTTTTACCAAAAGGTAAAAACTGCAAACAGAGTTTGCGCTTCTTTTTTTTATACTTTTTTTTAAATATTCACTTTTTTAATATAAAATTTGCCAATTGTATTTATGAGGATCCTTCTTTTGAATTCATTGATCGAATGAAAAAGGTTCAAAATGAATGATTTTCATTTAGAATTTTTTGGTCAGAAGTTTTCAAATAGGTTAGGTTGTTCTTGTTTGCTCTTTTTTGTATTCAATACTAAAGTAAAGGAAGTCTTGAATACAAAAAAGAGCAAACAAACGATCGAAGAATATGATCAAAAATAAAGAAAAGTCAATTACAAAAAAGAGAGAAGTGCTAGGAAAGACAAAAAAGAACAACTCAAAAAAATGAGTAAATAAAAAGACTTTATGAACTATAAAAAATTTATTTTTTCAAATACGCTTCTTTAACTTTATACATTCTTTTTTTTTGTTGAACAAAAAAAGAGTAAAAATTTTTTTGAAAGGTTGGAAATATGAAAAATACAAAAAAAGAAAACTCTATTTTTTTGCTGATCCTTTTGCAGATGCTAATTTTACTCCATATTTTGAACGACTTTGAACTCTATTTTTAACACCAGCTGTGTCTAAAGTTCCTCGAACAATATGATAACGTACACCAGGTAAATCTTTTACCCTACCGCCACGAACTAAAACAACAGCGTGTTCTTGCAAATTATGACCAATACCTGGAATATAAGCAGTTACTTCAAATCCAGAAGTTAATCGAACACGTGCAACTTTTCTTAATGCTGAATTTGGTTTTTTTGGTGTTACTGTATAAACACGTAAACAAATTCCACGGCGTTGTGCACATGATTTTAAAGCAGGAGCTTTTGTTTTTTTTGAAACTTTTTTTCGAGCAGAGCGAATAAGTTGTTGAATTGTAGGCATTTTTTTATTTCGAATAAGTATTAAAAGAAAAAATAAAACCAACTTTTATTGATTTTCTATTTTTTATTGAATTTTTTACTTTTTTTGAATCTTTGTTTCCATTGTATACCTTTTCATTTTTTTAAATCTTTTTTGATTGGCTTCAAGAAAGGTTTTCACGGGTACTATTTTTTCAAAGAATTCCTTCTTTATGTTTTAAAAAAAAGAAAAAGAATCAAAAATACTTCAAATGAACATTCAAGAGTTCTTTTTCATAGTTTCATTTTTTTCATTCCTTCAAATAGAGGAAAACAAAATTCTTGAAAAATTGCTACTTTTGATTTCATGGCTATTTCAAAAGGAAAATAGCCAAACAAAGGATTGAAAAAGAACAGCAACAAAAGAAAAAGTTCAATTCTATTGGTTCTTCTTAAAAAACGAAGGCAAAGAATATTTGAAAAAAAATAAACGAAGAGATAATAAAACATAAATAAAAAGAATACAACAAAAATAAAAAAATTCACTTTTCTACAAAAAAATTATCATTTATCTAAAAAGGAAAACTAAAGTTTTTAAAAAACTGGATGATTTTATTGATTCTTTTTTCATGTTTCTGTTTTTTTCCATTCTTGTATTTTATATTTAACGACTTAGAGATATAGAATCTTTCTTTTTTTGTTTTTTAATCTAAAGAACTCTTGGACTCTTTCTTTTTTTTAGTGAAGAAAAAAACTTTCTGAATTTGCCTTTTGGTTTTTACCAAAAGGTAAAAACTGCAAACAGAGTTTGCGCTGCAAAAAAAAACAAAAAAGGAAGCCTCTTTTATGGAATGCTTTCGAAAACTTTTTTTTTGAACAAACTCTAAAAAAACATGGTTTTCATTTTTTTTAAAGATTCTCTTCTTTTTTGTATCTAAAAACAGAGAGATACAAAAAACAAACATTTTGTTTTTGTTCTTGTTGTTTTGAGAAGATAAACCTGGGATTTATTTTTTCTTTTTTTTAATTGAAAAAAAGAAAAAATAAATCCTAAGTTTAAAAAATTAGAATGAGAATACTAAAGGATCAGGGAAAAATCTATTGATTTCAATTAATAAGGCTGCTGTTACAGTAAACCAAGCTAAAGCTACAACAGGAGCAGTTGATAAATAAGTAGTAAAATTTTTCATAAAAATTCTTTATTTTGATTGTTTCAAGAAAAAAAATGAAAAAATATCTTCATTTTTTAATTCTGCAAAAACTTTTTTTTTACCTCAACTCTCTGTTGAATTTCTTTTAGTTGTACCCAAAAGAAATTCAATAGCTGTTCGAAGCTCATTTTGTTTCAGCTACAACTGAAAAAAAAGTCTTTCGATAAATTTGAGTCAAAAAGAAAGATTCTAAAAAAAAAATTTTTGAAACGTAAAACTTGAAACACTTTTCTTTCTTGGTTGATTTTGCTCAATACTTGTAAATGTCATTCTATTTTCATAGACATAGAGCTTTCTTTTTTTCGTTTTGGTTACGTATTTTATCTTTTTCTGTATGAATTAACGGTGAAAAGAGCATACTGGAAAAAGGGAGTGAATTTGAAAAGAAATAACACACGATGTTTCTTTTCAAATTTAAAAATTCATTTACTTTGAAAAGAAACATCGTGTGTTATTTCTTTTCAAAGTAAATGAGAAAATGAAAAATTTTTAGTGGTGGTCTTCAACAGCTTCACCAATATAAGCTCCTGCTAATGTTGCAAAAACAAGTGCTTGAATCGCACTTGTAAAACAACCTAATAACATGATTGGAATTGGAATAATTAATGGTACTAATGAAACAAGTACACCAACAACTAATTCATCAGCTAAGATATTCCCAAATAAACGGAAGCTTAAAGATAGTGGCTTTGTGAAATCCTCAAGTACGTTAATAGGAAGTAAAAAAGCAGCTGGTTGAACATAACGTTTAAAGTAACCTAAACCTTTTTTACGAATACCAGCATAGAAATATGAAATAGATGTTAATAATGCAAGTGCTACAGTTGTATTAATATCATTTGTTGGTGCTGCTAATTCACCCTGAGGTAATTCAATTAAACTCCATGGTAATAACGCTCCTGACCAATTTGAAACAAAAATAAATAAAAATACAGTTCCTAAATAAGGAACCCATTTTAAATATTCTTCTTCACCAATTTGCGTTTTTGCTAAGTCACGGATAAATTCAGTAACAAATTCGCTGAAATTTTGTAGTCCATCTGGAGTTGATTTTAAATTACTATTTGCTAGAAATGAGAAAACAAAAATAGCACCTAAAACAAACCATGAAACTAATAATACTTGTCCATGTACTTCATATGAACCTAATTGCCAATAAAAATGTTGACCTACAGAAACTTCTGCAATTTCTGAAAATGGATTTAGAAGAAAATCACTCATAAATTTTTGAAAAACTATTTTTTAATATTTTAAAAATTGAATAAATCGACCCCTTCAATATTTCTTTGAGAAGAGAAAATTTATTCTTTATTAACAACCAAAATAAAATTACTTTTTTTCATTTTTTTGAATCCTCTTTTCTTTAGAATTTTCATTTCAAAAGAAAGACTATAGAAAAAGAACACAAAAAAGAAACATTTCATTTTTTAAAAAATGAAGAAAAAGGTTTTATTTCTATAGAATGAATTAATTCTTTTTCGAATTTGTAAAAACAAAAAATATCTCTTTCAAATGGCTCGAAAGAGGAAAAACAAAATTCACTAAGAAACGAGAAACTATTTGTGCTTTCATTTTAAAGATTCAGAAAAAATGACTGTTTCATTCTAAAAAAGTAAGAATCTGCAAAATTTGCATTTAAGTAACTACGTTACTTACGTAAAAGAAGATACTTTTTTAAAAAGTATCTTTTTTATTTTTATTACAATTCTTTTAAAAAAATTCCTAAAATTTCTATTGCTTTGTGTTTCTTTTTTTACTCTTTCCTATAAATTTCTTTTTTCTTTATACTTTATACATACAAAAAGAACAAGAGCAACAGCCAAAAGTATTGTAAAAAAAATACCAAAAAAAGAACGAAACACCAAAAGTAACGGCAAAACATTTGTTTTTCCTATGGTGAGATTCTTTTTACCTCTTTTTTAGTACTGAAAAAAAAAAGAAGTATTCCTTACAGTTGAGTTCTTTTTTTCAGGCAACCTTCATGTATTCTCAAAGGTTAACTGAAAAAAACTTTTTGTTTTCGTCCTCTCTTTTTGTTCGACCTTCGTGTAAGCAATGCTTACACGAAGGTCGAACAAAAAGAGAGGACGAAAACAATCAATTCTGTTTATGAAATAGAGCAGTGAAGATTCACTGAAATAAAGAATAACAAACAATAGAAAAATAAAAAAATCTTCAAAATAAATAGAATAAATATATAAATTTGTGAAAAACTTTTTTCTTGAAGAGCAAAAAAATTTGCTCAAAAAGAAAATTTTTTAAAAATATTTATAGAGAAGAACCTAAACCAACATAAGAACCATAGAAAAAGATTGCAAGAATAGCCAGAGCTGCTGTCCCTACAAAAGTTCCGATTAACCATAATGGGATACGTCCAGTAGTTCCTGTATTAGACATAAGAAAAATTATTTTGTATGTATATAGATAAAATCAAGAAAAATTTAAAATTCACTGAAAAAAAAATTCTCAGTTTTTTAAAAACAAAGAAAAAATTTTCTTTTTTCTTGGGAATCTAAAACTTCTAAAGAATAAATTTTTTAGAAAATATTCTAAAAACAAAACCGCATTTTTATTTTTTTTATTCATGTATCTTTTATTTCAGTTATTTTTTTAATTTACAAAGTAAAAAAAAATTTCTTTTTGCTTTTTTTTGGCCATTTCAACACAATCCACCATATCAAAAAGATTGATAGAGATATAGTTTTGACAAAGATAACTCAAAAAAAAGCCTAGAAGCAAATGACCTGAGAAGTACAACAGCTACTACTCAAAAAATAAAATCTTCTCAAAAACACTACACATGTTTTTTAAGAGTATATGAAAAAGAAAACACACCTTTTTGCAGCGCAAACTCTGTTTGCAGCAGCTTTCTGTTTTTACCTTTTGGTAAAAACCGAAAGCTGCCTTTTGGTTTTTACCAAAAGGTAAAAACTGCAAACTATGTTCTTGCTTCTTTTTTTTTGTGTTTTCATACTTAGTGCCTGTAATACAGGCACTAAGTATGAAAACACAAAAAAAAAGAACAAAAGGCAAAATCAAAAAAATTTTTAGAAATTTTCTATATTTAGAAATAATAGATAGCCTCAAAGATTAAAAAAAAAACTATAACACGAACGTGCTCAAAATCAAAAAGTTTTTCCTCCTTTTTTAAAAGAAATTATAAAAAGAAAAAAACAATATGGAATAGGTCCAAAGATTATTTTTGAATTTCATAAAAAAGAAATTTATTTAAAAATAAATATTTTTTTTGAGCTTCCTTAAATTTTAGTGAAGAACTTGCTTGATGTATTTTCGTTCAAAAATAGAAAAAACAATTTTTCACTTTAAAATTTTTTAAATGTTTTTATAGAAATATTTTTTGTAGTTTTAGGAAATTTTTTTTATTCAAAGAAAATAAATTTTTAAACCCTTCAATTTTTTTTGAACTGAAAATAAAAAATGATGAAAAACAAAAAAACAAAATATATTCTTATAAAGAAAGTGGAAATTTACAAAAAAGCTTGTTTTTTACTTTTGGTTGTTTTTTCATTGATTTTTTATTTTCTAGAACTTATTAAAAAAATTCTAAAACCTACGTTTATAAAAAAGCTTTCTTCAAAGTTTTTTGAACTTTGAAGTTTTTTTATATTTTTTTGCTACAGAAGTTTTACTTATGGTAGCTTTTTGATAAAAACAAAAACTCTTTTTTCAATATTCTTAGCTATTTCTAACAAAAGATAAAAAAAGAATATGTTTTTATACTCTTCTAAATATTTATTTCTATAAACACATTTCGCACCCACTTAACCAAATGAAAATAACACCTAATTGTCCAAAGTGAGCACTAAAAACTTTTCTTGAAATTTCTTCTAAGTCACTTGTATGACTATCAAAATCATGAGCGTCAGCATGAAGATTCCAAATCCAAGTTGTAGTGTTTGGTCCTTTTGAAAGAGTTCTAGAAAAATGTCCTGGTTTAGTTGGAATAAATTTCTTTTTATTTTTCTTCGAAGCGATAATGAAAAATATATTGACAAAATATATATATTTGATTATTTTGCTAAAAATCTTTTTGTTCAAAATTTTTCTTCCCTTTGTTAAAAGGGATCAGAGAAAATGAAAAGATATTTGTTTTGGTTTTATCTATGCAAAAGAAAAGGTCTTTAATGCCTTAAAGACTAAAGACACTTAGGTTTTACTTTTTTTCTGTTTTCAAAAAAAAGAAGAAAACCAAAGAAAAATAGATAAATTTTCCACAGAACTGTATGTGCTCTTCTCAAAGCTTACAGCTCTTGTACTCTAAAAAATTCTATTTGAAGAGAGTTCATTTTTGAATTTTAAAAATTCAAATAGAAAAAAGAAACAGTTTTTGTCAATAAAACGAACAATTCTTATGAAAGAAAAAAAAATTATTGAATTTCTTTTCTTATTTAAAAAACAAGAAAAGAAATTCAATAAAAAAAATAAAAAAATTATAGAATTTTTCCTAAGATTATAGAGCGTTACCACGAGGTAATACTTCTTCAGGGAATACTAAACGTTCGTGTGGTTGGTCTTGTGCAGCCATCCAAGCACGAATACCTTCGTTAAGTAAAATGTTTTTCGTATAGAAAGTTTCGAACTCTGGATCTTCAGCAGCACGAATTTCTTGTGAAACGAAGTCATAAGCACGTAAGTTTAAAGCTAAACCTACAACACCAATAGCTGACATCCATAATCCTGTTACTGGAACTAGAAGCATAAAGAAGTGAAGCCAACGTTTGTTTGAGAAAGCAACACCAAAAATTTGAGACCAGAAACGGTTCGCAGTTACCATAGAGTAAGTTTCTTCTGCTTGTGTTGGGTTAAATGCACGGAAAGTGTTAGCACCATCACCATCTTCAAATAATGTGTTTTCTACAGTAGCACCATGGATTGCACATAATAATGCAGCCCCTAATACACCAGCAACACCCATCATGTGGAATGGGTTTAAAGTCCAGTTATGAAAACCTTGGAAGAACAAAATGAAACGGAAGATAGCAGCAACACCAAAACTTGGTGCAAAGAACCAACCTGATTGTCCTAACGGGTAAATTAAGAAAACTGAAACAAAAACAGCAATAGGTGCTGAGAATGCAATAGCGTTGTATGGACGTAAATTTACAGAACGTGCAATTTCAAACTGACGTAACATAAATCCAATTAAACCAAAAGCTCCGTGTAAAGCAACAAATGTCCATAGACCACCTAATTGGCACCAACGTGTGAAGTCACCTTGTGCTTCTGGACCCCATAAGAATAATAAAGAGTGTGCCATACTGTTTGCAGGTGTAGAAACAGCTGCAGTTAAGAAGTTACAACCTTCTAAATAAGAAGTAGCTAAACCATGTGTATACCATGATGTTACAAAAGTTGTACCAGTAAACCAACCCCCAAGTGCAAAGTATGCACATGGGAAAAGAAGAAGACCTGACCAACCTACAAATACGAAACGGTCTTGACGTAACCAGTCATCAGCATCATCAAACCATGTACGTTTTTCTTGATATGTACTACCAATCGCAATAGTCATTGCGTGATCTCCAAAATAATTTTATAGAGTTCATCTTTACGTAAAAAAAATTTTTTTAAAACCTATTTGTAATTTTTATTATACCATAATTCTAAATTTATCAAAATATTCATGAAGAAAAAAAATTTTTTCTTTTTAGTCGTTTTTTTTTGAAAAAAAAAAATTCTCCTTCATTAAACAATTCTGCTCTTCCGTAAGAGTCATAAAAAATAATTATTCGGAAAGGGAGGGATTCGAACCCCCGGTGACCGTAAAGCCACGCTGGTTTTCAAAACCAGAGCATTCAACCACTCTGCCACCTTTCCTACTCATAGCTTTTTTATTATAACAATTATTATTTAAGAAAATCAACTATAAAATTTTTGTTTGCTCCACTTTTTTATTTTTTTTTCTGAAGATAAATAATTTTTGTTCACTGTAAAAAAAGAACAAAGAATGAAAAAATGAATACAAAAAAATTTTTATTTTTTTGTGCTGACCCTAAGTGTATGTAGAACTTACACTTAGGGTCAGCACAAAAAAGGGTACAAACTTTGATTTTTTTTGTATTTTCTTTTTTTAGTACATTTATTTTTTTATGAAAAAAAGAGCATGTATTACACATATTAAGGTTGCTTCTTTTTTGTATTTTTTCAATTTATGTCTGTACTATACAGATACCAAAGTATAAAGCAGACAAACAGACAAAAAGGAAGTAACAAAAAAAGGTTTTCACGGCTGTAGTTCTTTACTTAAAAAAAAATACATTCAAAAAAAGTAAAAAAAAACAAATCAAAAAAAATTGAATTCGTTCAAATAAAAATGAACACGAACAAGTTGTACTTTTTCGAAAATTAAGAAAATTTATTTACTACTTTTACAACTTGAAAACGAGCTTTTGCTCTTTTATAAGCAAAATTTGCTTCAACTTTTTGTTTAACGCCTTCTGCTTTTTCTAAATTTGCTTTTGCGATTTCAAAGGCATTTTTTGCTTCTTCAGCATCAATAGTTTGTGCTGATTCTGCTTCATTTGCTAAAATAGTTACTTTATTTTTTTTAACAACGGCAAAACCACCCATCAAAGCATAAGAATTCCATTCTTCTTTTGTACGAACTAACATAGCTCCAACATCGAGTCCTGTAATAATAGGAGCGTGGTTTTTTAAAACACCCATTTCTCCAGTTTCTGTTGGAAGAATAATTTCTTCTGCTTGTCCATTCCAAAATGGTTTTTCTGGAGTTAAAATTGAAATTTGTAAACTCATATAAAATAAAGCTTCATTTACTTGCTCAGAGTCAGATTTGTACGTAATTTTTCCTTCGCATTTGTTCATACATTCGTTAGAGTTCTGTGATTTTTTGCATCTTTTATTTGCTCTTTTTTTTGTGTTTTCAAACTTCGTATCCGTATTCCAGATACGAAGTTTGAAAACACAAAAAAAACAAGCAGTTTGTTCTTCAATTTGCTCAGCCTATTGATGAAGGAAACAAAGCAACAGCTCAAAACACACTCCGTATTCATTCTTTTCATCCTGTTTTCTTTTTTCAAATAGACCGCTTTTTTAAAAGAAAAAAATATTTTCAAACAAAGGAAAGAAAAGCTTTTCTTTGTTTTCTTCGTTTTTATGATTTTTGAGACATAGTGCCTGTACAAAAAAAATCTTTTGCTCTTTTTTTTTTGCATTCAACCCAAGTGTTTGTATTACAGACACTTGGGTTGAATGCAAAAAAAAAAGAGCAAAACAAAGAAAAATTTTTTTTATTAAACCTGTGCTACTGCGTTTAAAATGATTTGAGGTCTATTTGAATACATAGCATTATTTGCTGCAATTTTATGAAGTTCTTCTTTCTTTTTCATTGCATTTCCTTTTTTTTCATAAGCATCTAAAATTTCTGTTTGCAATTTTGAAACCATACTTTTTGCAGATTTTTTTTCACAAGATTCTAAAATCCAACGTAAAGCATTTGCTTGCCCACGTTCTACAGAACTTAAAAGAGTTGGAACCATTTGCACAGACCCAGCTCTACGTCTAGGTTGAACTTCCACTTTTGGCATAATGTTTTCTAATGCTGTTTCAAAAACTTCAACAGGATTTTGTTGTGTTGTTTCACCAATATTTTTGAATGTATTATACACAATTTTACATGCAAGTGATTTTTTTCCATTTTTCATTACTCGGTTTACTAACATATGAACAGAAACACTGTTATAAACAGGATCTGGTAAAACAATACGTTTCTTTTTAATAGGGCGGCGTGGCATAGATTTTGATTTAAGAATTTTTTGATTTTTCATATTTTTTACACCAAATAGACAAAAAAACTTTCTGCATTTGCCTTTTGTTCTTTTTTTTGTTTTTACCAAAAGGTAAAAACAAAAAGGTAAAAAGGATTTTTAAAATTTTTTTTACGGGACTGACGGGACTCGAACCCGCAACTTCCTCCGTGACAGGGAGGTGCTCTAACCAATTGAACTACAATCCCTTCTTCTTTTGAAGCTTTGTGCCAGTTCCAATTTTAAGAATTGAAAGAGAAAAAACAGCATGAAATATTGTATAGAAAAAATGAAAAATACATTTTTTTTAATGTATTTGTTTACAGAGACAAATACATTCTTTTTATTCAATTGCACTACATTTATTCTAACCAATTTCAAACATTTTTGCAAGTTTTTTGAACTTTAAATGGAGGCCTGAAAGTTTCATTTTTTTATTCTCAAAAAAATATTTTTTTTCTTTTTTTATCTTGACCATAACTTTTGAAAAACAATGAAATATTGAATACACTTTAGTCTTTTTTAACTATTGCTGTTATTCTTTATGTATATAATGGAAAGTCAAGAAAGAAAAAAAGAAGAAAGGTTTTTTTCTTCATTTTCTATAAAAAAACAAATTTGTTCTTACGTTTGGCCTAGGAAATACACAACAAAAGGACGAACTTTTTTTCAATCTACTAGAATAAACATGTCTTTGAACTTTTTTGTTTCAAAAAAGGAAAAACAAATAATTTTTGGTCCTGATTTTTTTGAATAGAAAAAATATTGACATCTACTTTTTTTTTTCGTTTTTACAAAAAGGCAGCGAAAACTCTGTTTTCAGTTTTTACCTTTTGGTTAAAACCAGAAGGCAGCTTTCTGTTTTAACCAAAAGGTAAAAACCAAAAGGCAAATGCAGAAAGTTTTTTTTGAAATTGAATCACTCAGCCTCTAGATACAGTGTATTATGAATGTATGAATCTTTTATAGAATAGAAAGGATACGAAAGAACTCAAAAACAGAAAGAGAAAAACAGAACTCTTTTGCCTTTTTTCTTACTTCTTCTTTTACTGAAAAACAGTTGTAAAAAGAAAGCAAAAAAATACTTTTTGTCTTTTGTTCTTTTTTTTTGTGTTTTCGTACCAAGTGCCTTTATTACAGGCACTTGGTACGAAAACACAAAAAAAAAATCGCAAACAAGGTTTGCAGTTTTTACCTTTTGGTAAAAACCAAAAGGCAGCTTTCTGCATATGCAGAAAATCTTTCCGAAAAGGTAAAAACAAAAAGTTTCTGTTTAACCTTAAAATGTAAATACACTAAAGATTAAACAGAAAAAAAAGAAGCAGAAAAAGATTTTATCCAACAGCAATAATACGTGCTAAGAAGAACGACCAAGTTGTTGCAATACCACCTAATAAATAGTGAGCTACACCAACAGCACGACCTTGAGTAATACTTAAAGCACGAGGTTGAATCGAAGGAGCAACTTTTAGTTTACTGTGAGCCCAAATAATAGACTCAATTAATTCTTGCCAGTAACCACGACCACTGAATAAGAACATTAAAGAGAATGCCCAAACAAAGTGTGCGCCTAAGAACATTAAACCATAAGCTGAAAGTGCTGAACCGTACGATTGAATTACTTGAGAAGATTGTGCCCATAAGAAATCTCTTAACCAGCCGTTGATTGTGTTTGCACTTTGTGCAAAGTTACCACCTGTAATGTGTGAAACTCCATTTGCTGTAACAGTACCCCAAACATCAGATTGCATTTTCCAGCTAAAATGGAAAATTGCGATGCTAAGTGAATTGTACATCCAGAAAAGGCCAAGGAAAACGTGGTCCCAAGCTGAAACCTGACAAGTTCCTCCACGGCCAGGACCGTCACAAGGGAAACGGAAACCTAAGTTTGCTTTATCTGGAATTAAGCGAGAGCTACGAGCAAATAAAACACCTTTTAATAAAATTAAAACAGTTACGTGAATAGTAAATGCATGGATGTGGTGCAGATTTTAAAAAACAAACATTCTAAAATTTTTTAAAACAGTGGACTCTATCTTCAATTTCAAAAAAAAGATCTATGTTTTTTGATTGTTACCTTTTTATTCTTCTGTATTTTTTCTATCTTTTTTTGTTTTATAGTTGGGGTGACGTTGACTTTGCGGCAAAGATAAAAAAATAGAAACTTCTTCTTCAGAAAGGATAGAAGCAGGATTTCTATTTTCTGTAATTTCAACAATAGATGGTTCTTCAATACTTAAAACAAGTCTTGCCAATTTTGTAGCAGCAGATTCAGTTGCGACTACATGCATATTTTTATAATAATGCACTCGAACCCAACGACTATAATCAATTTTTCGATTGCTTTTTAATGGAAATTTTTGAAAATAGGATAAAATTTTTTCAGATGATTCTGCACTCTGTATTTCAATACGATTATAAAGAACCGAAGTTTTTCCATTTGTCACAGTGGCAATCTTTTTTTTACTTCCAAACAAATCTAAAATTTGTTGAAGAGTATAAATTTCATCACGTTGAGTAATATAAAATTTTGTAACAAATTTGACATAAGAACCACCTTCTGGTTTTTTAGAGCCTCGAAAATTTGTTTTTACGTTTGTATAAAATCCTCCATCAGCATCAACAAAACCAGAAAGCCAACCATTTTTCAATGAAGTTTGAAGAATAAACGGTTTTGCTGAAATTCCAAGTTCCCAAAAAATATTTAATTCTTTTAACCATTTTAAAAATTGACAACGTCGTTTTTCTAAAACAAAATTTCCATTGAACAGAAAGATCAATCGAAGAATATTTTCTCGTTGTGAAGTATAAAATCGACAATAAGAAACCCCATTTTTTTCAAATGTTGTTACTCGTCCAAAACCAAGCTTTGTTCGAATATATTTCAGTAATTGAATATTTTCATATTTTTGCGTAATCTCAAATTCAGCTCGTTTTGTTTTTGAATCAACTTTAAAGAAAGTTCCAACATTTGCATCTCGAGTCCAAAAAGACCCATCACCCTCTACAAAACCAATAAACCAAGAAAGAAAAGAAGAATCAATATCTTTTTTATGTTCTGGTTTTAAAGAACCATAATCAGTAAAATCAAAATTCTCGTTTTTTTTTGAAATTGCTTCGCGTATAGTCTCTGAGGTTCCTTCTTCTTTCCAAGAAGTTACCTGCTGATTGACTCTTTCAAAGAGATTTTCCATTCTTCCGAACATATGTTTTTTCTGACCGCTCGCCAAAAAAGAAAAAATGTTTAAAGAATGACTCTTGAACTGTCTTGAAAAAGCAAAGCTTTTCCAAATTTGTCTATATAAAAAAGAAACAGTAAATGATTGGAAAATGTTTAAACTATAGACAAAAATGAGTGTTTCCAGCATATAGCGAAGTTTAACCTGGCCCAACACCAACCAAACCAGGAAGTCAGAAGTACCTAATGAAATAGGCATCATTGCAACTTTTCCACCAACAGCTACAACATCACCACCCCAAGTAGCACTTGTTGCTGATAAAGCAGTAGGTGCTGTTAATTGTGGAGCTAAGAAATGAGTTTTTTGAATCCATTGTGCAAAAACAGGTTGTAATTGAATAGCCGTATCAGAGAACATGTCTTGTGGACGACCTAAAGCACTCATTGTATCGTTGTGAATGTATAATCCAAAACTGTGGAAACCTAAGAAAATACAAACCCAGTTTAAATGAGAAATAATAGCATCACGGTGACGAATCACACGGTCTAATAAGTTATTATAATTATTTGTAGGATCATAATCACGTACCATAAAGATAGCTGCGTGCGCACCAGCACCTACAATACAGAAACCACCAATCCAATTGTGGTGAGTAAATAAAGAAAGTTGCGTTCCATAATCAGTTGCTAAGTAAGGATATGGAGGCATTGAATACATGTGATGAGCAACAATAATAGAAAGTGAACCAAATAAAGCTAAGTTAATAGCTAATTGTGCATGCCAAGAAGTAGTTAAAATTTCATAAAGACCTACGTGACCTTCGCCAGTAAACGGACCTTTGTGTGCCAGATGTGTTCATGAAAAAGAAAACTTTTTCATAAAAAGTCAAAGACAGAGAAAAAAGAAGAAAAATTCTATAACATTGGACACTAAAAGATTTTCATTTGACACTAAAATTGTATCGTTTTGAAACAAAATTGTTTCGTTTTGCAATAAAATTGCATCGTTTTGAAACAAAATTCTATCTTTTTGCAATAAAATTCTATCGTTTTGCAATAAAATTGCATAATTTTTGCACCATTTTTTTATTTTTTAAGAATCTCTGTCTTTTTTCCGTGTTTGCTTTTTTGAAAAGCAAGTTATGTTTTTTGACTTTTTTCTCTTTTTTACAAAAGAGCTCAGACCATGTCTTCAACTTTTATTATTTTTCTTTCTTTTGTGCAAACAACAAACAAAGTTTATTCGAGCTTTTTGTTTTTCACAAAAAAACTTTCTGCATTTGCAGAAAGCTGCTGCAAACTTTGTTTGCGCTGCCAAAAGGCAAAAAAAAAGTTGTCTGCTGTTTATGAAACTGTTTGAAAGTTATCAAAATGGTCGTTGAACCGACTCTCTTTATTTTAAAATCTTTTTTTTTTGTTTGTTCTTTTTTTTTGTTTTCAGACTTAGTGTCTCTAGAATACAGACACTAAGTCTGAAAACAAAAAAAAAGAAGCACTGCCAAAAGGCACAAAAAAAAGAAAAAACTAATCAGTATTTTCAGCCCAAGACCAATCTCTATAAAGTAAATTTTTTGACCTTATTCGTTTTCGAACTGAACTTGGGTGGATATTATATACTTGTGCACAAGAAACAATTGTTGGATAAATAGTCTAACCAACTTGAACAAGACGACCACTAGAATATTGTGAAAGTTGTTGAATTTCTGGGTGTGCATCTAGAATTGTATTCTGTTCAGCTTCACTTAAATCAGAAAAATAATTCCAATCACTTCTTTCTCGAATATACTTGCGAAGTGTTTTTGCACTTATATTAAAAGCAGAGCAAGCAAGACTAACACTCATATAAAAATTACCTTCAATAACAATCTTTTTTGAAAGACTGCTGTGTTGTCTTTCTCTTGGATTTACATAAATCCAATTTAGGTTGTTTGGATCATTTAAACAACGAAGAGCTGTAGAAGGACTGATATTTTTCATATGAGCAGCTTCTCGAATACTAGGATATGAAATACCATCAACAACAACTGCAATACTATTTCGACGATATGCCCTAGAAAAAAATCCTCGTTGAGCACGATAATCAATATAATTTGTATAATTATAAACATTTTCTCGCCCAAAAGAGAGTACCAACTCTCTTTCTGTTTGCAAACGAATTGTTTTTTCAGACCATTCAGGTCCTATAAAGAGAATTCTAAATGAAAAAAATTTTCCATTTTGAGCATCCCAATCTGTTTGCAATTCAGTACAATGATGTTGTTTGTTGCTATTTAAGCTTTTGAAGTGACCAGACAATCGATCAGCAATATTTTCTGTTTCACCAATATAATATTTGTTTTTTTGTGTATTGACAAGAACATAAACCCCTGGCTGAAAATATTCATTAAAGACAATACTGTTTTCTAAATTTGAAAGATCTGTCATAAACTAATGAAAAGAAAAAGAATTAAAAAAAAAGAAAAATGAAGAGAATTTGGTAAAGAATAAGCCAGTTTTCTTGAAAAAAGAATGAAGCCTTGTAAAGGCACTGGGGGTCTTCTTAGTTAAGCAGAGAGAAAACCAAAATATTGTTTTGGTCCAGACAACAAAATTATCTAAAATTTCTTGAATAGAATGTCCAATTCCCCAATTTGTGCGGTACATGTGACCAGCAACTAAGAATAAAACTGCAATTGCTAAGTGGTGGTGAGCAGTATCACTTAACCAAAGACCTCCCGTTACCGGGTTTAACCCTCCATTGAACGTTAAGAAGTCGCTATATTCACCCCACTGTAAAGTGAAGAAAGGAGCTAATCCTTTTGCAAAACTTGGGTATAAATCTTGCATGATTTGACGATTTAATAAAAATTCATGTGGTAATGGAATTTCTTTTGGATCTACACCAGCATCTAATAATTTATTTACAGGTAAAGAAACGTGAATTTGGTGACCTGCCCAACTTAAACTTCCTAAACCTAATAAACCAGCTAAATGGTGATTTAACATTGATTCTACATTTTGGAACCATTCTAACTTCGGAGCAGCTTTGTGATAGTGGAACCAACCAGCAAAGAACATAGCAGCAGCCATTACTAATCCACCAATAGCTGTTGTATATAATTGTAATTCACTTGTAATACCACTTGCTCTCCATAATTGGAAGAAACCAGAAGTAATTTGAATACCTTGGAAACCACCACCTACATCACCGTTTAAAATTTCTTGGCCAACAACCGGCCAAACAACTTGTGCACTTGGTTTAATATGAACTGGGTCACTTAACCAAGCTTCATAGTTTGAAAAACGTGCTCCATGGAAATACATAGTTTGGTAAAGAAGAAGATCTCTTTTTTTGAAGATATGTTTTTTTAAACATGTTTTCTCAAAAATGAAAAAACATAAAACTCTAAAAAATTTTATTTTTTAGAAAAAACAAAAAAAATCTTTTAAAAAAATATAGACTTTCAACTTCCCTGAAAATCCGTACATGCAATTTAACATTGCATACGGCTTACGTTCGTGAAAATAATTTTTTCTAGCCAAGAAGGCTTTTAGATTTGTTGCAAATAAAGTTTGCAACAAAAAGATTGCTATTTTTTAGCAAGATGTTTCCATTTTTTTTGGAAATAGAAAGAACTTTAAAATAGACAAAAGAAAAATAACTTTATTTGTGTTTATAATATTTTGAATTGGGTTACCTAGGACTCGAACCTAGAACTTATCGGTTAAAAGCCGAGTACTCTACCATTGAGTTAGTAACCCTTTTTTCATTTTAGCGAACAACAAACTTTGTTTGTTATAGCTTTTTGTTAAAAACAAAAAGTTTTTCTTTTCTCTTATTTACAAAGAAAAAGAAGAAGATTTCTTTTTATTCTTTAAAAGAAATTTTCATAGTTTGAATGAAATCTAAAACTCTTTTATTTTAACTTTTTATTTGTTTAAATAAAAAAACAAAAGGAAATAGAAAGAGTTAAAAAAATCTATTCTGAAATGAAGTTTTTATCATCTGTAAATCTTAAAAAATATAATAACAAAACTTTTTTGTTTTTTCAATATTTGTATTCTCTTTTGTTGTTCATTTTTTACAAGAAAAAAGTATTTCTTTTTCTATGAAAGTTTACACTTGGCTTGAACAAAAAAAAAATTCAAAGTTTGCAGAAGGTTTTTGCAAACAACAAACAAAGTTTGTCAAAGCTGTTTGTTTAAAAAAAAGTCTTGAAAAACTTACAGAAAAAATTGCAATGCAATAGAACTAAAACAAAAACCAAAAAAAATCTTTTTTGGGTTCTATTTTTTTTTAAGAAAGGGTTCTTCATCCTCAATTCAATAAAAATGAAGTGTTTCAAATAGGAAGAATTGAACAAAAAAAAGCATTCGAAAAAAGCATTTTATCTTTGTTGCAAATTAAAAACTAGACTCTGGCTTTTTTCAAATAGACGAAAAGAAAAAAATTCTTTTTTTCAGTATTTTTTTCTTGTCTCTTTGAAATATAGAAAAATAGAAATGAAAAAAAGCAACATCAACCATTTGAAGACATTCACCATGTACAAATGGTTTTTTTGTTCACTTTTGTGTGGCTCTTTCTTTTTTATGCTTTTTAGACCAAAAAAGAAAGAGCCACACAAAAGTGAACAAAAAAAGAACAAAAATATTTATATACCCTACCCTAATGGTCGAGCATTAAAAAATAGATGCAAGAAGAAAACTGAAAAAATTTCTATTTACTTAAGAATTAAAGATTTCCTCCACGAGCAGCTAATAATACAACCACTAAAGGTCCCGCTGCAAGAATTAAAACTAAACTAGTAAGCTGAAAAACGATTTCTAAGTTCATAAAAAATCATAATTATAATTTTAAAAGAAAAACAATCAAAACAGTAAAAGATTCTCTGAAAAAACAAAAAAATTTATTCTTTTTTTTTCAAAAAGAAAATTCTAAAAACGAAAAAAATAAAAACTTCAATAAAATAAAAAGAAATTTCTGTTTTCAATAAAATTTTGTTTCTTGCATTATCTTTGAAATATTCATTTTTTTAAATAATAACATTTTCTTTTTTTTTGTACAAATTTGTATAAAAAATGAAAAGGTTCATTTGTTTTCAATCTTCTTTTTTTGTTTGAAAAGTTTTGAGTTTCTTCTCAAATACAATTTGTCAAAAGTATAAACTTTGTTTATAGTTTAAACAAAGTTTATTTGAAAAAAATAGAAAATAAAATTTTATCTTTGTTTTTATTCTTTTTTTTGTATGAACAAAAAAGAAAAAAAAAGAGGAGCAAAAAACACACAAAACAGAAGAACTTTTTGTTTTTAACAAAAAGCTACAACAAACAAAGTTTGTTGTTCGTTTTTACCTTTTGGTAAAAACTTTCTGCATACGCAGAAAGCTGCCTTTTGGTTTTTACCAAAAGGTAAAAACTGCAAACAAAGTTTGCCTTTTGTTCTTTTTTTTGTGTTTTCATACCAAGTGCCTGTAATACAGGCACTTGGTATGAAAACACAAAAAAAAGAACAAAAGGCAAAAAAGAAAAAAAGGAAATAAAAACATCAAACTGTTCTGGTTTTTACCAAATATATATTTTGAGGTGCCTCTCCACTTTTTGTTGAAGTTACATGGTCAAAGAGAAAAGAGAGAGTCTCCCAAAAACACCACCAAAGAGTAAAACAAATGAAAAAGAAGGTAAATACTACTTTTTTTTAAGCATTTACCGATTCTTTTGCAGCAAACATTAATTCAAGTGTAATAAATGATTTTTTATTTTGATGAGCAAATTTTTCAACATTACGTTTTACTTTTCCACGAACAAAGCCTGGAATTCGTGATAATTCTTGTAATGCTTCTGGTGACCATTCCAAAGATCCGTCATTTGATGATTTTGAAACAATTTCTTTTGTATCATGACCATTGAAAATTTCAAGAAGATGATCTTCCATGCCTAATGTAAAAGAATTATAAACTAAATCAGCAATTTGATTTGTTCCTTCATAGCCTAAAAACGGACGATACCCTAATGGAAAATTTTGAATATGAACTGGAGCAGAAATAACTCCACAAGGAATATCTAAACGTTTTCCAACATGTCGTTCCATTTGTGTTCCAAAAATAGCAGCAGGTTCTAAGCGTGCAATCATATCTCCGACTTGTGTATGATCTTCAGTAATTAATATTTCATCACAAAAACCTGTCACTTGTTCTCGAAACCAATCTGCATCGTGTTTACAATAAGTGCCTGAACACACAATTTTAATTCCCATCTCACACGCCAAAATTTTTGTAATAGAAGCTGCATGAGTAGCATCTCCAAAAACAACTGCACGTTTTCCAGTTAAATTTTGACAATCAATTGATCTTGAAAACCAAGCTGCTTGAGAAACAAAGCGAGTTTGCTCATAGATATATTTTTGAAAATCTTTTTCTAATAATTTTGATGCTTCAATTGAAAAATCAATACTTTTTTGTTCTTCTATGCTCTTTGAAAAGCTTTCATCAACTCTTTCTTTTGAAAGAGGAAAAGAAAAATTTGAAGAATCAGAAAGGTTTGTCATATTTTTTAAGAGTGTTTCAATTTCTTGAATAAAAAGAGCTGTATTTAAAATTCCCATCGGAGTTGTTGAAATATAAGGCATTTGAAATTCATTTTTTAAATACATTGCTGTCATTAATCCAACTTCACGGTATGGAACAATATTAAAATGTGCTTTCGGTAAATTTCGAAGGTTTGTAACATTCCCACCCTCAGGAATAATTTCATTAATTTCAATTCCTAAATCCGTCAATAAACGTTTTAATTCACGGCAGTCATGCATATTATGAAATCCTAGAGTGAAAACACCTAAAATATTTGCAGAAATCTTCGAAGTTTTTGAAAAACAAAAATTTTCTTTTTTTGCTTTTTCAATATAAAATCGAACAATTTGTTCAAGAGTACGATCTGCTGCTTGAAATTCATTAACACGATAATGATTCACGTCAGCTAAAAGAACATCTGCTTGTGAATCTTTTAAAGTAAGAGCACGATTCACAAAATTTTGCAAATCTTCTTGTAAAATGCTCGAAGTGCAAGTTGGAGTTAAGAGAATTAAATCAGGTCTTTCTTCTTTATCTTTTCGTGTAATATTCTCTACTACTTTTTCTTGAGAACCACGAGCTAAGACATGTCTATCAACAATACTTGCTGTCACTGGAGTAAAATCTCTTTCGCGTTCTAGCATAGAACGCATGACATTAAAATAATCATCCCCAAGAGGTGCATGCATGATAGCATGTACATTTTTAAACGAACTTGCAACTCTTAATGTTCCTAAATGTGCAGGACCAGCATACATCCAGTAAGCTAATTTCATATTTTTTATGTTTTTATTTTTTAAGAATTTATAATTCAAACTATAAATTGTATTTTATCATAAAAAAAAATTTTTCTATAGATGAAACTAGACTTTTTGTTTTAACCTTTAGTTTTGTATCTCTCTTTTTTAAGTCCATTTTTTGCAGCAAGAGCTCTGTTTGCAGTTTTTACCTTTTGGTAAAAAAAAAGGCAGCTTTCTGTTTTTACCTTTTGGTAAAAACCAAAAGGCAAATGCAGAAAGTTTCTTTCCTCCTCTATACAGCTGAACATGCAAAAAATGAAAAAAGTATTGCAAAAAAAAATTTAAAAAAAGTTTCGAAATAAATGAAATTTGACAAAGAAAAACCTATAAAGTAATATAGAAAAAGAAATATTAAAAAAAAATAAAAAAAGCGCAGGATAGAGCAGTCTGGTAGCTCGTGGGGCTCATAATCCCAATGTCGCAGGTTCAAATCCTGCTCCTGCAATATTAATAAAAAGAGTGTTTTTTGAACTCTTGGATTTTTTTCTTTGTTTGGTTAACCTTTATTTAGTGTCTATGAGGCATAAAAGCATAACCAAACGAAAAAAGGATCAAGAAAAAAAAGAAGAAACACAAAAAAAAAGAACAAAAGGCACAAAGAAAAGAATGAACGTAAACCAGCATTTTATTGAAATTCTCAATCTTCTTTTGAATTTATTTAGAAATAATAAATATGTCACATATTGTAAAAATTTATGATACTTGTATTGGTTGTACACAATGCGTACGTGCTTGTCCATTAGATGTTTTAGAAATGGTTCCTTGGAATGGTTGTAAAGCAAATCAGATGGCTTCAGCACCACGCACTGAAGATTGTGTTGGTTGCAAACGTTGTGAAACTGCTTGTCCAACTGACTTTTTATCGGTACGTGTTTATTTAAGTTCTGAAACAACTCGTAGTATGGGTCTTTCTTATTAATTTGAATAAAAATTTTTTGTAATTTTTGTTCAGATGTTAGAAAAGCAATAAAAATAAAAAAGTCATAAATTTTTTTTTTCGCTTCTTCCTTCCTTCTTTTTCATTCACTATGTTTTTTCTATTTGTTCTATTATATAGAGAGCTAAAAAGATAAAAATACAGTGAATGAAAAAGAAAGTGAATCTTAAAATTTTCATTCATACATTTTATGTTAACTATTACAAGCTATGTTGGTTTACTTTTTGCTGCTTTAGGTTTTACTTTAGGACTTTATTTTGGTTTAACAAAAGTTGTAAAATTAATTTAATCTAAAAACGAAGAAAGCTTTTTTTTTGTTTTTGCTGTTTTTTTATTTAACCCAAGTGTTTTAGTAATACTTACACTTGGGTTAAATAAAAAAAAGAAGCAGCAGCTTTGTGTGAAAAAAACTTTTTTTTACTTTTTTTGCATTTGAGCTTCGTATTTATAGTATAAACACTTGGATTTTTTTATTTTTTGGCTTTTTTCAAAAGGCATGGAAAAAAAAGAACCTAAAAGTAACTCTTTCAAAGAGTTTGATGGAACAGAAAAAAAGAAGAAACTGAAAAGTTTTTTTATTTAATCTTCTAGCAACTTATTTAGACAAAACCCAAATGAATTTAAGGATCCTAAAAAAAAGGATAAAAATTTTTTAAAGATATTGATTCTCAAAAAAAACAATGTTAAAATTTTTCAAGCAAAAACACTAAAAAAAAATAAAAAAAAAGAAAAACCAAAAATATCCTCAGTAGCTCAGTGGTAGAGCGGTCGGCTGTTAACCGATAGGCCGTAGGTTCAAGTCCTACCTGGGGAGATAAACTATAATTAAGAAAAACCAGAAAATAATCCGTACTATGAATAAAATCGAACTGAAGAGCGCTAAGACGTTTACGAAGGAGAAAAAGATATTCTTCTTTCTAAAGAATATTCTTTCTTTTTTTTTTTGCCACTCTATCCACACAATTTGTGAATGCCTTCACAAGAAAAAGATATAAAAGAACAAAATATTTCTTTTTGGTTCATTTGCAACTCCTAAAAAATAGAGTTTAACAGGAAGCCAACTTGGTCAAAAAAATTTGTGTTTTTTAGTTCTTGGAAAAAAAGGCTGGCAATTTTGTTTTCTTCTTTATTTTCTTCTTTTTTTTTGCATTCAACCCAAGTGTCTGTTGTATAGATCACGACGAAGGTTGAATGCAAAAAAAAAAAGCAAAAATAGAAAAAAGATTGCATTTTTGAAAAGAAAACTCTCCCTGAGAAAATAATCATTTAAATCTCTTCTTTTTTTGTTTTTCATTTTTCTGAAATTTTGAAAATAAAAAAAATTGAATTTTCAATTCAATTGTTTTATTTTTGTCTATTCTATTGAGCCAAACATTCAGTTTTTGTGGTACGCTCCATTTTTTCTATTTTTAAAAACAGAAAAAAATGAAAAAGAAAAAAGAAGCAAAAAATTTATATAAACACATGGAAACTCTACAAAAGAATTTTAAAAAAGAGAAATATTCTACAAATTTTTCTAAATCAAAAACGAAAAGAGATGTTTCAGTTTTCAAAAATGAAAAAAATAGAACAAAAGCAAATTTACAAGCAGGTGATCTTTTAAATGTAAAAATTAGTGCTTTAGGTTCAAAAAACATTGGTGTTGCTGAATTAAAAAATGGTTATACAGTATTAGTTCCAAATACAAAATGTGGTGAAAAAGTTCAAGTAAAAGTTGAAAAAATTTTTATTCCAAGAGGACTAGGTTCAGATTCAATGACGAATCAAAAAATGAAATATGTAGTTGCACGTGTAGACAACAGTACTTCAAAATCATCAAATTTTGAAAAATCATCAAATTCATTGAAATTTGATTTCAAAGTAGGCCAAAAGTTTAAAGTAACAATTGCAAAAAAAGGTCCAAAAAATTCAGGATTAGTCCCAATTTCAAAAAATTTCCTATTGATTGTTCCAAATGCAAAAGTTGGTGAAAAAATTGTTGTTGAAATTCAAAAAATTAAACAAAATTATGCTTTTGCGAAGCCTATTTCACTGAATTTTGGAAATGAACAAAAGAATCTTTCAACTTCATATAAAAATGAACTGATTGGTCAACAATTTCATATTGTTCTTCCTTCTTCAGCAAAAACAATGAATAATTATTTTGTTTTAAAAGTAAACGGCACTTTACTTTTTATTAAAAAATCTTTAGGGGTTCAAGTTGAAGACACGGTGAAAATTCGAATTCAAAAAGCAACAGGAAATTTTGCTTTAGCAAAAATTCTAAAAATTTCACCTGTTTCATCAATTGAAAAGAAAGCTATGGTGAAAGAAACTGTTCAAAAAATGATTCGCTCAAGTATGCATTTTGGTGAAAAAGCAATTCGTTGTAATGCAAATATGAGAAAATACATTTGGTACAGAAAAAAAGGTTTAGGTCTGTACTCAAACTCTTCTTTCTCAAAAAATACTTTTCTTTCATTAAAAGAAAACAAAAAACCAATGGTCAAACGTGGTCGTCATATTTTAAATGTATTTAAAACTCAACGTTGTTTTGCTGAAGCTTTAAAACAATTAGCAAAATTTGCAGCAAAAGGAAAAACATTTTTATTTGTAGGAACAAAAAAACCAGCAGCTTCTTTAATTGCAAAAACAGCATTATTAAGCAATACTTCTTTTTTTGTAAACACACGATGGTTAGGTGGAATGTTAACAAACTGGAAAACAATTTTAAAATCAATTTCACAAATTCGTCCTATTTTAAAACAAAAACAAAAAATCTTACAAAAAATCTTAGAAAAACGTCAAAAAATTCAACGTCGTTTATTCAATAAAGTTTATTTATTAAGAAAGAAAAGTAAAAAATTTATGATGAAAGGAAAATATTTAATTCGACAAATTCTTGGTTCAAAAAATTTCCTTATTGAAAAAAGTAGAAAATTTATCCAGACAAAAAATGCAATTCTTTCATCAAATATGGCATTATTAAATGCTTCAAAAAATTTAAAAAACAAAAAAATTCAAATTTTAAAACAAATGCAACAATTAGAATTTGCTGCTACAGAAATTCTAAAACAAAAAAGCCAATTAAAATCATTAATCAATGCAAACATTACAAAATTTAATGAACTTAAACAATTTTTTAAAATTGGTCAAGAGCTTTTAAAAACAAAAGATTCTTTTGAAAAACAAGGTGAAAAAACGTTTGTAGCTCTTTCATATGAAAAACTTTTAACAATGAATGAATCTGCTGAAGAAAAAACAATCAACATCAATTCAAGCATTCCAAATCCTTCACCAGAAATGTTTAAAAAAATGATTGCTGTTGTTTCAAATTTAAGAAAAGAAGATATTGGTTTTTTTGCAACAACTGAAAATAAAGGACAAAATACTCTTTCAAATCGTTCAAAATCAACAGAAAACGAAGAAATCCTTAATGATATTTCAACAACAAAAAATCAAAAAGCAATTGTTCTTTTAAGTAAATTTTTAAATAAATTTATTTTATTTTTACCGTTCTTAAAAAATTCTATGGAAACTTTAAATTTACGTTTACGCCAACAAGAAAAAATGCGAACAGAGTTAAACTCTACGTTTGCAAAAATTTCAGAAGCTCAAAAATCATTAAAAGAACTTTACAAAAAAACTGTTTCTCAATTATCAATTGTTTTTTCAAAGTTCATTGTTCAAAAAAACAATTTCAAAAAACTTCAAACAAATTTAAAACAATTTGCATCGGAACAACGTTTATTAAAATTTTTACCAAAATTAAGATATTTACCAACATCTCAAACAAAAATGTACGAAACTGTTGAATTATTCATGAAAAAATTTGTAGATCCGAAATTGAGTTATCCAATGGAACAAATTTATGATCAAAAATTAAAATTTACTTCAAAAAAAATTGCAGCTACGCGTAAACAAAAATGGCAACGTTTAGAAAAATATTTTGGTGGAATTACAAAAATGGCAAAAATGAATACAAAACAAATTTCAAAAAATGTAGCTATTATTATTGGTCAACAAGAAGAAATGAATGCAGTTCATGAATGTCGAAAATTAGGAATGAAAATTTTTGCAGTGGTAGATACAAATTGTAATCCAAAATTTGTTGATCATATTATTCCTGCAAATGATGATTCTAGAAACTCTATTAAATATATTTTAGGTGAAATGTTAACATATATTCGTCTAGGACAAAAATTACGTAAAAAAGTTTCAGTACGTGCAAAACTTCAACAAAATAGAAGAAGACGTTTTTCAAACTCTTCATTTTAAAAAAAGATTTTAACTTTTTTATCTTTTTTTTTCATTTGTTGGCTGTTCTTCATTTCCAGCCCATCAAACAGGGGACAAACACAACAACCAACAATCGGCTTTTTTTTGTCTTTTTGTTTTTACCAAAAAGTAACAACAAAAAGACAAAAAATGTTTTGCCTTAAGCAACTTTTTGGAATGCTTTCTTTCGAAAATTTTTTTCCATTTTCTTTCATTTCTTTTTTTGTAAACTCTTGGAAAAAAAGACACTACTGAAAAAACAAACGTACATTTTTTATGATTTGAAAAATCATAAAAAAGCTTTGATTTTCCAAATTCAAAAACAAAGTTTTTTTGTTCAACTATTCTTATGAGGTTGCTTTTCAATTACAAAAAAAAGGAATAAATTTCAACCAAAGCACCACTTTTTTCAAGAGTATTTATTTCTTTTTTGCAAGCACTGAACAGAAAAAGATTGACTGTTCTGTTTTCTCCTTATTTTTGGTCCTTTCTAAAAAAAAGAAAGAGGAAAAACTCTTTGTTTTTCATATACAAAAACACACCAAAACCCTTGCTTTTGGTGTGTTTTGATTCAATAAAATAAAGGTTTTTACTGAGTTGAAGAAAAGAAAAAATACAAATTTTTTTGTAGAACAAATGAAAAAAATAAAAAAATTGAATTATGATAAAATATGAATAGAAACTTATAAATTTAATTGGCTGAAATAAAAAAATTATATATAAAAATATGAATCAATTGAAAAAAATAACTTCTTCAAATGAAGGAAAAAATGATGAAAATAATTTAATGCGTGATGGTCAAAAAATGAAACAACGAAAACAAAAAAAATTAGTTGATATGGAAGGTTTGGTGACTCATAATCTTTCAAATGGAAAATTTCGTTTAAAACTTGAAAACGGTGTTGAAGTAATTGGACATTTATCAGGTAAAATTCGTCAAAATCGCATTAAAATTGTGGTTGGAGATAAAGTAACTGTTGAATTAAGTCCATATGATTTAACAAAAGGTCGAATAACGTATCGTCATCGTTAATTTTTATTCTTTTTTTGTTTCAAACTTAGTGTCTAGAATAGAGCCACTTTGATTCTTTTTTTGTTTGATTTAATGTTAGCGTGTAAGTATTACTTCTACAAAGGTATATTCTTTTTTTGTTTTCAAACTTTTGTTTGTACTACAGACACGAAGTTTGAAAATAAAAAAAAAAGCAAACAAAAAAGAAACACAAAAAAAACAAAAAAGTACACAAATTGTTGGCTTTGAATTGTTTGGTAGCTCTTTTAGCCCACAATTTGTAGACGAAACACTTGGATTAAACAAATTCAATAAACCTTGGTTATATACCAAGCAAAATGGAAATTTTGAATATATTCAATTTCCAGAAAATGAATTATGGGGATTTTAAAGGTATTAATAACTTTGAAATCCCCATAATTAAAATTTCCAATTTCTTTGAAATAAGAAATTTTCGTTTTACAAAGAAAAAAGAAAATTTATTCATTCCAATTTTAGAAAAGTTTCATTTGATGCAAAAACACAACTATCTTTTCTTTTGTATAAAAAATGAATTATAGGGATTTTAAAGTTATTAATAACTTTGAAATCCCATAATTAAATTTTCCAATTTCTTTTGAAATAGGAAAATTTTTTACAAAGAAATTGGAAAATTTTCTTTTTTTCAATTTCTTTGTCTCCTTGAAGGTACTTCTGTTGCAGTACCCTTCTCAATGACTATCTTTTCTTTTGTATAAAAAATGAATTATGGGGATTTTAAAGTAATTAATAACTTTGAAATCCCCATAATTCATTTTTCCAATTTTTTTCGAAATGAAAATGAGAACTTTCCAAACAAAAAAAAACTTTCTTTTTACCAAAAGGTCGAAACTTTGTTTTTTTTGTCTGGAAACTTTCAAACAAAGAAAAATGTTGTTTTTTTTTCTTTTTGTATAAAAATTAATTATGCAAAAAGAATTTTACTTTTCTTAATATTTATTTTATATATTAAAAATATAAAATTCTTTTTTTTTTATAGTTTTTTAGGTGGATGGTTTTGGTAACGAAAGATTATAAAAAAAAATATATCTATTAGTACTGATTATCAAATTGTAAAAGATTTTTGTGCTGAGAATAATTTCTCTTTTGCAAAAATGAAAGCTTTATTAAAGGTTAATAATTATGAATACAATCGAACAACAAATAGTCTTCGAGCTCGAATAAGTGATCTTACTACTTGTATGAATGAAAGTTTACAAAAAGAACGAGATCGAATTAAAAAACAGCGAATGGCTTCAGTCAATCGTGCAAATTACGCAAAAGTAGCAACTAAATTGACAACTTGCCTGTTATTAAATTTTGACTCAAGAAAAACAACAGCTGAGGATATTCAAAAGTATCATAAGTTTGTTGATGATATTCTGGATGAATTAAAAGAGTTTTCATATACATCTGCTAAACCTAAAGACACGGGTGTTGGACAATAGAATTCTTGCGTTTTGGTAAGAGAGAGGTATAAAACAAAAAACAAAGTATAATTCTATGGAATTAACACTTGAAAAAAAAAGACGTGTTAAGTTTTAAACAGTCCGTTTCAGATTTGGTAAAATCTGAAGAAAGAATGTCAGAAGCTGACAAAAGAGATGTTTCTAATGTTCTTTTTAAATACATAAAAGAAAATTCACAAAAACTTCAAACTGACTTTCAAAATTCGAATAAAATTTTTGATTTGGTTTCTCCACATGAATTTTGTAAATTTGATGAAAGTTATCACTTTTCGTGAATCTCATTAGACATTGAAATCAACGAAAAGCAAATTTTAGTTGGAATTTATTTTGCTCATACACATAAATATTTTTATTATTTGTTTGAGAAAGATATAAGTGAAGAATATTTTTCATTTTTAAGAAACCAATTAATCTCTTTTTTTGACCATTTATCGTGTATGTTTGTGTATAAAGATGATCATTTTTCAAAATGGATGAATGAATCTTTAGAGTAAATGACAAAAACAAAAGAAAAAAACAATTTTCAGTTCTTGCTTTCCTTCATCCTTTTGGAAGCAAGAAAGAAAAGCAACCAAAAGAAAAAAATAAATTTTTCTTTGTATTTCAAAAAAAGAAAATAAAAAAAGTGTAAAAATGGAATAAAAAATCAAAAAAAGAGTGTTTTTTTTAAATATTTTCAATAAAATTTATTTATGATATTATAAATAAACTGAAAATACGATAAACCTTTCAAACTTTTTTTATTTTCAAAGAATTGTTTTTTATTGTAGTTTGTCTCCAAATCTTTGTGTTTAATAAAAAATACAATAGGCTTGATTCTTTTTTTTGAGTCAACAAAAAAGAAGAAAATAAAAAAAAGTAAAAAACACAAAATAAAACAAAGAAGACAAAAAGTTTCCTTTTTGTCTTTAAAAAAGGAAAGTAAACGACCTGTTATAAAGTTTCAAAAAGCTACTTCTTTTTCTTTATTTTTTTACACTTAGTTAAAAACTAAAAAAAAGAGGAAGCAAAAAAACACAAAAAGCTACAACAAACAAAGTTTGTTGTTTGTTTTTAACTTTTGGTAAAAAATTTCTGCATATGCCTTTTGGTTTTCACCAAAAGGTAAAAACTGCAAACCTTGACTCTTTTTTTTTGTTTTCAGACTTGGAAACAAAAAAAAAAGAGTCACTGCCAAAAGGCGCAAAAAAAAAGACAATCAAAAAACAAAATACTCTTTTTCCATAAATAAAGTAATTAAGTAAACAAAAATTCTTTTCATTAATTTTCAATGGGCTTACCTTGGTATCGTGTACATACAGTAGTTATTAATGACCCAGGGCGATTAATTTCTGTGCATTTAATGCACACTGCATTAGTTGCTGGTTGGGCTGGATCAATGACACTTTTCGAAATCGCTGTTTTTGATCCTTCAGATCCAGTTTTAAACCCAATGTGGCGTCAAGGTATGTTTGTATTACCTTTCATGACACGTTTAGGTGTAACACAATCTTGGGGTGGATGGACAATTAGCGGTGAAACAGCAACAAATCCAGGTATTTGGAGTTATGAAGGTGTAGCAGCTTCACACATTATTTTATCTGGTTTATTATTCTTAGCTTCAGTTTGGCACTGGGTTTACTGGGATTTAGAATTATTCCGTGATCCTAGAACTGGAAAAACTGCATTAGATTTACCAAAAATTTTTGGAATTCACTTATTCTTATCGGGTCTTTTATGTTTTGGTTTTGGTGCTTTCCACGTAACAGGTTTATTTGGTCCTGGTATTTGGGTTTCTGACCCTTACGGGTTAACAGGAAGTGTTCAACCAGTTGCTCCATCTTGGGGTGCTGATGGATTCGATCCATTTAACCCTGGTGGTATTGCAGCACACCACATTGCAGCTGGTATTTTAGGTGTTTTAGCAGGATTATTCCACTTATGTGTTCGTCCTTCTATTCGTTTATATTTTGGTTTATCTATGGGAAGTATCGAAACAGTATTATCAAGTAGTATTGCTGCTGTTTTCTGGGCTGCTTTTGTAGTTGCTGGAACTATGTGGTATGGTTCAGCTGCAACTCCAATTGAATTATTTGGTCCAACTCGTTATCAGTGGGACCAAGGTTTCTTCCAACAAGAAATTCAAAAACGAGTTCAAACAAGCTTAGCAGAAGGTTCTTCACTTTCAGATGCTTGGGCGAAAATTCCAGAAAAATTAGCTTTCTATGATTATATTGGAAACAACCCTGCAAAAGGTGGTCTATTCCGTACAGGAGCTATGAATAGTGGAGATGGTATTGCTGTTGGATGGTTAGGTCACGCTGTTTTCAAAGATCAAGAAGGTCGTGACCTTTTTGTTCGTCGTATGCCTACTTTCTTTGAAACATTCCCTGTTTTATTAATTGATAAAGATGGTGTAGTGCGTGCTGACGTTCCTTTCCGTCGTGCTGAATCAAAATATAGTATTGAACAAGTTGGTGTATCTGTAACTTTCTACGGTGGTGAATTAGATGGATTAACATTTAATGACCCAGCAACTGTTAAAAAATATGCTCGTAAAGCACAATTAGGTGAAATTTTCGAATTTGACCGTTCAACTTTACAATCTGACGGTGTTTTCCGTAGCAGTCCACGTGGTTGGTTTACTTTTGGTCACGTTTGCTTTGCGTTATTATTCTTCTTTGGACATATTTGGCATGGTGCACGTACAATCTTCCGTGATGTATTTGCTGGGATTGATGATGATCTAAACGAAAGTTTAGAATTTGGTAAATACAAAAAACTTGGTGATACAAGTTCTGTTCGTGAAGCTTTCTAATTTGTTTTTTTTATTTTTTAGGTTTTTTATATTTTTTGGGAATTAAAGTGCACTTTTGTTTTGTCCAGCGCTTCTTTTTTTTGTGTTTTCATACTTAGTGCCTGTATTACAGGCACTAAGTATGAAAACACAAAAAAAAGAAGCGCTGGAGCCAAATAAAGAGTGAATTCAAAAGAAGAAAACCTAAGGAAAAAAGATTTTTTATTCTATCTTTTTATGTCTTTCAAAAAATTGAAAGACATAAAAAGATAGAATAAAAAATTTTGAAAAAAAACCTTTTTTTTACTCTTTTCTTGTATCTTCTAAATACTAATATATGTTTAAATATAAAACTATTTCGATTTTGCAACAAACTCAAAAGAGTGATGAAAGGACCAAAAAAACAATGCAAAGAAACAACAAAAAATTTTTTGAACTGTTCTTTAAAATTATATTTTTAAAGAAAGGTTTAATCCTTTTTTTTGTTGTCAATATTCAAAAAGATGGGTCTGGATTTTTTCCAAGCAAAAGAATTTTGTATTTTTTTTTGATTAAGATAAACATCATTTTGTTGTGAAAATTTCTTTTTTTTTTATTTTTCTTTTTTACAATTCTTTTCAAAACAAGAATTTACGTAGTCTAGTGTCTATAAGAAAATGAAGAAAAAACATCTTTTCTTATTGTTTTCTTCTTTTTTTTGTTGGATTCAATAAAAAAAGAAAGAAAAAGCTGCCTTTTGGCAAGGCTTCTTTTTTTACCAAAAAGTAACAACTGCAAAAAATGATTTTTTCATTTTTTATAAAAAATACAAATTTGCAATTATTATTCTTCAAAATCTATATATTTGTTAACCACTTTTCATTCTATGGAAGCATTAGTTTATACTTTTTTATTAATCGGAACATTAGGAATTATCTTTTTCGCTATTTTCTTTAGAGAACCACCACGTATGGTAAAATAATTGAAATTTAGCTTTTTTTGACTGGATGAAAGAAAAATTTTTTTCCTTCATCCAGTCACTCTAAATGTTCTTTGAAATTTTCTTTTTTTTTTAAGAAGGTTTGATTCATATTTTTGTGATTGAGTGATACCTTACAACCACAAAAAAAATGAAGAAGAGAAAACAAATCTTTGTTTTCAGTTGCTGTTTTACAGTTTCAAAAAAGATCTTTCTTTTTTCATTTTTAAAAACAAAGAGAAACTGACACTTTCAAAAAAGAGTTCAAAAAGTATGAGTTCTTTTAAAAACTCATACTTTAAAAAAGTTTCTTTTTAAGAATTTTTAATCTTCATGTTCTTCAAAAGGATCTCTCAATTTTTTTGATGGAGGTCCAAAACTTACATAGATTGAATATCCTGTTGCACTTAATAAAAGAAACCATAAAAAAAAGGTAAAGAAAAAAGCAGGACTGTCCATAATTCTTTCTATTTTTACAAATTTTTTCAAATTTATTCTCCAATAATTATATTACGACAGAAAGTAAAAAAAATCAAAATTTATTCAAAAACAATGGCAACTGGAACAACTTCAAAAGCTAAATCAAGCTTATCTGATGCACTTCAAGAACCAGGTATCGTAACTCCTTTAGGAACTTTATTAAGACCGTTAAACTCTGAATCAGGAAAAGTATTACCTGGTTGGGGAACTACAGTTTTAATGGGTGTTTTCATTCTACTTTTTGCTGTATTTTTATTAATTATCTTAGAAATTTATAATAGTTCTTTATTATTAGATGACGTAACTATGAGTTGGGAAACTTTAGCTTCTTAATTCAACTATTCTTTTTGTACTTTTCTTCGAATAAAAAATGTCAAAAGTCTTGACGCAGTCAAGATTTTTCTCTGTTAGTCTTTGAATAAGCAAAATCAAAAATATTGACTGTGTCCTTATTCTTCACTTGAATGATTCAAAGAAAAGTGTCTATTTGAAGAAAAACTTTTTGCAGCGCAAACTCTTTTTGCAGTTTTTACCTTTTGGTAAAAACCAAAAGGCAGTTTTCTGTTTTTACCTTTTGGTAAAAACCAAAAGACAAATGCAGAAAGTTTTTTTGATAAAAACAAAAAGCAACAACAAACTTTGTTTGTTGTTTACAGAATGAAAAAGCTTCATTTTGTTTTTCTATATTCAAAAACAAAAGTTCGTTTTCATTTTTTCATTTTTTTGCTTTTTTTAGGTTAAAAAATACTATTTTTACTTTTTTGATTGAAAAGCTAATCTTGGTTTTCTAGTTATTTTCAAAACTTTTTTTTTGAATTTCATTGACTTTTTTTGAAAATCTTTTTTTTTGTTTCGAAAAAAGCAAAAAAAGAAAAATATCAAAAAATGAATAAAAACCAAGCATTGCTCTTTTAAACATGTGGAAACTTACATTTTTTCCATTTTTTAAACATTTGCGTTGGTCAATTGACCATAACATGTAAAAAAGAATATAAAAACTGTAAAATGAAGCACAAAAAAGAAAATTAGTTCAAAAAAAACACAAAAACAAAGTGAAGATTTGTAGTTTTTTTGTGTCTAGGCTGTATCTTTTTTTCTTTTGCTAATTCTTTTTTTTTGTTTTCATCCCTTCGTTTTTTTGTTTGATTCTTCTTTTTTTGTTGTCTTCAAGATTACTGTAAAGAATACTCTTTACACTAATCTTGAAGACAACAAAAAAAGAAGAATCAAACAAAAAAAAAGTAGCAAAAACTGGGTCAAAAAGTAGCCTTTTGGTTTTTACCATTTGGTGGTAAAAACTGCAAACTTTGTTTCTGCATTTTTTGTGTGTTTTTTTTCATTCAACTTTCATGATGTTTACAACAAAGATTTGAGTTGAATGAAAAAAACACACAAAAAAAGAGGAAAAACTTTCTGCATATGCAGAAAGCTGCCTTTTGGTTTTTACCAAAAGGTAAAAACTGCAAAAAAAGTTTGCGCTTCTTTTTTTTTGTGTTTTTATACTAAGTGCCTGTAATATAGGCACTTAGTATAAAAACACAAAAAAAAGAACAAAAGTTGCAAAAAACAAAAAGAAAAAAGAAGCATATTCTTTCCTATACACAGAAAAAAATTCAAAAAAAATTATAGAATTAGAGAAAATTAGTTTCACGTTGAACTAAGTTGTCCATCAATATTAAAAAAGTTTTCTCTTTTTCAAAAGATATTTATGGACAATCTTTTAAAAAAGTCAGAAACAATTCTATTTTAAGAATCCTATGGAATCTATGTATTTAATTTTAGCAAAATTACCAGAAGCTTATGCACCTTTTGATCCTATTGTAGATGTTTTACCCATCATTCCTGTATTCTTTTTATTATTAGCCTTTGTATGGCAAGCATCTGTAAGTTTTAGATAAAAACTTTTGTGTTTTCTTTTTTGTGGCCTTTAGCCACCTTTTTTTATCCTCTAACCACTCTAGGTTCCTAGAGTGGTTAGAGGATAAAAAAAAAGAAGACTGAAAAATGTTTTTTTGTCGCCATTTTAAAAAAAGAAAACTAGAAAAGAAAGAACAAAAACTTTAAAAACAAAAAATAACTACTCCCAACTATTTTTATACTTTTCATTAACAATTTTAGCTCTAATGTTCGCGAAAATTGTTTTCAACAATAAGCTTTTTCATTTTGGAAAAAAAATTTTTCTCTATTTTCATTTTTAAATACTTTTTGACATTCGAGTTTATTTGGTTGTTTTTTATTCACTTCTGCAGCTAAAATATGAAAAGCAGGAATAAAGAGTTAAAAGATGTCAAAATGAAAAACACAAAACTTCAGCAAAAAAAGGATTTTCCCCCCTTTTCAATTTTTTACTTTTCCACTCATTTCGAAATTTTATTTGAACTATTTTATTTGGAATTTTTTACTCATTTTTTTTAGTTTTTTGCATCTTTTTTTTTGTTTGATTCAACTTTAATGTAATTATTATTTACACTAAAATTGAATCAAACAAAAAAAAAAGCAGTCGCTTTTTAACCCTGTCTTTTGACAAGGATAAAAACAAAAAATTTTTGAAAAAAAAAATTTTTAGGACGAGTTTTTAGTTTATAAAAAGTTGTTTTTTTGGTATTCAAAAAATTGAATATTCCTTTTTTCCTTTTTGATGATTTTTTTCTTTTTGTGACATTGGATCCTCAAAGAAACAAAAAAAACAATAACCAAAAAGGAAAAAAGAACAAAACAACCAACTGAAAAGTGAGAATGTTTTCTGAACTACTTTTTCAAAAGTATTGTTGTATGAAAATGAAAAATGCTTTGTAGACCAAATGGAGAGAAAACTACACACTTGTAAAAAGAAGCAAACAAAGATAAAAAATGACTGAAATGAAAAGTCTTTTGAGCAAACAACAAACAAAGTTTGTTGTTTGCTCAAAAGAAAAAATGAATTTTTGTAAACAGTTGTTTTTTGTAAAAAATCAAAAATAAACAGAAAAAAGTGAAAATTTAGGAATTTTCCTGTTCATTTGATGAAATTTCTTGTGTACTTAAAACATATTTTGCTAAGAAAAGAGCTTGTGTAGCTTTTTTTGCAACTTTTTGTTTCCAAGCATTTTTACGGATATTTTTTTTTGATTTTGAAGTGCGTTTTTGTTAACCTAAAATGAAAAAGAATTTTGCTCTTTTTTTTTCTATTTTTTTTAAGATTTCTACAAATTTTCTTTTTTCTATTTGCGAAAAGTAAAAAACAAAAGTTGTAAACTCTCAAAAAAAACATATACATTTCGGCTTCAAAACCTTAAATAATTTTTTCAAATTTTAAGGCTTTTTTCACTAAAGAAGAAAAGAACATTGAATATTAAAAAACTCTTTTAAAATATTCACTTATTTAATAGACGTTACAAATTTAAAGAAAGTATCTGGATCACAAATTGCTAACTGTGCTAACACTTTTCGGTTTAATAAAATTTTTGAATTTTTCAATACATATAAAAATTCACTATAATTAAAGCCATATGCACGAAGAGCAGCATTTACACGACTAATCCAAAGACGTCGAAAAGTACGTTTCTTTTTACGACGATTTGCATAAGAATATCGTAAAGCTTTCATATTTTGTTGGTTTGCTGTACGGAATAGAAGTGAAGCAGCCCCACGAAAACCTTTTGTTAAATTTAATACTTTTTTATGACGTTTACGGGATACGTTCCCACGTTTTACTCGAGTCATTGAGAAATTTTTGAAACAGGTTATATTTAAAAAACTTTATAAGTTTTTTGTTCTTTTTCTTTAAATTTTCAAGATTTTTTTCCTTGAGTTTTAAGATTAAAAGAAAAAACAAAAAAAGAATACAAACCTATAAAGAAATTGAAAACAAATTTTTTGTGTGATAGTTTTTTCTTTTTTGCATTCTTCTCTTTCCTCTTCAATGATAAAGAGAAATCTTTTTTGTGTATGCTTTCATTTTCTTTTTGAACGAATTCATTCAAAAGAAAATGAAAGCATACACAAAAAAGCAGAAAACAATGCTTTAAAAGTTTTAAAATGAAAAAAGCAAAAATAAACCAATAGAATGAAGTTTTGCGTAAAACCAAAAATGAAGAAAACATGTGAAAAAAACAAAGAAATAAGAGTTTTTTTATTTTTTTTAGAAAAAAAATTGAATGATAAAAAATTTGTTTTTTTTCAGTTATTGCTAAAAAACACCAAAAAAAAAGTGAAAAAATCCTTTCACCAAAGCTTTTCGTGCAAAAAAATTTTCAAAAAATTTGCCAAAATTTTTTGTTTATGTTAGAATTATTTTTGAAAAAAAGAAAAAAATTTATATTATATAATAATTTTGTTTTTTCTTTTTTTCAATTTTTGAATTTCCACGGACAGATTTTTATAGGATCGACAAAATGTTCTATGAACTTTTTTAATGGTTCCTCAAACAGAAACAAAAGCAGGTGCTGGATTTAAAGCCGGTGTTAAAGATTATCGTCTAACATATTACACTCCAGATTACGTTGTTAAAGATACTGATGTATTAGCAGCATTCCGTATGACTCCACAACCAGGTGTTCCACCTGAAGAATGTGGTGCAGCTGTAGCAGCTGAATCATCAACTGGTACTTGGACAACTGTATGGACTGACGGTCTTACTACATTAGACCGTTACAAAGGTCGTTGTTACGATCTTGAGCCGGTTCCAGGTGAAGACAATCAGTACATCGCGTATGTAGCATACCCAATCGACCTTTTTGAAGAAGGATCAGTTACTAACTTATTCACTTCAATCGTAGGAAACGTATTTGGTTTCAAAGCTCTTCGTGCATTACGTTTAGAAGATTTACGTATTCCTCCTGCTTATGTAAAAACATTCTTAGGACCTCCACACGGTAAAACTATTGCCCTTGTTTGAAAAGCAAAGCTTTCCAATCTTTTTTTTTTATTGCAGTTAAAGCTGAAAGGCTTTTCGTTTTATTCTTTGAATGAAATAAGTCCTCTGGACTTTTGCATGTTTACAGAAAAAAAGTGGAACACTGTTATAAATAAAAAAGTATGCTTTTCGAACATAGAACTCTATAAAAACGGAAAAAATCTAAACCAATTCCCAAAAACAAGATGTTTTTATCAAAATCTCGCAATTGCTCAATTTCCAGGACAAAATCCAAACTTTTTGTTTTTTAAAAACAAAAAGCGACAACAAACAAAGTTTGTTGTTTGCTCAAAAGGAGAAGATTCAAATGGATCAAACAAAGAGAATAATGATTGTGAAGATCTTTTAAATAAAGGTATCCAAAGTTTAGAAAATCCCGTGCTTCGAGGTTCTTTTATTTTAGTTTTAACAAATGAACAAATGAATTTTTATGATGAAATTGCAAAAAAAGCTTTTTCTGAAGTAATGGCGCTGAAACCAAGACAAGTGACATGTCAGTCCTTTGACTTGTATACTCATCATTTAACCACAGATAGGGGAAGAATTCAAAATAAACGTCCAGGGGTCTATATTATTATGAACGTCAAAGATAGGAAATGTATTGTTGGGCAAACTTTAAATTTGAAAAAACGTTTTAACCAATATACTTCTCGAGGAAAAGAAATGTCAGAACAAAATAAAATCAATAAAAACTTTTTTCTTGCAGTTCAAGAAGAATTGGAAAATGATCTTGAGTATAGTCAAGTTTTTCAACGCTTTGTTGTTTATACTTGGGTCGATGAAAATAAAAAACCACTCGATGTTCAAAGTTCACTCACTTATCAAAATCAGATGTCTTATCTTGAACATAGACTTATTCTTGCATTCTTTGAATGTGGGTTATGCTATAACGTTCATGATGTTTCTCCAAAACTTGCTTTGTCTCCTAAGCTTGTGCTTAAAGAAAAACCACCTACAAAAGCGAAGAAAGTTGAAAAGACCTCTCGAGTGATTATTCCAAATCAAGCAAAACCTTTTCGAGTAAAAGAATTTTATTTTTTAACAACAACTGATTATTCCAAGTTTCGACTATCCTTAGAACCTAGACAAAAAAAAGAATTTTTATCAATGCCACATTTACGAAATTTATTGAGATCAAATGGAAGCAATTCCTCTTCTGATATTCGTTATTTGACACTTGAAGAAATTCAAGAAGCACACAAGAATAATCTATTCTATTCCCCGCCCTCTATTGAATGAAAAACTTTGACAGCACTTTTACTTCTTTTTTTATGTTTTCAACTTAAGTGTGTGGATTCAGACACTTAGGTTGAAACATCTTTTTCATCTTTGCTCTTTTCCATATCAGTCTAGGCAATTTAACTGACAGTGATAAAGATTTTTTTCCTGCCGATTTACGAAATTTCCCTGCCGGTTTATAAAATTTCTCTGCCGGTTTATAAAATTTCTCTGCCGATTTACGAAATTTCCCTGCCGGTGTAGAGCTAAATCCCCCAGGAATGGAACTTTATATCCCAGGAATGGAACTTTATATCCCAGGAATGGAGCTTTATACCTGCCTGTGTAAACACACATACCTGCCAGTATAAAGCAAAATCCCTGTCGGTCTAGGTTAAAAAAGCAAAAAAAAATTCTCTTTTTGTTAAACTCTTCTTCCAGTTGTCCTTTTTTTGACAGATAAAAAGATAACTGGAGAAGTAAAATAAAAAACCTAAAGTGTAACGACCATCCTTTTTAGGAGTAGTAAGCGAAAAAACTTACGAAAAGTAGAGTAATCTTTTCAAAAGATTAATGATATGGTCTGATCTTTATAGAATATAAAGAATTTGTACATAACGTCTGTACATCTACAGAACAGTGATTTTCACTGTTCTGAACATGAATGATTCAGGTTGAACGTGACAAACTAAACAAATACGGTCGTGGTTTATTAGGTTGTACTATTAAACCAAAATTAGGTTTATCAGCTAAAAACTATGGTCGTGCTGTTTACGAGTGTTTACGTGGTGGTTTAGACTTCACAAAAGATGACGAAAACGTTAACTCACAACCATTCATGCGTTGGAGAGACCGTTTCTTATTCGTAGCTGAAGCTTGTTACAAAGCTCAAGCAGAAACTGGTAAATATTTTGCCCAAATGAATTAATCATTTCACTTCATTTTGCTCTTGGATGAATTGCAAGGAAACCTTATTTTGAAATAGAACATAAAACAAAAACTTTATATAAAAAAACATATGCAACACAGCTTTTTTGAACAATTTAGTGATCATCAGATATTCTCTCTTTGGAATTCTTCACAAACTTTAGTTGAAATTGCGCAAAAACTTGGATTTAATGGTGAAACTTTAACACGTTGTGATTACGAATATATTTCTAGACGAAAAACTCGTGAAATTTGGAAAACATATATTCTAGGAATCGAGCGTGAACGAGAAAAACAAAGACCAAGTACTATTGCTGAACTTCCTCGAGAAGAACTTCTGAATGCTATGAATTCAGATGGAATTGAAAAAGTGAGTCATTTAGCTTTACATTTTTTATTATCCGAAAAACATGGAAGAAAACAAATCAAAGAAAGAGTGCTGGAACTCTCTCTTCCAATAAAAGCTCCCTTAACGAAAGGAATTCTTGGTGTTTCGGCAACACCTATTCATTATCCAACAAAATTTTATGAAAATCGTTTAGGACAAAAACCAATAATTTGTCCTGTTTGCAATTTTAAAGCCACTCATCCACGTCAAATTGAATTACATCATTTGCCTGGAACTGATACTGGACCAAAAAATAGAAGAAATGCTGATTATTATCGAACAACTTCTATCGAAGCTCTTTGTGCAAATTGTCATACTTTAGAACATCGTACTGGAGAACATCTTCAAAAGAACTGTGGATTATGGAAAACAAGATTGCCAACCAATCTTAAATATAGAAATCCAGATCTTCTATTTACAAATCCTTGTGCTGAAACATATCGTCTTCAAAAAAGATATTATCTTTGTTGGGTTCTCTCAGGTCCGAACGATTATAAATGTTTTCAATGCGGAGTCAGTAGATGGGGGTCTGCGCAAAGATTACTATCATTAGAAATGAATCATAAATATGGGAATCAACAAAATAGTTTAATTTCAAATCTTGAACTTCTTTGTCCAAATTGTCATCGACTTCATACAGCAAATCAATCTTTTTCATAAATGGAACTTCATTATGACGATTTTTCATTTGACTTTGCTGCTCTTTTGAGATAATTTTGTTCTTTAAATAGAATTTTTGACAGGTTTTTTGTTCATTTTGCTGTGACTTTCATAAACTTTTGTTGAAGAATACATTTATTTACTCATTTTTTATTTCATTCTTCTAGTCTTTGAGTAGACAACAAAGTTTGTTGTCAATTTTTTAAAGAAGTGAAACAATAAAAAAATATTCATTCTTGTTTGTGTAAAAATTTCTTTTTTCACTAAATGTTTTTTTTCAGTCAATATTTTTTTTTGCACTGGAAAAAAACATTTTGTCTATTTGTTTGTTCACCTATAAAAAAAAAGAACTTTCTTCTTTTACAATTTTTCTTTTGTTTTTTATTTTCTCTTATAAGTTTTATGTTTTATGTAAATTATTCAAAAAAGGTAATTTGCAGCCAAATTTTTTTCATTTTTTGCAACTTACTCTTAGACTGCAGATCTTGCAAATTTTTTAGGAATCTAAAAAATTTTGAAAAAATATGGTTCAACGACTAAAAATAATTTTTAACGTATCCAAAAAAGTTTATAAAACTTTTAAGAAATAGTCTGAACTTTCTTGAAAAAGAAAGGATCTTTTTTACTTTTTTTTTAGAGTTGAATATTACAAACAACTCTTCCAAAAAACAAATAATTGAATACTTCAATTATCTTCAAAAAAAGTCATAACATATTTGGAAATTAAAGGTCACTACTTAAATGCTACTGCTGGTAACTGCGAAGAAATGTTAAAACGTGCTCAATGTGCTAAAGAATTAGGTGTACCTATTATTATGCATGACTACTTAACAGGTGGTTTCACAGCAAACACTTCTTTAGCTACTTACTGTCGTGATCACGGTTTATTATTACACATTCACCGTGCTATGCACGCTGTAATTGACCGTCAAAGAAACCACGGTATTCACTTCCGTGTTTTAGCAAAAACTTTACGTATGTCTGGTGGTGACCACTTACACTCAGGAACTGTAGTTGGTAAATTAGAAGGTGAACGTGAAGTAACTTTAGGTTTCGTTGACTTAATGCGTGATGACTACATCGAAAAAGATCGTAGCCGTGGTATTTACTTCACTCAAGACTGGTGTTCTTTAGCAGGTACTATGCCAGTTGCTTCTGGTGGTATCCACGTATGGCACATGCCAGCTTTAGTTGAAATCTTCGGAGATGACGCTTGTTTACAATTCGGTGGTGGTACTTTAGGTCACCCTTGGGGTAACGCTCCTGGAGCTGTTGCTAACCGTGTTGCTTTAGAAGCATGTACTCAAGCACGTAACGAAGGTCGTGACTTAGCTCGTGAAGGTGGTGATGTTATCCGCTCAGCTTGCAAATGGTCTCCAGAATTAGCTGCTGCTTGTGAAGTTTGGAAAGAAATCAAATTTGAATTTGAAACTATTGACAAACTATAATTTTTTATGCTTTCAGCATATTTTTTAAACTTTTAAGCATAAAAGTGAAATGAATACTCTTTATTGATTTGCTTTTATGCTTTTTTTATTGAAAGTTTTTAGAAAAGATTCAAATCTTTTCTAAAAACTTTTTTTCTTTTATCCCAATTATGTTGTTCAATTTTTAAAAATTGAACAATATTTCAAAACTTTTTTCTATAAAAATCTTTTTCTCTTTTTTTGTTGTCTTCAACCTTAGTGTAAGTAGTACTTACACTAAGGTTGAAGACAACAAAAAAAGAGAAAAAAGAAATGGTTTTGGCAGTCCTTTGTTTGGCAGAGGTTTTCTCTTATCAAAAACAAAGAGAAATTTGTGCTTTGATTTTTTCTTGAAAGAAACCACATTCAAAAATATCGACAAAGTCGCCATTCTTCATATATTTAAAGAAAAAACAAAAGAACAAAATTAAACACGTCTTTTTTTTGGAGGACGACATCCATTATGAGGAATTCCAGTTTTTTCACGAATAACATTTACTTTAATACCAGCTTTAAAAATTTCACGAATAGCTGTTTCACGGCCTTGGCCTGGTCCAGTCACTAAAATTTTTGCTTCATTCAATGCAAATTCACGTGATTTTTTTGCAACCACTTCAGCAGCTTTTTTTGCTGCAAAAGTTGTTGCTTTTCGTTTTCCACGGAAGCCACATGCTCCTGCAGAACTCCAGCACAGGACTTCACCACGAAGATTTGCAAGCGTAATAATAGTATTGTGATGTCCAGCTTGAATATAAACGATTCCGCGATATGCACGTTTTTTAATTTTTGTTGGAGATACTTTTCTTGTTTGTCTAGCCATATAAAAATTGTAAGAAAAAACTTTTTTAATCTTTTCACTTTTTTCTTTGTGCCTTTTGTTCTTTTTTTTGTGTTTTCATACTTAGTGCCTGTATTACAGGCACTAAGTATGAAAACACAAAAAAAAAGAAGAGTCAAAGTTTGTAGTTTTTACCAAATGGTAAAAAGCTACAGCAAACAAAACTTGTTGTTGTTTTTTTTTGTTTAAAAAAAAACTTTCTGCATTTGTTTTTTGGTTTTTACCAAAAGGTAAAAACTGCAAACAGAGTTTGCGCTGCAAAAAGTTTTTTTAGACACAAAATATAGTTTCTTTCTTCTATTTTACACAAGTAATACAGGTGTTTCGATGACAAAATACTCTATTTTTGAGAATTGCTTTTTTTTTTGAATGTACGCATGAAAAAAAAAAAGTATGAACTATGGCAATAGTTCATATCTATTTTTCTTTAAATATACGTTTTTTCTTTTTGTAAATTCTGTAAAAAATTTGTTTTGGCTTAGAGTTTTCGTTAAAGAAAAAAAAGTCTAAAAACGACTTAAGCCTGAAAAGCATATATTCAAAAATACAAGAAGCGCTCTACTCTTAGATCTCTTAAAGAAAACTAAAAATAAGAGGATTCGAAAAAAATGCAAAGATTAACAATCTTAAAATAAAAAGAACTTTCTGCATTTGCCTTTTGGTAAAAACTTTCTGCATATGCAGAAAGCTGCCTTTTGGTTTTTACCAAAAGGTAAAAACTGCAAACAGAGTTTGGACTGCAAAAAAATTTTTTTTATTGTAAATCCTTTAATTAAAGGACCAGCCTTGGAAAGATTCTCTTTTTAAATGTACATAAAAAGCAACGAAACTATAAAATGTAAAAAAAATGAATAAAAATCTAACTTTTAAACAATCTTTTTGGGTCGAGTCGGATTCGAACCAACGTAGGTATAACCAGCGGATTTACAATCCGCCCCCATTAACCACTCGGGCATCGACCCAGTTCAATTTATAGAAATTATAAATTCTTAAAAACTATATTAGCAAAATTCATCACAAATTTCAACCATTCAAAAAGAAAAATTTTTAATAAAAAAGAGTGTTCTTTTTTTTCTTTATTCAAAAAAAATACTTCTGATGAAAAATATATTCATCATTTTGTTTTCTCTTGTTTATTGTTTTTTCATAAATTTAAGAACAATTTTTTTTTGAGTATTCATTTCTCAAAACAGGGTGGAGTCCTTTAGACAAAAAACAAATTGAACATGTAAAAAGCAAAAATTAAAGAAAATATATTTTTCTTTGTTTAAGTTTTCCTTAAAGTGACAAGAAAAACTTTTTGTTTTTAACAAAAAACAAACGCTTACCAAACAAAGTCCTTTCTTCTTTTTTGTTGAATATCTTTTGGAAAAAATCTTTAGTGTTTAAAAACTTCTTCATTTTTTGCAAACTTTTCATACAAAAACTATAGCCTTCGCAAAAAAAGAGTATTTCAAAAAAACTGAAGTTTTTGTTGTGATTTTCCTTCAAAAGAAACATTGGTAAAAGTTTTTTCTTCCCAATACTTTTGACGAAATTTCTTGAACAAGAAGTAAGAAAATAAAAAAACTTAAAAAAGAAAGTTTTCAATTTAAAAAAAGAGTTTGACAAAGACTACATAGACATAAATTCTATTTGATAGCTTTTTCTTTTATTTAAAAAATGAAAAAGCTTTTTTTTAAATCTTTAAAAGAAAAAGTAAAATTTAAAAAATTGAAATAAAAAAAGTATAGAGAAAATTTCTATTAAAAATTTTCTCTATACTTTTTTAAATGAAAAACAACAATTCCTTAAGAATTAAGCATTTACAGAAGGAGCTTCTACAGATGCTAAGTCTAATGGGAAGTTGTGAGCGTTACGCTCGTGCATAACTTCCATACCTAAGTTAGCACGGTTGATGATGTCTGCCCAAGTGTTTAATACACGTCCTTGAGAGTCAACAACTGATTGGTTGAAGTTGAATCCGTTTAAGTTGAATGCCATAGTTGAAATACCTAAAGCAGTGAACCAAATACATACAACTGGCCAAGCAGCTAAGAAGAAGTGTAATGAACGAGAGTTGTTGAAAGAAGCGTATTGGAAGATTAAACGACCAAAGTAACCGTGAGCAGCTACGATGTTGTAAGTTTCTTCTTCTTGACCGAATTTGTAACCTTCGTTTGCAGATTCGTTTTCAGTTGTTTCACGGATTAAAGATGAAGTAACTAATGAACCGTGCATAGCTGAGAATCGGGGTAGGGGAATCCATTTCAGAGTCCCCCCCCTAAGAACCCATCGTGCACCTCTCGACGCAATGGGCTCAAGCAAAATAAAGCAAGTGAAGCTGACTAGTCGTCAGCTTCACTTGCTGGCAGGATTGAAGTTCCTTCCAAATTTCTTTTTAAATAATAATTCTTAAAGAATTGAAAGACTGCTTTTTCCTTAAATATATTCCTGAAAGCAAACCAATTTTTCTGTTGCAGTTGTTTTGAAAGATAAAAATCATCATCCTTCACTGTTTTGGAAAGGTTGATTGCCGCCATAGCTCGAACATATTCAGAAAAGGCAGGGTCACGGATGACTGCTCTAAGGACCTCCATCCTTTTTACAATATCCAATCTGTCATCCATAGAATTTGCATCTTTCAGAGCAACTGCTTTATACCAATTACAAAGCAATTCCTCCTTGGAAACATTTATTTTATGAATAGCATAGTGACATTCTTCATGGAGCAGAATAAGGTTTTGGATGGTATCTTTTCCACCTTCTTTCCTAGGGATCAAATGGTGCAAGTGCATAGGTTCATTCCAGTCACCTTCAACAAGATTTCTGTAACACACCGGACACATTCCCAATTGTTTGTTATACATTGATTCCCTGAATGAATCTTTTCTAAACAAGTTAGCAAGCTTCCTATCCAGAAAATAATCTTTATCCTTAGGATTGTAGGGGTTGGACCCATATTTAATAGAACTATAGTTTTCCAAGGCTGTTTGTTTGAACAATTTTAAGGACCTTCCATCTGACTGAAAAGCCCAATTGGACAAATTTACAGATTTTCTTCCTGTTTTAGTCCTACGTGTGAAAGTAGCAGTAGTAAAATATTTTCTTTTCAGCCATTCCCAACTCTTATTAGTATGCGATCTCTTAGCGTACCTTACAGCTTGTTGATAAATGAAATGATCCAATGCCCTAAAGGTTTTATTTGAGTTAACAAATCTATGGTATTTTGTCCACCCTGTAATAATTGGGTTCAGTCTATCAATAAGTTGTGATGTAGGTTTAGAGACATATTCCCTGAATAAAAGTCTTATTTTTGCTTTAACATTTTTAATAGATTTCTTGCTAGGAGTCACCAAGGCAACATAATCACCTTTAGCTCTCTTAAAAGCTTTAATTCTCAGCTTTGCTGGAGAATTTTTATAAAGCCTAAAAGTCCATCCAAGAAAGTCTAATCCTTCAACCGTCAAATTCCTAATGTTTGTCTTTTCAGGGCTAAATTCCATACCTCGTTGGCTAAGAAACTCGCGAAGAATTTCCTTTGCCTTCAGGGCCTCTCTTTCAGTCCTTGCCAAAACAACAAAGTCATCTGCATATCTTACCAGAACGTATGGGCAATCTGATCTAACATAACCGTCACGGTGATATCGAATACCAAGAGCCTTTTCCATTCCATGTAAAGCAATATTTGCTAATAAAGGTGAAATAATACCCCCTTGCGGTGTGCCTGTGTCTGTTTCAAATAATTGTTTCTCTTCAAAATATCCAGCTTTAAGCCATCTCTCTACCAGCTGTTGTCCAGGAAACCCTTCAATATTTTGTAAAAGGGGATCATGTGCAATATTATTGAAACATCCTTTAATATCAGCATCAAGAACCCATATCCTTTTCTTAGAGCTCATAACCCTCCATAGTCTAGCCATGGCATCATGTGTGCTTCTAGTGGGTCTAAAACCATAGGACCCATGTTCAAAGCAGGCTTCCCACTCAGGTTCAAGGGCATTTTTCACAACCATTTGAATAACACGGTCCTTAATCGTAGGGATACCTAGAGGACGCTTCTCGGGCTTGCCCGGTTTGGGCACATAAATCCTTTTCACAGGAGGTGGAATCCAGTCAAACAAATTACTATTGCTTAATTTAATAAATAAAAGAAACCTATCCGCAGGTCTTAAATACTTTAAATTATCAATTCCAGCAGTTTTCTTTTCCCTATTCAGAGAGGTAATCCTTCTGATAGAATATAAGAGGTTTGCCTTACTTTTAATAAGTATTTTCTGAAGTCTACGTACTTGCCCCAAATTTCCAGACAGTTTTGCCACAAATATTCTTCTTTGAAGTTTTCCCACTTCCTTGTCAATAATTTTCCAATCAATATTGTTCCAATTATCAGCCAATTGGTGTTTGTTGTATTTATGTTTTTTACAAATTGAATTGTCCTTCATAAATATAAACTGACTTAAAGAAGTATTATGTTTAATTTACCTGCTTATCCTTGACTTGACACATGTTATTATGAATTAGGACAAAACCTTGTCAGGGGTGGCTCCTAAAACCTTTCCATTTTGCTTTAGAACTGTCATCTTTTGCCAGTGCCCATGAGGATAAACATCTCGTCCAACTGCAGCATAAACCTCATGTTACCACTCGGCTACCCCGAAGGGAACTACAGTCAGTTACACGTTCCTCATTCTATACATATTCTCCTTGTTTTCCTTAAGGTATCAGACCGAGTGCACACTTGTTCCTTATAATGGCCACCGCCATGTGAAGCCATCCCAAGAAATCCTACCAACAAAGTTGTCCGGATTTGGCACTATTAACTGGGGGTTACGATCCCAACTTAAGGCTCCAAAGAAATAGCCTTTGCCTTACCACCAGTGAATGGTTTTGGCTTTTATTTGAATGCTCTTCAACTACCTATGTCACCATAAATAATTGTCAAAAACAGGCTCACCCTAAAAGGCTAGGGGATGATTTGACAAATCATAGTATAGAAAGAGACACGGTGGAGAGGGAAAACATAATACTAGATTAAGTTCTGAGGCCCTCCCACACCTCGTGCCGCACATAATGAACCACCAAAAACACCCGCAACACCTAACATGTGGAAAGGGTGCATTAAAATGTTCAACTGTTTCCTCTTTTTTCAAAAGAGTGCCGGACTATATCATCAGAATTCTTTTTTAAACCTTTTTAACATTTCAAAAGAGATATCCTCTATTCATCTATGCTATTGTTACTTTCAAAGCCACGAGCAACAATAGGGTTTTCAAAAGCTGAAAGAGCAAGCGCTTTTTCTTCTTCAGTCAATTTTGAAAAAGGTACGGTTTTAATTCTGTCATGCGTTTAAGTAACTCACGAATATTTTCAATATTATAGTAAGTACTAGTCTCTGAACATTTGTCTTTTTTTTGCCCAGAACAGTTGCTGGGATTGAAAAAAGACAATTTGTTGCTGATTTGCTGTTCATAAGTTGGATAATTTTTTCGGGGTACCACTTTTTGAAAAGTTTCTATTCTGAAGCTAGAATCTTCTATTAACTTTTGTAAAAATTCAAGAAAGTGATCAATTGTAACAATATTCAAAGTACCTACTGTAATATGAAAAAACTGATGAATTTTTGCATCTAAAAGAACACCATTTTTTGAATCATGTTTTATTGAAGAAAAAACTTTCTTTGAAAAAAGATGATGAGCATTTAATGATTGACTTTTTACATGAGAAATAGCACAACGATAGTTACCGTTTACCAAAACATCTTTTTGCCACTGTGCAAGAAGTTGTCTTTCAATTTGGTTCTCTGTTCGAGAAGTTTTTTTTTGCGCCAAAGCTCTTCGTGCAAGTGACATTTTTTGTATTGTTTCAGGCAAAAATTGTCGATTTGTTAATTTTTCACTTACTACTTTACGACCACAGCACAACAATCCATTACGAGATTTTAAATAATTTGAAACAGTTGTTTCTTGAATACCTTGAAGTAGATGAGTTTCACACTGAATTTTTAAAATAGCTTTTCTTGAACTTCTAAAACGATTAGTTGGTTTGTTTGCTTCAATTTCTTCAGGAGAAAGAGTTGCCAACTGTTCACCATATTCACTAAACACAATAGTATGTCCAAACTTTTGAGCTTTATTTATAACACATTGATTTTTTTCTTGGACATCAGAAATAGAAAGATAATAGTTCATAAAGTTATTTTTGAAAAAAAGTTTGTAATTTAATTTAATTTTTATTTTGAAAAATATCCAATTTATTTATTAAGCGTTCCAGCAGTTTGCATGATTTATTGAACACAACATTTTTTATGTTCAGCTTGGAAAACGATCCATAGTGTTATGTAAAAATTTTTTTTTACTCTTTTTATTTCTAAAAAGTATCGGACTATATCACAGACACAGGAGAGTTTTTATGTATTTTCTTGTGTTTTTGGGAACTCTAAAACACAAAAATTGTTTTTAGTCTCTGAACCTTTTTAAACGAAGAAAATTTTCTTTGTTTAAATTTGGATGATGATTATAAAAAAGAATATTTATTCTATTCTCTATATTCTTTATTTTTTATTTTCATCAATTTACCCAATTCTCAAATAAACTTGACTTAAAATTTGTTTATTAGTCACGATTGTTTTCATGAAGTTGAAAGTTCCTGAAATACCTAAAGGCATCATTGTTTGTTAGGTTGCATGACAACCCCAGAAAAATATTTTTTCTGCTTTTTTTCCCAAAAAAGATCAGACCATATCTTCAATGAAGACACTGTCTTCAATTGATAGTTGTTTCAATGCATTAATTTTCTAAAAAAGAAAAACTCTTGCAAAAAAATGGTCGTTAAACGGTCTTTTAAGCACCTTCATTTGGTTTTTCTCGCCATTCTTTATTTGATGAGTCATTTACGTATTTACGAAAAGTTTTATCATTTTTTCCAGCTAAAGCTGCTGCTTGCGACAAGCTAGAAGCAAAGTCTTCATATTGCCCTGTACTTGAATTGAACTTTTGAATTACACGTGGAACATTCGATTTTGTAATATCGTTGTATGAATTTTTTGCTTGTCTTACAAGTTCTGCTAATTTTTCCTTTCGTGCAGTTTCTTCTCGAAATTCAACACCAGAATAAATTGTTGACCAAACAAAAGCTTCAGGACCATAAGTGTTCCAATCATTTTGAAATTTTGCATTTGTAAGCAAATTGTTCAACAATTTGCGCTTAATTTGAGCAGCTTTTGTTGCACAATTACTACTATGCACAAAATAAAAGCCATTTGTGGAAAGACAAACAATTTGAATAATTCCTGGTTGTTTTGAAAAAACACTTTTTGAATCACGAGGTTTTTGAATTGCAGCTTTATTTGATGGAATAAACACACGTTCATTGTATAAATTTGCAAAAACAAGAAGAATTCGTAAAACATAAAATTCTGACATTAATCGATTGTTTCGATCTTGGAATAAGATAAAATTTTCTTCAAAAATACAACAATAAAATGAAAAATTTTCTCCTGATTTATTAAAATCAGCTTGAAGATTTGAAATACTATGATTTTTTTGTCGTAATTGTCCTAAATGTTTTTGTTGACGAGCAAACACGTTTTCAGCTTCACCTCCATAAAAAGAATTTGTTTCACTACAATAAATCAAATATAAACCATGCGTTGAAAAGTTGTTATTTGATAGAAGAGTAGAAAATTTCTTTTGTTTCTTTATTATATGGCAATTTTGTCCACGTTAATTTATGTGCTTCAAAGCTTCGTAAGGGGTAACCACTTTTTGCTTCTTCTGACACTTTGGAACTAGTTTCAACAAAAGATACTTCTTCACCTAGTGAAAAGCCAAGCATTTCACCAAGCGAGATTGATTCAGAAGGAGGTTCATTTTGTATAAAAGCATTCACTAAGCATTTCTTTCGATTCCACAAAAGCTTTGGAATTCCCCTTGTTAAACTATTTTTTGTACTGACGGCATTGCCAGGCCCACCGTCTGAGAAAGAACCTTGTCCGATAGGGTAGATGATGAATACAGCAGTAGCAGCTGCAACTGGTGCAGAGTAAGCTACAGCGATCCAAGGACGCATCAAATATGTTCACTTTTAATTTCTCAAAAGTTCAGACTCTGTCTTCAAATTTTTCGAAACTCTCCCTCACAATTACCAGATGACAAACATTGATCTGTGAGAAAAAGGGAAAAAAGAGTTGGGCACATTTGAAATTTTCTGAAGCATTGAATTTCTTTTCAATGCTTCAGAAATTTTCAAAGTCGTTGAACGTTTCGAAATATTCGTCGACTTGACTTGAATATCTCGAATTCGTTGCAAGTTTCGTTTTTTCAAAAAATGTTTTTTACTTCTTTCCATACAACAAAGAATACCAATAAAAATCTTCTGAAAGATGTACTCGAGCTTCAGTGTATTCAAATTCTCCTGTTTCAACAGAATATGAACGAAATGGTGTTGCAACACGTGTGTTTCCAACAAGAATACCACGGTAATTCACCGAACGAATTCTTTGAGAAAGAGAATTATAAATATTTTTGCCTTCGGCTTTTTGTGTTTCTAAACCTTTCTTTAAATTTTTTTTCATTTTTTCTTGAAAGGTTTGGTCAGTTTGATATTTTTGTTGCCAAGCAACATCTGCTTTCGCTTTATTTGCTGGATCAAAAGCTCCGACTCCACATTCGCGAGCTTGCTCCGCTCCTTTTTTTCCTAATTGGCTTTGAATTTCTGAATTGTACCAACCACGATTGTGTTCTCGTAACAATTCTTGTTGTTTTTTTCCACCAATGGAACCGGCAAAAGAAGCTCGTAAACGTCGTGCTTCTGCTGTTGAAGTTGAAAGCATCAGTGAAATAGCTGATAAATCTTCGTGTTTTCCGTATTGTAAAAAACGTAGATAATGCGCCATTACATGTTCTTGAAATGTTAAAAGAAGAGTGTTTTCTCTTGTATATTTTCCATTTTCATGGCCAGGAACAACCCGATGTTTTTCAAGATAAACAATTTCTCCAGTTTTTTGATGAACATAGCAAATTTTCTTCTTTTTTCCTCTTTCAAAAACTGTTTTTTCATAATTTTTTTGTTTTTCACTGATTTTTTTCATAAATTCAACATAAACATCTCTCTTTTTGTTTTGTCGACTTTTTACAATTTTGAGAAAAGTTGTTGAAGCTGGAAGTGTAAAATTTTTTGAATGACGATTTCTTGGCAATTCACCCATTTCAAGAGGAATTTTTTCAATTCCTTCCGGGCAAGCGTCGAATGCAAAACAATGAAATTGTTTTCTTTCTTGCATACCTAAACGGTAAGATAATTCCCACTCACGCAAAAATTCTTTATTTTTCAATAAAGTTTAGACTATACCTTCAACTCGTCATTGACCTTAGATCTTTATCATAGCCAACTGAAACCAGACGAGTGCTGACGTGTTAAGTTCATTTGAACTTCTCTCCTTTCGGATCAGTCGTTACAGGGAATTTACAAGGTTAACAGAAATAAAAAATGGTTTCTCAATGTAAATTCTTCCCACGGTATTGCCATAGCAGTTCTCTGTTTTCTTTTTTTCATTGCATATACAAAGATTGAATGCAAAAAAAAGAAGAAAGCAGAAAACACGAAATGCCTTAGGGTTCACCGTTCCTTCGATGGAAATAAAAAAGATAAAAAAAACTTTTTGAACGTGGCTTTTGCCCTTTTGCCAGGGACGAAAACACAAAAATGAATGAAAGAGTCAAAGTTTGCACTGCAAAAAAGAAAAAGCTATGAACGAAAACCTAATTTTTGTTTTAAACTGCGTAATTCATCAGCTTTATTGTCAAAAAAGTGTTCAGCACCAAATCGAGCAACTTTAAAGCCATTAAAAAGAGCAAACTCAGTTTGAGAGATATTTTGAAACAACTTTGCGTTGTCTCTTTTATTACGAATTGATTTTGCAGAAACGTTCAAAGAAAGCGCAGCAGCGGTGACATTTTCCCAAGCATAATTTTGAAACATTACAGGCTGGGAAGGTGACCCGCTTTGAGCGGTTCCACCGTATTTATTTCCTTTTTCAAAACTACCTTTTGTTTTTACATTATAAAAAGTATCTGAAAAATCCTTGAACAATTCTTCTAAAAGAGGTTCTTCAATTTTTGATTCTAAGTAAAGTTGAAGATCTTTTGAATCATGAAAATATCCGTCTGCCAATTCTTTTGGAAAACCAACTAAAGGAACAAAATAAAAATCTGTGGGTTCCCCTGATTTCAGATCAGCTTTAAAAGAATTTAAAAGTTTTTTGCTTTGTTCATTTTGAACATAGAAAGCACTCCTATGTTCACCTTTCCGTTGAGAAAGGTTTGTAGTACTTCCAAGATATACTTTTTTCATTTTTCTGTTTAGAATTAAGTAAAAACCCGAAATTTTTGTCAACCCACTTTTCCTATTTCGATCAAAAGAAAAAGTGTTGTAGGAAAATTCAGCTGTTCTTACCATTGGAAGAATCCAACAAAGCATTGATTGAACAGTTGTAAAAAGAAGTTTTGCCGTTTTTTCTTTTTCTTCACTGGTTGAAAATTGAATTTCATTCTTTTGAAAAAGAATAAAAAAAGTATTCATTTATTAAAAAAAAAAAGAATCAAAAGAAGATTGAGAATTTCAAATTTTGGGGTCTCTTTTTTTATTTGCAGTTTTTACCTTATTGGTAAAAACCAATAGGCAGCTTTTTGTCTTTCCTAAAAAGTTTTTTTTCTTTCAATAGAAAAAAGAAATAGAATCTTTCTATTGAAATTTCCAACGAAGTCTTTTTTACCCAAATACTTTGACTTGAATAAAAAAGTTGAGTCAGTTTTTCATGGGCCACGAAGAGAAACCCATGTAGCAGCAGATTCCTAAGAAGAAGTGGCAAACGATTAATTGGTAAGGACCACCGTTGTATAACCACTCATCTAAAGAAGCAGCTTCCCAAATTGGGTAGAACTCTCATGAATTTTTTATTCATGAGATGGACTATATCTTCTTTTGTTGTGAAATTTTGTAACTTTCTCACAACAAAAGCTAAGCACTCTACAAAATATTGTTAGTCTCTGAACGTTTTAAAGTAAAAGATCAATATTTTTACCTTAATTGCGTTGCAGGTTGCAAAACATTTCTATGAAATATCAAAAAATTTTATAAAATTTTTAAAAAACATAGCAAAAAGTTACTAAAAACAAGAAAAAAAGAATTCATTCAAAGCAAAATATTGAAATGCTTTGAATGAATTCAAAACAAATTCTATTCGTCATCAAACTCTGTTGAAGGAATACGATCAACAATTGACCAACCATAAATTTTTTTCTTTTTTCCTCGAATTAAATTATACATTGCACCACCACCTTTTGCTTTATTTACTAATTCTTTTGGAAATAAATATTCTTTTCCAAGCACAACAACTTCGTTGTGTAAATAATCAAAAACTTCAGCAGCTGATTTACATACAGGAATAATGACTTCTACATTTTCTTCTTCATGATTAAAAATCATAATATATGAAAGTGCATTTTTTAAATCACTACTTTGATTTGACAATCCAACACTAGGACCCCAATCTTTTCCAACTTTTGATCTCGCTTGCTGCTGAAGCTCAGTATTTGCACTTCCACTTTTTTTTCCACCCTTTTTTCCTTGTTCACTTTGAAATTTTGGATCTCAAAAAGTTAATTGATTTTGTTTATTATATTCAGCCATTCTTTTTCCGTGATTTCTCAAATCAACATCTTTTGATGAACTTCGAAACACATAAGCAATAAAATCTCCTTTTTCACCAAATTCTAAATAACGAAGAAGGTGGACTAAAATATGTTGACGTGGAGTTAGTAAAACAAGGTTTTCAACAGCATCTGTGCCACCAGCAAACTTTGGAATAATGTGATGTTTTTCAAAGACAATGGTTGGTTGATCTTTTATTGTTTCATTTTGAAATGAACAATTTTGAATATATCTTTTCGTAGTTCCAGGAAGTAATAACTTTTTTTGAATACGATCACGAATAAAACGATTTAACTTTGTTCTTTGTAATTGATTTTTTTCTTTTTCTGCCATAAATGTTTAAAAAAATGAATAAAATAATGAATTAAATAAAAAATGAAGAGTATTCCTGCAATTCACTTAGAATTTTTTGTGCGCTAATCGCAAAGTTGTTGAAGAAAGTTGAAGTTATTTGCCTAATTAGACTGCTTTTTTTCTTTCTTCTTAAAATAAGGAATTGAAATGAAGAACAATTCAACTTTTAAATCTTCAACAACTTGACACTTCTATTTCCATGTAAACCGATAGCGTTTGAAGTAGGAACTACAGCACCAGAGATGATGTTGTTTCCGTATAATAATGAACCAGAAACTGGCTCACGGATACCATCGATCATACTTTTTTAAAAAGTGTGACTTCTTCACTGCTTCAAAAAAAGAATGGACTATGTCATAAAATGAAAATTTCTTTTACAACTTTCTTTGAATATTTTTCATAAAATAGACAAAAGCATTTGTTTTTCATTTCCTGGGCACTCTCTATATAAATTTTGTAGAATTTTTCAAAAAATTTATACTAGTCTCTGAACACTCTAAAATATTTAAAAAAAAATTTTAGCTATGTTGCAAATTTTAAAAAAAATTCTTGCAATTCACCCAATTTCACGAACATGTATTTCACATGAAGGGACACCGATAAGGAATCTACTGGAGGAGCAGCAACGAAAGCGATGATGAATACAGAAGTAGCTGTTAATAAAGTAGGGATCATGATCACACCGAACCAACCGATGTATAAACGGTTTTCAGTAGAAGTGATCCACTCACAGAAACGTGCCCAAAGGCTAGATGCTTCGTTTTTAGCTAAGATAGCTGTCATATTAGAAAATAATAAAAAAATATAAATTCTCCGAATCTTTGAAAGATTATTCATGAACTCAAAAGAATTCTTGTTAATGACTAACATAACATATCTTCTTATTTTGTCAAATCAATCCCTTTTTTCATATTCGACGGAACAACAGATCCTAAAAACGGAAAATTCAAGTCGGGGTATGAAACCCAGGAAGGCGCAATATGTCCTTCTTGGATATGCCTACACAGAATGTAACCGCTAAATAGGTTACTCTCATTGTGCAAGTGAGAAAACCAATGACTTACCCAAAACCATAAAAAGGGCTCCCAAGGGAGAGGTGAAAGCCTGAGGGGACTATAGCACGTCATTAAATCTCCTTAAACATTATTCTGAGAATAGACGGTAATAAGACTAAGAAATAAAGATGGATTGAAACTTATGGAAACATATCGGTCCAAATCCAGTAAGGACCCAAAAATTCAAAAAAAAAATCCAGGGATAAGGAGTAGGGGGGGAGGCGAGGCAAGGGACGGTGAACTCAAATGAAGAGTGCATCTATAACCATACTAGCATTTTCAGGGCTAAAACCCAAAAAGTGAGAGAGATTTCTGACCAAGTGTAAGAGTAGGTACATTCTGGATTGCTTTCAGAGATCAGGATCAAGCGTAGTCTTTTTAAGAGTATGACTTGATTATGTATTTTAATACATTATGGATTGATAACCCTAAGCTATGTACTTCTGTGTCAGGAACATATCGAACCGGCTAAGTTACCCTTCAGGATAATAGGTTAACCCTTATGCTGGGAGAGGGCCTAAAGTCACCATTGATGTGACCGAGGGCCTAGCCAAAGGAAAGACCCAAATGTATAAATTAAGCCATTTATGAACCTTACTTTGACACTCTAAACAGATCATTTGGCTTCATACCAAATAAAGGTGTACATGATGCCATCACCACAATAACATCGAATTATACCAATGGTATGAGAATTGCTATTGAAGGAGATGTGGAAGCTGCGTATGATACAGTCAGCAAAAAAAAATTGGTCGAAATTTTATCAAAAAAAATCAAAGATAAACAATTCTTAGATTTCATAGAAAAAAGATTTCAATATGAATACGTTGAAGAAACAAAAGATGGAAACATTAAGACCCGCCTACACTGGGAATTCCAAGCCTTGCCCTGGTAAACAGGGACAGAAAAAGAGTATTTCTTTATAAACAAGATGTAATTTCCACTATGGAATTAGTTCTTGGCCATAAACAAATACGTAAACTGGCAGAAGCCATGGCGCCAAACCTGCTTGTTTAACTTTTTTTTCATTTTCACTCTTTAAACTGCAGAAGCGATTATTTTTGCTTTGCAAAACTGGTAAGCAGTGAGTTTTTGCATCGCAAAAACAAAAGCTATGAATTTTTGCATAGTAAAACTCAAAAAATGAGTTTATTGTTTTTACCTTTTTATTTTTAAACAAAAACTAAAACTGAAGCAGTCAGTTTTTGTAAGGCAAAAACTGGGCCAGCAAGTTTTTGCAAGGCAAAAACGAGAACAGTCAGGTTTTGTCTTGCAAAAAATAGGTCAGTTGTCAATTTTTGCTATACAAAAAACAAGAGCTGTCACCTTATTGTCTTACAAAAACAAGAGGAGTCAGTTTTTGCAATGCAAAAATTTGACCAGGGTTAGATCAGGTTTTGCCATGCAAAACGTGGATCAGCTGGTTTTTGCATTGCAAAAACTTCAGCAGCTATGAGTTTTTGCAATGCAAAAACTGAACCAGTCAGTTTCTGCAATGTAAAAACTGGACTAATAGTGAGTTTTTGCAAGGCAAAAACTGGACTAGGCAATGTTTTGCAAAGTAAAACCTGGAGCTGTTTCTTTTGCATAGCAAAAACTAGAGCAGTTTGTTTTTGCATAGCAAAAACAGGAATTGTAAGTATTTGCTATACATAAAAGAGAGCAGTTCTTTTTTTGCCTTTTGCCTTGCATAAAAATCGAGGAACTGTTGGTTTTTGCAAGGTAAAAACCAGCCGGTCCAGGTTTTGCGTTGCAAAACCGCAGTTTGAGCTTTTTGAAATGCAAAAATTGGACCAGTGCTAGAACAGTAAGTTTTTGCAAGGTAAAAAATGGACCAGCTGTTTTTGCATTACAAAAACAGCGGTAGCTATGAGTTTTTGCCAAGCAAAAACAAGGACAGTCAGTTTTTCAAGGACAGTTAGTTTTTGCATGGCAAAAACGAAGACAGTCAGTTTTTGCATTGCAAAAACTGGACCAGACAGGGTTTTGCAAAGTAAAACCTGGAACTGTTTCTTTTGTAAGACAAAAACTGCAGCAGCTATGAGTTTTTGCATTGCAAAAACTGGACCAGTCAGTTTTTGCATTTCAAAAACGAAGACAGTCAGTTTTCTCAATGCAAAAACTGGGAAATCTGTTATTTGCAAAGAAAAATAGTTATCAAAATTTTCAAAAAAAAATAAGGTTCATTTTCTCTACTTGTCAAAGATTGGATCTCTGTCCAACAAAATTTTGTACACTTTTTCATTTTATGGGCGAACGACGGGGTTCGAACCCGCGAGTGATGGAGTCACAATCCATTGCCTTACCACTTGGCTACGCCCGCCATAAAGATCGATCATTCATTGTTTTATTAGCTCTTTTCCAAAGTTTTGGATGAAGGAAAAACAGGTTAGTCCTTTGAGTGAGCTACTTTGCAAAGACTACACTCCCCTATGGGGGGTTGAACCCCCTACCTCACTTAGACTCATTTAGAGTCCCACCCTCTCGGGTTGATTTTGAGCTTGCAGCTACAACTTTCTTTTGTTTAAAGGATTTTCTGTTTTTTACTTTTTTGTCCTATTATACATAAATAATATCATTAAAAAAAAAAAAAGATAATTAAAAAAAAACTTCAAATTTTGAAAATTGAAAATTCTATTTTTTTGTAGTTTTTTATTTACTTTTTTTTACTGCTAGTATTTTAAAAGCACGAAATAATCTTGAAGAAGCCTTTCTTCAACTTTTAAAAAAGCATGTGTTTATGGAGGAAAGATTTATTTTTAAAAATTCATTGAAGCAAAAAAATCATCGAAGAAAAATTTTTGTTTTTTCTTTTCACTTTTTTTTACTTGGTTTTAAAGGATACTTTTGTTTGATAATCTTTTTTGCAGTTTTTTCAAACTTTTCTATTGAAAGCGTCAAGAAAGAGGCTAAAAAAATTGAACAACCAAGCTTTTTCATTTAATATGTATAAATACATATATTAATGAGGAATGAAAAAAAAAAGCATGGTGGGCAGGAAATGCTCGTTTAATTAACCTTTCTGGAAAACTTTTAGGTGCACACGTAGCTCACGCAGGTCTAATTGTTTATTGGGCAGGTGCAATGAACTTATTTGAAGTAGCACACTTTGTACCAGAAAAACCAATGTATGAACAAGGTTTAATTTTATTACCACACTTAGCAACATTAGGTTACGGTGTAGGTCCTGGTGGTGAAGTAATTGATACATTCCCTTACTTTGTTTCAGGTGTATTACACTTAATCTCTTCAGCAGTTTTAGGGTTTGGTGGTGTTTACCACTCGTTAATTGGACCTGAAACATTAGAAGAATCTTTCCCTTTCTTCGGTTACGTGTGGAAAGATAAGAATAAAATGACAAACATTTTAGGTTACCACCTTATCATGCTAGGTATTGGTGCTTGGTTATTAGTATGGAAAGCTATGTACTTTGGTGGTGTTTACGATACATGGGCTCCAGGCGGTGGAGACGTTCGTATTATTACAAACCCAACTACAAACGCTGCTGTTATCTTTGGTTACTTATTAAAATCACCTTTTGGTGGTGACGGTTGGATTGTAAGTGTTGATAATATGGAAGATATTATCGGTGGTCACATCTGGATCGGAACTTTAGAAATTTTAGGTGGTTTATGGCATATCTATACTACTCCATGGCCTTGGGCACGTCGTGCTTTTGTTTGGTCTGGTGAAGCTTATCTTTCTTACAGTTTAGGTGCTATTTCTTTAATGGGATTCATCGCTTGTTGTATGTCTTGGTTCAACAATACAGCATATCCAAGTGAATTTTACGGTCCTACGGGTGGAAGTCTTTGCGCCCGCTTAAATTAGAAATAATTTTTGCCATTTTTCGCATTTTTAAATTGGGTAAATTGTCAAGAAAGCATACAGAGAAGATTTCTTCTTTTTTCTGCTAACTTGCAACAAAGCTTATCACTAGAAAAACTCTATGGAGATAAGACTGTTCAACGACTGAGAGTGAAAATTTTCTTCCTCTTTGATTCGCTCTTTCTTTGAGCGATGACGATCCCAATAACTTTATCAAAAGTTAATGACATAGTCTGAACTTTAAAGAAAATTTAAAGAATTCAAAATTTGAATAAAACTATATATTTGAACAAAGTACTTTCTGTTTGTGTCCTTGTTTTTTGGAAATTTGCTGTTTCACGTCCACAATGTGTTTTTGTACTTTTCATTCTTCGGTTTTGTTGCTTAAAACTGCGAACACTTTGTTCTTTCCTTATGATTTTTAGGAACGTTCTTAAAGACTATTTGTTCAAAACAAGAGTGTGTTCTTCTTTTTTGCGTGTTTGGAGCAACTTTTTGCACAGATTGCTTCAAAAATTTCACTTTGAAAGCAATTTTTTTGCAGCGCAAATTCTGTTTGCAGCAGCTTTTTGCAAAAAAAAAGAATTTCAAAGAAAGGTTACATCAGCTTTTTGTCTTCAACCAACCGTTTTTTTTCATGTTGAACCTTCGGAGAACAATTTTCAACCAAATATCCTTTTGGACGCTACTTGTTTATACTATCCTGGAGTCTATGAAATTTTAGATACAAAAAACAATATTTCATATTATGGTGAAACTAATTCCTTAGCTCGACGCTGTTGGCAGCATTATGAAGGATTGATGAACGATTGTCATGAGTGTTCACCGTTGCTTGCTGCTTTTCGAGAACAAAATAAACAAATTGAAAATTTTCTCTTTCTTATTCATAAGGCTGGTTTTGAGTGGGAAGACAAAAACGTACGTTTAGATTATGAAGCAAAACTTATTGCTGAAAACAAACATCGTTGCTACAACATTCAAATGGAAGACAAAAAAAAGTCTTTTCCAATGGTTCGAAAACCATTAATGTATAATGGTACACGTTATGAATCAACACGTGATGCTGCAAGAGCATTGAACCTTGCACGTGCAAGTGTTTGTCGCCACCTTGCAAGTGAAAATTTTCCAAATGTTTATTATATTGAAACACAATCATATGGGTTTTGTCCAATTTTTGCACAAAGTGAAAAAGGTTTTTCTGTATTCTTTTCGAGCATGGGTGAATGTGTGGAAGCAAATTATGCAACCAATGTTCAAAATGCAAGACGTAAAATTAAACGTGGAGAAATTGGTTGGCGCTATGCTCATTTTGATCCACAAACGAATAAACCACTTCGTATTCCTTCCTTATACATTAAAACCAGGTGAAATCACATATGACCAATATTGTGACATTTGTTCATATGTTTTTTGTGTGAATTTCATTTTCACAAGCATTCAGTAAATGTTCATATATAGTTTGTAACATAATTGCCAGAAGCTTCTCAATCACAAGCATTTACTTTCTTAGTTCGTGACCAACGTTTAGGTGCAAACGTAGCTTCTGCACAAGGTCCTACGGGTTTTTTTTTGGCCCAGTTAAAGTGGGAACACTTTTTTTATACTTTGCTTAAATGGAAGACCTCTTACAGAATTTATTCTACGAAGACAATTCCATACCAAACATTTTCATTCAAACTTTTCTCTTTTTCATAAAAACTTTAAATGAACTCAAAAAAGATGGATAAAGTAAAAATCAATATGGATCTTTCTGATCTTTTGAATCCTGGGTTATATAAAATAACATGTACTGTGAATCAAAAGCAGTACGTTGGAGAATCTTCGAATATTTTCAATCGACTTGGGAGACATACAGACAGTTTAGAGAACAATCGAAGTGATTGTGTCGAAATGCAAAAAGATTTTAATCAATATTCAAAAAAGAATTTTATTTTTACAGCATTAGAAATTGATTCAAAATATGGAAATAAAGATTTAAGAAAACAAAGAGAGACATTTTTGATTCAGCAAATCCCTGAAGAACTTCGCTATAATCAATTGGAACCTCCAGAATATTCTCGAAGTCGAGCTATTCAAATTCGAGGCCAAATTTACCCAAGTTTATCGAACGCTTCGCGAGTTTTGAAAGAATCAAGAACGAATATTGCTCGAAAAGCTTTAAATCCGGAAATTTTTGATTACGTGTTTTTAACCCCTGAAGAAATTGAAGAAAATTCTGTTTTCAATTCACAACAGGAATATAAATTCCGTAAATCTTGTTCTTGTATTATTGATGGGTGTTCTTATAACAGTTTAAACCAAGCAGCAAAACATTTAAGAATTCACCATAAAACAGTAAAAAACAGAATTCTTTCTGATAAATGGCCGACTTATTTGAGTGGCTAGCTGTGGAACCAATTTTTTTTGAATGAAAATAAAGTTTTTTGCTCTTTTTTTTGCTTTCTTTGCAGAGCAAAGAAAGCAAAAAAAAGAGCAAAAAAAGGGTAAAAAAAGGAGTGGATGAAAATGACAGGTTTAAAGACTATCCTTAGGAGGAGTAGAATGCGAAATCGTTGTATTCGAAATAGCAAAGCTTCTTGACTTGTCCCTTTGATCGTGACCAAAGCTAAAAATAAGTGAAAAATTTAAACGTCACAAGTTTTTAGTTTGGAGCTTCGAAAGGGAAAAAAGGCGAGAAGAAGATATAGTCTGTTCTTTAAGGTGACTTAAAGCAGCCAATTCTTGCATCTTTTTAAAAAGATGCTAGAATTGGCGGGGTAAAGTGACGTATTACTTGAACATTTCTGCTAGGTAAATATTTAATGAGATCACCAACTGGTGAAATCATCTTTGGTGGTGAAACAATGCGTTTCTGGGATTTCCGTGGTTAACCAAATTGGCCTCGGTTTCAATCGAAGCAGATTGAAAAAACAAAAAAATGGGTGAATTGCAAGAAAGAGGATTCTCACTTGCAGCGAAGCATTCATATGCTCGTTCAACGACTCAACAGTGCCCGTCATTTCAAGAATAGAATTCGTATTGAATTTTGAATGGTATGAACACATAGTCTGAACTTTAAAGAAATTTAAAGGAAAAGAGTCAAAATACTCTTTTCAAAGTTAAAGAGCATTTTTCGAAACACATTTCGAAAAAGTTGAACAATAACTTTTGAACAAATTTGCCTTGGTTAGAACCATTACGTGGACCAAACGGTTTAGATTTAAACAAATTAAAAAATGATATTCAGCCATGGCAAGAAAGACGTGCTGCTGAATACATGACTCACGCTCCTTTAGGTTCATTAAACTCTGTAGGTGGTGTAGCTACTGAAATCAACGCTGTAAACTTCGTATCTCCGCGTTCTTGGTTAGCAACTTCACACTTCGTTTTAGGTTTCTTCTTCTTTGTAGGGCACTTATGGCATGCTGGACGTGCACGTGCTGCTGCTGCAGGATTTGAAAAAGGTATTGACCGTTTAGACGAACCTGCATTATCTATGAGACCTTTAGACTAGACTAATTTGTTCCTCTTTTTTTTGTGCCTTTTGGTTTTTAGCAAAAGGCACAAAAAAAAGGCGCAAACTTTTTGTTTCTTTTTGTTTGATTTGACCCAAGTGTAAGTATTCCTTAACACTTGGGTCAAATCAAACAAAAAGAAACAAAAAGTTTTTTTGTGCTGAACCTTTTTGGAAGGAATACTTCCATTTGGGTTCTTTTTTTTCACCTTCGTGTCTGTAATACAGACACGAAGGTTCTTTTTTTTGTGCCTTTTGGTTTTTACCAAAAGGTAAAAACAAACAACAAACTTTGTTTGTTGTAGCTTTTTGTTTTTCTTCTTTTTTTTCATTTTGCAAGAATATTATGGAAAGAAGGGTTCTTAAAGCCTTCAAAAAATGAAAAAACAGAGTATTCAAAAAAAAACAAACTGAAGCTCGAAACACTTTGGCGCAAAATCTTTCATCGAAAATGAAAGCAACTGTTTTTCTATTTTTCCTTTTAAGGCTGATTTGTGAAAAGATAAAAACTGAAAACCAACCTTTCCAGAAAGCTTTTTCTTTGACCAAAGTGAAAAAACATTATGAATATGAGACCTAGCTGATAGGAATATATTTAAGATTACAAATGACACAACAGATGTCAGTTATGTAGCCGCCATTCTATTTTTTGATACAGCGTGTATCTACGCGTATGACTTAAAATACGCAACCTGTACCAGAACCCAAGCTTTTGAGCTTTCAGATGCGAAAGCACAACTTTTTGTATAAATTGTATTCGCACAACGAACATTCGAGTATACGAGAAAGCAAGAAGTACACAAGTTGTACGGTTTTGAACTGTTTGGTTGTTCTTTCAGTCCACAATTTGTGGACAAAACACTCGAGAACTTGTTCAATCAACCATGGATTTTTAACAAAAAAAAAGAGAATTTTTGAAAAAATGAATTTTCTTGAAAATTCATATTTTTATTTTTCTTTGTATAAAAAATATTTATTTATGAAGTTTTCAAGAAGTTTAAAAACTGCATAAATAAAATTTTTGCAGTTTACAAATTTATAATTTAAAAGCCTAAAAATGATTCTCATTTTTCTTTGTCTAAAAAATTCTTTTTTTTTTGAATATATTTTACTTTTTCATATAGAGAAAAAAAGACTCGAAGCGTTGCAAAAAAGAAAAAAAACAAAATAAAAAAAACAAAATTTCCGTTGCTGTTTGGTTTTTATCAAAAGGTAAAAACCAAAAGATAAAAAAAGGAAAAACAATTGTCAAACAAGAAAGAACTATCAAAAGTGAAAGGTTATAGTTTTATATAAAAAAAAGAAAGATTGACAAAGTGGAAAAATTTGGTAGATTAAGAAGTGAGGAATGTTCAAAAAACCAAAAATATTTATTTTTTTTCTTCTCTTTTTGAAAAACAAAAGAAAAGGAATAAAAAACAAATATGAAGGTATGATTTGTTGATTTGAAACAAATCACGAAGAAAAAATTTCATGGAGAGTTTGATCCTGGCTCAGGACGAACGCTGGCGGTATGCCTAACACATGCAAGTCGTACGAGATCCCCTTTTCCTCGGAAAAGGAAGATTGCAGTGGCGGACGGGTGAGTAACGCGTAAGAACTTACCTTTTGGTGGGGGATAACAGCGGGAAACTGCTGCTAATACCCCATAATGCTGAGGAGCTAAAAGTGAAAACTGCCAAGAGAGAGGCTTGCGTCTGATTAGCTAGTTGGTGGGGTAATGGCCTCCCAAGGCGACGATCAGTAGCTGGTCTGAGAGGATGATCAGCCACACTGGGACTGAGACACGGCCCAGACTCCTACGGGAGGCAGCAGTGGGGAATTTTCCACAATGGGCGAAAGCCTGATGGAGCAATACCGCGTGGAGGATGAAGGATCGTGGTTCGTAAACTCCTTTTCTTAGAGAAGAATCAATGACGGTATCTAAGGAATAAGCACCGGCTAACTCTGTGCCAGCAGCCGCGGTAATACAGAGGGTGCAAGCGTTGTCCGGAATGATTGGGCGTAAAGCATCTGTAGGTGGTTTTTAAAGTCAACTGTCAAATCCCAGAGCTCAACTTTGGACAGGCAGTTGAGTACTTAAGGACTTGAGTACGGTAGGGGCAGAGGGAATTCCTAGTGGAGCGGTGAAATGCACAGAGATTAGGAAGAACACCAGTGGCGAAAGCGCTCTGCTGGGCCGTGACTGACACTGAGAGATGAAAGTTGGGGGAGCGAAAAGGATTAGATACCCTTGTAGTCCCAACCGTAAACGATGGATACTAAATGCTGTCAAAAACAGTGTTGCAGCTAACGCGTTAAGTATCCCGCCTGGGGAGTATGCTCGCAAGAGTGAAACTCAAAGGAATTGACGGGGACCCGCACAAGCGGTGGATTATGCGGTTTAATTCGATGATACACGAAGAACCTTACCAGGGATTGACATGCCAGGAACTTTCTAGAGATAGATTGGTGCCTTTTTTAGGAACCTGGACACAGGTGGTGCATGGCTGTCGTCAGCTCGTGCCGTGAGGTGTAGAGTTAAGTCTTCTAACGAGCGCAACCCTTGTCTTTAGTTAAAACCATTTGGAACTCTAAAGAGACTGCCGGTGCAAGCCGGAGGAAGGAGAGGATGACGTCAAGTCAGCATGCCCCTTACATCCTGGGCTACACGCGTAATACAATGGCGAAGACAATAGGAAGCGACCCCGCGAGGGTGAGCGAATCTAGCAAACTTCGCCCCAGTTCAGATTGCAGGCTGCAACTCGCCTGCATGAAGCCGGAATCGCTAGTAATCGCCGGTCAGCTATACGGCGGTGAATACGTTCTCGGGTCTTGTACACACCGCCCGTCACATGCTGGAAGCCGATTTGTCCCGAAGACAGGACGTTAACCCTCAGGGAGGCTAATGTCAACGGTTGGGTTGGTGACTAATATGAAGTCGTAACAAGGTATCCGTACTGGAAGGTGTGGATGGAGAACCTCTTTATTTTCATCTTTTTCAGCTTTTTGCCTTTTTTCCAAAAGGTCAAAACAAAAGAAAAGACGAAGCAAAAAATGGATTGCTTAAATCCTTTCAATATTGAATGCTCTCTCTCTCTTTGAAAGAGAGCATTCAATACCGGACCATTAGCTCAGTTGGTTAGAGCGCTCGCTTGATAAGCGAGAGGTTCACTGGTTCAAGTCCAGTATGGTCCAGCTTGTTTTCAACGAGTTTCAATCAAAAAAACCATAAATTGGGAATATAGCTCAGTTGGTAGAGCACTGCCTTTGCAAGGCAGGGGCCAAGGGTTCGAATCCCTTTATTTCCACCCTTCCATTCATTTTTTTGTTTTCATTTTTTCATTGTTTTGACCTTTTGGTTATTTCTATCTTTGCAAAAAGGTGCCCTTGGCCCTTTGCCCAGAAAGAAAGAGTGAACAGAACAAGAGAGTGGGAGTGATTGATCTTTTTTCTCTTTTTCGAGAGGGAAAACAAAGGTTTGCTTCGACTTTGTTTGTTGCAGCTTTTTGGTGAAGATATTTCGTTTTTTTAGGTCAAAGAAAAGAAGGCTTACGGTGGAGACCTAGGCACTCAGAGACGACGAAGGGCGCAGATACCGGCGATACGCTTCGGGGAGCTGGTAACAAGCACAGATCCGAAGATACCCGAATAGGGCAACCTCTGCAAAGCAGAACTCCTTTTTGAATTCATAGAAAAGGAAGAGGCAACCCGGTGAACTGAAACATCTCAGTAGCCGGAGGAAAAGAAAGCAAACGCGATTCCCGGAGTAGCGGCGAGCGAAATGGGAACAGCCTAAACCACTCTTCTCAAAAAGAGTGGGGTTGTGGGAATCCAGAAAAAAAAGCAAACAAAGCGCTCAAAAGAAGAGACGAAGCAGCTGAATCCTGCACCATAGATGGTGAAAGTCCAGTAGTCAAAAACTTTTCCAGTCGACGTATGTCGACAGGTACAAAAAATGGAAAATCCCGAGTAGCATGGGGCACGTGGAATCCCGTGTGAATCTGCGAGGACCACCTCGTAAGGCTAAATACTCCTGAGTGACCGATAGTGAAGAAGTACAGCGATGGAAAGGTGAAATAGAACCCCCGTAGGGGAGTGAAAAAGAACATGAAACCGTAAGCTGACAAGCAGTGGGAGGATACATATATCTGACCGCGTGCCTGTTGAAGAATGAGCCGGCGACTTATAGGAGGTGGCAGGGTTAAGGAGTTTTATCCGGAGCCCAAGCGAAAGCGAGTCTGAAAAGGGCGACAAAGTCATTTCTTATGGACCCGAACCTGGATGATCTAATCATGGCCAGGTTGAAGCATGGGTAACACCATGTGAAGGACCGAACCGACCGGTGTTGAAAAATCGGCGGATGAGCTGTGATTAGTGGTGAAATTCCAATCGAATTCAGAGCTAGCTGGATCTCCCCGAAATGCGTTGAGGCGCAGCGGCGACGACGTCCTGTCTAAGGGTAGAGCGACTGTTTCGGTGCGGGCTGCGAAAGCGGTACCAAGTCGTGGCAAACTCCGAATATTAGGCAATGGATTCCGTGAGCCAGTGAGAGTGTGGGAGATAAGTTTCATACTCAAGAGGGAAACAGCCCAGACCATCAGCTAAGGCCCCTAAATGGATGCTAAGTGGAAAAGGATGTGAGAATGCTGAAACAACCAGGAGGTTCGCTTAGAAGCAGCTATTCCTTGAAAGAGTGCGTAATAGCTCACTGGTAAAGCGTTCTTGCGCCGACAATGGCCGGGACTAAGCATCCTGCCGAAGCTATGGGATTTGTTCTTTTTTCAAACAAAAAAGAAATGAATCGGTAGGGGAGCGTTCTGCATTGGGTGAAGCTTTGACGGAAGTCTTGGTGGACAGTGCGGAAGTGAGAATGTCGGCTTGAGTAACGAAAACATTGGTGAGAATCCAATGCCCCGAAAACCTAAGGGTTCCTCTACAAGGTTCGTCCGTGGGGGGTGAGTCAGGACCTAAGGCGAGGCCGAGCGGCGTAGTCGATGGCAAACAGGTTAATATTCCTGTACTCATTTTTGTGGGAACCGAGGGACGAAGAAAGCTAAATTGGGTCTGTTTTTGGATTGCAGTGGAAACGTTCAAGGCTACGAAAGGTCGAACAAAAACGAATCTTGAGCTGAGGCGTGATCCCGCTTTCTAGACTTGTTCTGGATAAGCGCCAATGATGTTATGCTTCCAAGAAAAGCTCGTACACCTCTAAAAGCAATTTTAGAAAAACACAAAAATGACCTGTACCTGAAACCGACACAGGTAGGTTGGTAGAGAATACTAAGGGGCGCGAGAGAACTCTCTCTAAGGAACTCGGCAAACTAGCCCCGTAACTTCGGGAGAAGGGGCGCCCTTTACAAAAAGGGTCGCAGTGAACCGGTTCTGGCAACTGTTTATCAAAAACACAGGTCTCCGCAAAGTCGTAAGACAATATATGGGGGCTGACGCCTGCCCAGTGCCGGAAGGTCAAGGAAGTTGGTTATAAGCCTTCGGGTTTAGAAGCTGACGACCGAAGCCCCGGTGAACGGCGGCTGTAACTATGACAGTTACTTTTAGGGCTGTCGTTAAATAAAACTATATGCTGGAACGTCCATTCTTCTTTTTTGGAGAATGTTTATTGGAACCGAGTAGGTGAAATGCCGATATGAGAAGACCAACCAGCAGGAAACAAATAAAAATTCAAAAAAAAAAATATTATGTCAATTTTGTTAAAACCTGGTGAAAGACTTCCACAAAAGATCATTGATGGACTAAAAGGATCAAATGAAAGGATTCATAAAACTTCAAACTTTGCTGAGTATAAGAAGACCCTTCAAATACTTTTGCAATGTCCGGAATATGTTCCAATGAGTGAAATGCAAAAGTATTATCTGGGTGGATTCATAGAAGGCGAAGGTTCTCTATCAGTTGGTGCTAAAAAAGGAAAACATTGTAAATTTGGTGTCTATTTAGATCCTGGCTTCAATGTCACACAACATGTGAACGGTGTGAAACATCTTTATGAGTGTTTGTGTTTCTTTGGGACTGGACGAATTCGATATAAAAGTGGTAGCAATGCTACTTTAGTGTTCGAAATCGATACACGTCAAAGTTTGCAACAAAAATTAGTACCATTTTATCGTGAATATGTCATTCCTTTTGCATGTAATGCAAAAAGAAAACGTTTTGAGAACTTTTGTTTTTTGCTGAATGCTTTTGATCAAAAAAAGCATCTCGAGTTTCATTCATTTGTTTATGAAATAGGACCCATTTGGGATGAAATGCGAATGCAAAGAGGGCAAAGCAACGAGACATTTGCTTCATTCGAAGACTTTCAACACTATTGTATTCATTTTTATCAAGAAACAAAGAAAGAAAGATAGGTTTTCTCTCTTTCGTTGCTGAATTTTTGTTTGGATCCCCAGAGACTATACGTTTTAAATGTCTATTTTTGTAACTTTCTGCACAAAATTGACAAAAGATATAGTCCATGTTTCTTCATTTCTCACAACTTTTGTTGTGAATCTGTGAAAAAACTCTCCTTGCCTAAGGTAGCGAAATTCATTGTCGAGTAAGTTTCGACCTGCACGAAAGGCGTAATGATCAGAACGCTGTCTCGGAGAGAGACTCGGTGAAATAGACTTGTCCGTGAAGATGCGGACTACTAATACTTGGACAGAAAGACCCTATGAAGCTTGACTGTATCCTGGAATTGGGTTCGGGCTTTTCTTGCGCAGTCTAGGTGGGAGGCTATGAAGATTTCCTTCCGGGGAAGTTGGAGCCAACAGTGAGAGACCACTCTGGAGAGGCTAGAATCCTAATGGTGATCCTTGAATCAGGACACTTGACAGTTTCAGGTGGGCAGTTTTTCTGGGGCGGAAGCCTCATAAAAGGTAACTGAGGCGCGCAAAGGTTCCCTCAGTCTGGACGGAAATCAGACAGCGAGTGTAAAGGCAAAAGGGAGCTTGACTGCAAGACCAACAAGTCGAGCAGGAGCGAAAGCTGGCCTTAGTGATCCGACGGTGCCGTGTGGAAGGGCCGTCGCTCAACGAATAAAAGTTACTCTAGGGATAACAGGCTGATCTTCTCCAAGAGTTCACATCGACGAGAAGGTTTGGCACCTCGATGTCGGCTCATCACATCCTGGGGCTGTAGTAGGTCCCAAGGGTTGGGCTGTTCGCCCATTAAAGTGGTACGTGAGCTGGGTTCAGAACGTCGTAAGACAGTTCGGTCCATATCCGGTATTAGCGTTAGAATATTGAGGTCAGTCACTCATAGTACGAGAGGACCTGTAGTGAACATGCCAATGGTGTACCTGTTATTTTTCCAAAAGTAAACGCAGGGTAGCCACGCATGGAGTGAATAAGTACTGAATGCATCTAAGTACGAAGTCCAGACCAAGATGAGTATTCTCCATTAGGCCGCAGCAAGACAAGCTGTTGTATAGGTATCAAGTGTAAGGCCAGTAATGGTTTCAGCTGAGATATACTAAAGGCTAATTGATTTTGACCTATGTTTACTTTTTTTACCTTTTGGTAAAAAAATGAAAAACCTCCGGAGCTTTGCTCCGCTGATACTCTGGTGCTCTATGCTTCAGTGGAACCACGCCAATCCATCCCGAACTTGGCTGTGAAACTCTGAAGAAGTTGACAAACTTGTTGGAAGTCTAGCAGGGAAAATCAACTTAGTGCCAGGGTGATCATTCTTTCCTCTTCAGTTGTCTCGATGACTTGTTTCTTCAGTTGTCTCGGTGACTTCTTGTTGATTCCAGCGCTTCTTTTTTTTGATCCTTTTGTTCTTTTTTTTTGTGTTTCTTCTTTTTTTGCAGCGCAAACTCTGTTTGCAGCAGCTTTCTGCAAATGCAGAAAGTTGTTTTCAACCTTAGTGGAAGTAGTAATTACACTTGGGTTGAAGACAACAAAAAAGAAACAAGTGTTGGGTTGAAGACAACAAAAAAGAAACAAGTGTTTGTTGTACACGAAGGATGAAAACACAAAAAAAAGATTTAAGGTTTGCTGTTTTTACCTTTTGGTAAAAACAAACAACAAACAAAGTTTGTTGGAGCTTTTTGTTTTTTTGCTCTTTTTTTTTTGCATTCAACCTTCGTGTCTGTTGTATAGATCACGAAGGTTGAATGCAAAAAAAAAAGAACTTTCTGCATTTGCAGAAAGCTGCCTTTTGGTTTTTACCAAAAGGTAAAAACTGCAAACAGAGTTTGCGCCTCTTTTTTTTGTGTTTTCATACCAAGTGCCTGTAATACAGGCACTAAGTATGAAAACACAAAAAAAAGAACTTTCTGCATTTGCAGAAAGCTGCTGCAAACAAAGTTTGCGCTGCAAAAAGTTTTTTTGATGACCCCTTTCCACTGTGTTTCCTCCTTCTTTTTTTGTTTTTTCAAATACTCGGGTCAAAACAAAGAGTGTTGACCTAAAAAAAAGAATGAAAAAAAAAAGGAGCCACAAAACAACTGGAAACTTTGCTTCCGTTGCAAAAAAGACAAAAGGAAATGGAGAGATGGCTGAGTGGTCGAAAGCGGCTGATTGCTAATCCGTTGTACGATCTTCTTTCGTACCGAGGGTTCGAATCCCTCTCTCTCCGAAGAACAAACTCTGAAAAAAAACTTTTTGACCCCAGAGGGGCGAAAACAAAAAGCTGCCTTTTGGCCTTTTGGCAGCGCTTCTTTTTTTTTTGTGCAGAACCTTCCTGAAACGGAAGCATACACGCATGGAAAGATACACTTGGTTTTTTTTGTTGGATTCAGTGTCTGTGATTCAGACACTTGGGTGATTCTTTTTTGTGTGTTTTCATCTTTCATGTCTATATGTACTCCATACACGAAGGATGAAAAACGCAAAAAAAGAGACAACAAAAAAAGATGAAAGCTGCCTTTTGTTCTTTTTTTTTGTGTTGAACATACAGATTTTTTCTTTTACATTCGTTTTTTTGCATCCAAACCTGGTGTATGTTTCCATATGACGAAATTTGAAAAGACAAAAAAGAATCAACCTTCGTGGAAGTCATATTTCCACGAAGGTTTTTCTTCTTTTTTTGCATTCAACCTTCGTGATCTGGACAACAGACACTTGGGTTGAATGCAAAAAAAAAAGAGCAAAAAAACGAATGAAAGTGCTGCAAAAAGCTGCAACGATTCAAAAGATTAAATGGAAAAATGGGGGAAAGACTTTTTTAAAAAACATAAAAACAACAATGAAGAACCTTTAAAAAAGGCTCTTCATTGTTGTTTAAAAATGAAAAAAATTAAACAATTTTAACTTTTGCACCAACTTCTTCTAATTGTTGTTTTGCAGCTTCAGCTTCTTCTTTTGAAATTGACTCTTTTAATGCTTTTGGTAATGTTGCTGTAAATTCTTTAACTTGGTTTACAGCAATGTTTGCAATATTACGAACTACTTTATAAACTCCCACTTTTTTATCAGCTGGAATTTCTTCTAATACTACATCAAATAATGTTTTTTCTTCTTCTTTAGGAGCTGCTTCTGCAGCACCACCAGCAGGCATTGCTGCCATCATTACACCACCTCCAACAGGAGCTGAAGCGTCAACTCCGAAAGTTTCTTCAATTTGTGAAACTAATTCAGAAGCTTCTAATAAAGTTAATGTTTTTAATTTTTCAATAATTTCGTTTACTGTTGACATAAAATAGATTTTTTTTTAATTTTTATCCTTTTTTGATTTTCAATATTCTCAATTTCTATGACAGTTTGAAGAAAATAAAATTATTTCATTTTTTTCTTTTCGTCAATTTTTTAAAATACTCTCGATTTTATAGTATTTTTCTCTTTCTATAACAGCTGAAAATAGAAATTTTTAGTGTTGTGTTTAAATAAAAAGCAACAAAATTTTTTTGTTTCTTTTCCAACTTTTGGTCAAATGAAAAACATACAAATCATTTAGAAGTATATTCTATGTTTTCGCTAAGCACACTTTGCATTTTGTTGTTTTTAAAACTTTCTATCAAACAAAGTAAAAAAAAAGAAAAATAATAATAATCCTTTAAAGCAAAACAACTAGTATTCAAAAAATTTTAAAAATTGAGAATTTTTAAACTCAAAGACTTTGAGAATCTTCCATTGAAGTATTTTTCCCAAAAAACAAACAAACTGCATTTTTTATTGGTCGTTCCGAAACTCGAATTACAAAGAAAAAAGATTTCTTTTCTTCTATCGACAAGCGACTTTAAAAACAAAAAAAATTCCTTTTGAAATCTATAGAAAAACTTTTCAAATCTTTTTTAAAAAAATTTAAAAAAAGACGATGAAACCTTTAAAAAATATTTCTTTCTTTTTTATTTTAACAAAAATAAAAAAGAAAGCAAAGAAAAAACAAAAATTTTATTCAATCATAGCATGATAAGTTGCAACAGTTGCAGGCGATGCTCTGTTTAAATGACGAAAAATTAAATATTTAAATAAAACATCTAAAAGTACTGGAAGAGTGGCAACTAATAAGAAAATAGTGGTTTGACTTTCTGGCAATCCATAATGATCAAAGAGTGTTTGAAAAAATAACTCCCAAATGTTTGGTGAGTGGTAACCAACTAAAAGATCTGTAATAAATAAAATCAACAATGATTTTTTACTATCATCAAGCCCAAAAAAAACTTCTAATAAAAACGATTTTGTAATGTTAATTTGAATTTCCAAACGAACAAGTAAAAAACATAAACTAATAAAACTTAAAACATCTGCAAAAAAATTTGTTACTGCTTCAATACTTTCTTCATTATAATGAGTCGCTAATTCAAAAATTTTTGTTTGCAAACGTTTTTGAAGGGAATTTGTAAAAACAATAGATACATCCTTGTCTGCTTCATTTTTTGGCTGATGAAGCATCAAATTTAAATCATGAGTTCCTATTTGAGAAAAATCAGAAGAGGACAAATCAGTTTTTAAAACTGATGAATTTTTCTCAAAATGTGTTGAAGAAAAAATTGGACCAACTGAAGAATTTGATGAAGAAAGAGTTTGATTTGTTGAAAATTTTTCAACAAATTGTGAACTTCTTTGAGCTGAAAGATCAATTGCCTTTTTCTCTGAAAATTCTTTCTTTTTTGCTTCTAAAAAAGAAGTGTCTTCTAAACCAAAAAAGATTTGATTTTCAGAAAGAAGTAAAGATTCAAAATAAATTTTTTCTTCAAAATTTTTCAATTCGGTAAAAGCACGCTTTTGTTGATAAGAGTTTAAAAAAATTTCATGATTATGTGTATTCCAATAATATTCTGTAACTGGTCGAATTAAGTAATTTTTCGATAAAAAATTAATACCTAATGGCACAAAAATGAGAATAAATAAACATTTAACTGTTGTTAAAAAAAGATAACGGTAAAATCTATACTCTTGAATAACTAAATTTTCAACATCAAAAAATAATTGTTTAAAAAACCTATCAAAAACACGATTAAATGATCTTGGAAAAAGACCAATTTCTTCATATGTAATGGAAACTACTTGTTGTTTTGAAGTTTCTGAAAAACTTGAATTTTTTTTCAAGATGAAAGATTATGACTTTTTTACTAAATAGAAAAAACTAAAAAAGTTTAAGAATTTTTTTCCTTTTTGGGGAGTTTTTAGAAATTTTCTTGCAGCCTGTTTTCATATTGCAAAAAAAAACAAAGCAAAGAAACGATTCCTTTTTGCTTTTTTGAGGCAAAAAAACCAAAATGCAAAAAATCAAAAAAAACAAAAGAAATGTGAAGATTTTGATCTTTTTTAGAAATTTTTATACGAATTCAGTAAAATTTTTACAAAAAAAAAATTCTTCATTTGTTTTTAAAACGAGAAATTTTAAAGATTTAAATTTAGAAAAAAAATTTTCTAAAAATTTTTTTAACTTTTTTTCCATTTTGTAGTTGTTTGGTATAAAAAAAAGGGTTTAAAAAATTTTTTTTGTGATTTTAAAAATTCAAAAAAGATAAATTTCTTTTTCTATTCATTTTCATAAAATTCTTCATTTTTAAATTTTAGATCTATATTCAAGGAAGAAAGTACATTTAAGAAATATTTGTTTCTTGAAAAATACTTTGGCTTTATTTGGGGGTGTGAAACAACAAAAAATTCAAAAATAAATCAACAAAATTTTTACTTTTGAAAGTTTTCAATATTGAATGAAGTTTTCGTTTTTTTTGTTTTCTGTGAAATCATTGTATGTATTGTAAAAATACAATGATTTCACAGAAAATTTATAAAATATTAATCTAAATTTCCTTTTCCTGGATTACGAGCAGGGTCATTTGATAAGAAACCAAAAATAAATAAGAATACAAAGAAAGTTACAACAGTATAAACAAAAATTTTAAGTGTTAACATGTGATAATATTAAAATTTGACAGTTTTTCACGATTTATATATACAAAGTTCAATATGGTTTTTTCTTTTTTAGTACTTTGTCATTTTGTTTTTGGATTATAAAAAACACTCCATTGTACCTTTGTTTTCATTTTTTCTTGAGCTCACCCTTTGTGTAGGACGTCCTACACAAAGGGTGAGCTCAAGAAAAAATGAAAGAAAAAAAAAAAGAACAAACAAATTAAAGAAAATTAATTTGCTTTTGTAGCTCCAAATTCAGCTAAATAATCAGTAATTGCTTTTTTCAGTAAAGCTTCAGCTTCTGGTGTGAAAGTATTTGTTTTTCGAACAATTTCACCATATTGTGGTACATTATTTGTTAAATAAGTACGAAGACCAGTTAAGAAAGATCGAACATCTAAAACTTCTAAAGAATCTAAGTAACCGTTTGTACCAGTATAGATACTAGCAACTTGTTCTTCAACAGATAAAGGTGAGTTTTGAGGTTGTTTTAAAATTTCTCTTAAGCGTGAACCACGAGCAAGTTGTTTTTGTGTAGCAGCATCTAAATCAGAAGCAAATTGAGAGAAAGCTTCTAATTCAGCAAATTGTGCTAATGATAGTTTTAATGTACCTGCAACTTGTTTCATTGCTTTAATTTGTGCAGCAGAACCTACACGAGAAACAGAAATACCAACATTAATAGCAGGACGAATACCAGCATTAAATAAGTCACCAGATAAGAAAATTTGACCATCTGTAATAGAAATTACGTTTGTAGGAATATACGCTGAAACGTCACCTTCTTGTGTTTCTACTACTGGAAGAGCTGTCATACTTCCTTCACCTAAAGCATCACTTAATTTTGCAGCACGTTCTAAAAGACGTGAGTGTAAATAGAAAACGTCTCCTGGGTAAGCTTCACGTCCTGGTGGACGACGTAATAATAATGACATTTCACGGTAAGCTTGTGCTTGTTTTGAAAGATCATCATAAATTGTTAATGTTGGACGACCTGTGTACATAAAGTACTCAGCTAATGTAGCACCTGTGTAAGGAGCTAAATATTGTAAAGTAGAAGGTTCGTTTGCGTTTGCCATTACAATAATAGTATAATCTAAAGCTCCACGTTCTTTTAAACTATTTAAAACTTGTGCAACTGAAGAAGCTTTTTGACCAATAGCAACATAAACACAGATAACACCTTTTCCTTTTTGGTTTAAAATAGTATCAACTGCAATAGCAGTTTTTCCTGTTTGTCTGTCACCAATAATTAATTCACGTTGTCCACGTCCGATTGGAATCATAGCATCAACTGCAATTAATCCTGTTTGTAAAGGTTCATAAACTGAACGACGAGATACAATACCAGGTGCTGGAGATTCAATAGCACGGCTTTCCTTTGTTGAAATTGCTCCTTTTCCATCCACAGGACGAGCTAAAGCATCAACAACACGGCCTAAGTAGTTTTCACCAACTGGAATTTCAGCAATTTTACCAGTACAACGAACACGACTTCCTTCAGTAATTTTTAAACCATCACCTAATAAAACGGCACCTACGTTGTTTGCTTCTAAGTTTAAAGCAATTCCTAAAGTTCCATCTTCAAATTCTAAAAGTTCACCAGACATTACTCGATCTAATCCATAAATACGAGCAATTCCATCACCAACTTGGAATACAATACCAAAGTCTACCATTTTTACTTCTGGTGTGTATTCTTCAATTAATCCTTTAATTAAGTTACTTAATTCTTCAGGTGTACGCATTGACATAAAAAATCAAAAAAAAATAAAAAAGTATTTCTTTTTTTAAAAAAGATCAATAGAAAAACATTTTTCTAGAATATCAAAAACTTCTCTCTTTTGAAATTTTAAAAGGTTTCTAAAGAATACTTTTATAAAATAGTTAGAATAAAAAATTATAAAGTTTAAAAAATTTTATATTTTTCTTTCTTTTCAAATGTTGCTTTTCATGGACTACGTAAAAAGCACTCTAAGAATACTTTTCATTGAGTCTATTCAGAAAAATACATGATCTGGAGAACAGTTTTTATCCAAAAAGGGAGAGATCATGTTTTTCTTCTTTTTTTTTGCATTCAACCCAAGTGTCTGTTGTATAGATCACGACGAAGGTTGAATGCAAAAAAAGAGCAAAAGCTAATTTTCTTTTATATTCTAGATATTTAAAAAATTGAAAGGTAAAAAAGGGTTTCATTTTTTGACCCCTTCAAAAAGTTTCCAGCTTTTTTTTCTTTCTTCAAAGAAAAACAAAATTCTGTTTTGTAAGAAGCAAAAAAAAAAGGATTTTGTGACTTTTGTTTGTAAAAAAAAGAAAATGTCCAAAAAAAAAAATTTAAAAAGTGAAAAACCTATTTTTTCACTTTCTCATTCTTTTTCTTTTTTGCAATTGTAAAATACACTTTTACAGTGTTTCTTAACACAAACTTAAGGTAAAAAAAAATTAGCGGATAACGCGATTCGAACGCGCGACATTGGACTTGGAAGGACCACGCTCTACCAACTGAGCTATATCCGCATTTGTTATGTAAATAACATAACAAATTTGCAAAAAAAAAACAAGATTTTCTATCTTAGAAGTTTGTTTTTCTGTTTTTCACTTTTTTATTCTTGTTTTTTCTTCGAAACTTATAGATTGCATTTCTTTTTTTGAAACCAATTTTTCATTTTTTGATTCTTTTGAAGACATGAAAAAAATAAAAAAATGAAATTATGCAAAAAATTGTGCTTCTTTCATTTAAAAAAAATAACAATTCAAGTTTTTTTTATTGTATCGGCTAGATCAAAAATATTGTTTTTATCAATATTTTTGATCTAGCCGATACAATAAAAAAAATAGAAAAGCTTTTCTGTTTTCTTCTTTTTTTTGTTAAATTCAACAAAAAAGAAGAAAGTAGATCGTCTATTCAATACCACAATAACATGCTTTTATACAATTGTGGCTTGAACTCTTTAAAAAACAAATGAAAAAACTTGTTTTTTAAAAAGTTGTTTTTGCTCTTTTTTTTTTTGCATTCAACCTTCGTGATCTGTAATACAGAAACTTAGGTTGAATGCAAAAAAAAAAGAAAAAACAAAAAATGAAAAATTCTTACCAACTTGCTTTGCGAACACCAGGTAAAAGACCCTCATGAGCCATTTCACGTAAAACATGTCTTGAAAGACCAAAATCTCTAAAGTATCCTTTTGGACGTCCAGTCACTAAACAACGATTGTGTAAACGAACAGGAGAACTATTTCTTGGTAATTGTTGAAGTTTTCTATGCAAAGCTAATTTTTCTTTTAATGAAGAAGCTTTTAAAACTTGTTTTTTTAAAATTGCACGTTTTTTTGCAAATTTCATTACTAAATTTTGACGTTTTAATTCACGTTGAATCATTGCTTTATTTGCCATAAATAAAAACTAATAAATAATTTTTATGCTTCAAAAAAGAAATTTTTTCTTTTTTATCATTTACGAATTGGAGAAAAGAGAGTTAAAAAACAAAACTCTCTTTGTTTTGTATGATTTTTAATGAAAAAAAAATCATACAAAAACTTTTTCTTTTCTTTCCTTTTTTTTTCAAAAAGCTGCCTTTTTGCAACGCTTCTTTTTTTTGTGTTTCTTCTTTTTTTGTTTGATTCAACCTTAGCTTAAGTAATACTTAAGCTAAGGTTGAATCAAACAAAAAAAGAAGAAACACAAAAGCTGAAAACATGAAAAAAAAAAGAACAAAAACAAAATCCTTTTTCGAGGGCTCAAGTGGTCGACAATTCAAAAAAACAGTTTGTAAAAAAATAGAGAATTTTTTATTTTTGAAAATACGTACTCATAAACAGTAAGTCTTAAAAATTCACTAAAATTTTACTATGTTTTCTTTAGAAATAAAGAAAACATAGTAAAATTTCTAGATTTCATTTAAGTTTTTTATTTTCTTTCTATTCTGTTTTTTTTCTTAAAATTTGTCTTTTAACCAAAAACTATAAAACTTCTTCTTAATAAAAAATTTTAAGAAGAAAAAAACCTAACGTCTTTTAGCTTTTTTATCACTTTTAACGTGTCCTTTAAAAGTTCGAGTTAGTGCAAATTCACCTAACTTATGACCAACCATTTGATCTGTTACAAATACCGGAATAAACTCTCTTCCGTTATATGTTGAAATTGTATGACCAATCATAACAGGTAAAATAGTAGAAGATCGAGACCAAGTTGTAATAACTTTTTTTTGACCTTGTGCATTGAATTTTTCAACTTTTTTTAATAAATGGTCTGCTACAAAAGGACCTTTTTTAATTGAACGTGGCATAAAAAAATTTTTTTTATTGAAACTTAGCTTTTTGTTTTCTCTTTTTAAATTCATCAGTCTTTTTTGACTTTGAAAAAACTTCCTACTAAGGAATTATTATTCAAATAATTCCTTCGTTTTTTCTTTAAGGTATTTAAAAACAAAAAGAAAAAATTTTTCATTTTTTCTTTTTTTAGAAAACTTCACTACAAAAATGTTAAAAAACAATATGTTCATTTTTTCTTTTCCTTAAGAAATTTTAAGGTATTGTTTTTTTTAGTCTTTTTTTGAAAAAAAATAAAGTATTCAAAAAGTTGAAGTACTTTTTTATTTGTTCAAAGAAGAAAGAACAAAAAATAAAAAAAAACAAAAAAAAAGAAAAAAAACTTTTTGGTTTTTTGTTAAGAACAAAAAAGCTACAACAAACAAAGTTTGTTGTTTGTTTTTACCTTTTGGTAAAAACTTTCTGCATATGCCTTTTGGTTTTTACCAAAAGGTAAAAACAGAAAGCTGCCTTTTGGTTTTTACCAAAAGGTAAAAACTGCAAACCTTGTTCTTGCTTCTTTTTTTTGTGTTTTCATACCAAGTGCCTGTATTACAGGCACTTGGTATGAAAACACAAAAAAAAGAAGCAAGAACAAAAGGCCAAAAATGATTTTTAAAAATCTCTTTTTTATTGAATTTTATTGGTAACATTTGAAAAAATTTATTAAAAAACCAATAGAAAAATCAAATATTTTTGTAAAAAAGATTTAAAATATTTAAAATATACGAAAAGTTTTAAGTCTTTTGAATTGTTTTTTCATTTCCTTTTCTTAACTTCTAAAAAGAAACTTTGCTTCTTTTTTAGAGGCTAAAATGGAGCAGCTCAAAAAATAAAAAAGTTTTGAAAGAAAAAACAAAGACTGTAAGTATTTTAACTTATATTCAGAATTAAATATTCTGAAAAGTCTTTTTTTAGTCATTCTTCTTTTCTTTTTGCGTGTTTTCAGCTTTCGAACCTTTCTTTGTAATAGAGTTACGAAGGCTGAAAATACACAAAAAAGAATCAAAAAACGTCCAAAGGCAGAAAATCCCTAAAAAACAAATGCAAGAAAAGACTATTTTCGTTTTCTTAAAATAAATTTTGAACTATATTTTTTTGGTTGACGTGTAAATTGACCAAGAGCAGGACGACCCCACGGAGTTACAGGACGACAGCGCCCAATAGGTGCACGTCCTTCACCACCACCATGTGGGTGATCATTTGGGTTCATTACTGATCCTCGAACAGTTGGGCGCTTTCCTAACCAACGATTACGACCAGCTTTCCCAATTCTGATGCTGTAAGCTTCTAAATTACCAACTTGCCCAATAGTTGCCCAACAATTTTTTGAAATTAAACGAATTTCTTTTGAAGGTAAACGAACTGTTACAAAATTTCCTTCTTTTGCTAAAATATCAAGGAGAGCACCTGCGGAACGGGCTAATTGCCCTCCAGAACCTGGTTGGAATTCTACATTGTGAACTTGAGCACCTAAAGGAATGTTTCGTAAAGGTAAAGCATTCCCGACTAAAATAGGAGCTTGAAGATCAGAAATAATGGAATCTCCTACCCTTAAACCGCGTGGTTGAAGAATGTAACGTTTTTCACCATCTTCATACATTACTAATGCAATACGGGCATTACGGTTTGGATCATATTCAATTGTCATGACTTTTGCTGGAATACCAATTTTATCACGTCGAAAATCAATTTCACGATATAAACGTTTATGACCGCCACCTTTATGACGACAAGTAATAACACCTCTATTGTTACGTCCTTTTGAACGATGTTTCATTTTTGATAATGATTTTTCTGGTTTTGTTGCTGTAATTTCACTAAAATCAGACACTGATCTATTTCTAGTGCCTGGCGTAAAAGCTTTTAAAAAGCGAATTCCCATAAATAAGAAAATAAAAAACAAACTCTTAAAAATGTGATAAATTCATTTTTTTTAGAAATTTTTTAATGCTTTTTCTTGGCAAACAAAAAAAAAGTTTGTTGTGGCTTTTTGTTTTTAACAAAAAAAACAAAACAAGAAGCAAGAAAAGAAATAGCAAGACCTAAAAGAGATTCGTCTTACTTTTTTTTTTAGATCTGTTTTTTTGGTATTTTTGCATCTCTTTTTTTGTATATTGAACATATTACAAAGAGAACATTCGTGTTTCTTTAAGAAAAGAAGCGCAATATGCAAAAAACAAGAGAACGCAACAAAAAAAGAAGAAAACAAAAAGATACCTATTTGATCAAAAAAAAGAACACTTCTGTGTTTGTCATGAAAAAAGAATTATTCGAATCTTTCTAGAAAAATGAAAAAATCGACAAAAAATGATTTTTTCATAAAATTTTTTTTGAATTGTATTATGCTATATACCTACTATGGAAAAAGACAGAGAAAAACTACATTTAAAAAAAAATAAGTGTTCTTTGTCCATAAAAAAAGCAGGATAGAAAACATTTTTTTTTACCAAAAAATTTATAAATTTTTTGACTTAAAATTGAATAGATTGACCTTCTTTTAATGTTAAAATAACTCGTTTGTAAGAAGGTCTATAACCAGTTGCCATTCCAGCACGCACTTTTTTACGTGGAGGTCTATGTGTATTAATTCCAATCACGTTTACTCCAAATAAAGTTTCAAATAATTTTTTAATTTGAGGCTTTGTTAATCTTAAATCAACATCAAATGTATATTGTTTATTTTGAAACATTGATAAATAAGATTTTTCAGTTGTTACTGGATATTTAATTAAATCAGCCATAATATTTACTGGAGAAAAATGTGCTTTTAATAATTCTCTCCAACGATTAAATTCTTGAGTTGATTTTTCAGAAAGACTCATATGTGTATAGTTTTTTCATTCTTTTATCTATCAAAATCTTACTTTCATTTTTTTAGAAGTAAAAAAAAATTTTTGAAAATAAGAAATAATAATTGGCAAAATGCTAGTTTTTTACTCTTTTGTGTTCAACGTTTTACAAAACGTTGCAACAAGCATAACAAAATAAATTTGTTCTACATAAACAACAAATAGTACTTTTTTTTGAAAGTATTTTAGGAGAATATCTATTCTTTATTATTTACTTTTTATTATTGTTTTTAAACTTAAAAACTTTTTATAACATTATATCATAATTATTAAAAAGATGAAACATTCAATGAAATATATTTCTATTACGTAAAAAATTTTTTTTAGTGAAAAATTTGTTTTTTTAAATAAATCCTAAAATTTTATATATTTCTCCATTTTAAGAAAAAAAAATAGAATATTTTTTAAACTTGATTTATTCTTTTTTTAAAAAACTCAAAAAAAACTTTAAAACCAAAATAAAATTTCTTTCCAGAAAAATTCTGTAGATTTTTAGGGGTTTTGAATTTTTTAAGAAATATCAAGAATTCACGAAAAGAGAAATCATTTACCTATTTGTGAGGTGAGTTTTGTGAATTTTAAAAAACATGAGATTTTAACTATTTTTGACTTAAATTTTTTCAAAATTTTTCTGTTTTTTATGCACAATTTTGAAAAGAAAAGAATAATGGAGCAAACTTGGTACAGCCATATGAACAAACGAGAATATTCTTTAAAAAGACTAAAACTAGTTTTATAGATTTATTGAACTAAAAAATAACAAAAAGTCTTTCAAAGTATTGAATGTTTCTCTATTTTTTATTTTTTCATATGAAAAATAAAAACACATCTGTTTCCAAAAAATGTGGACCTAAAAGGACAAATGGTTTATTTTATTCTTGTTTTTTCGTTCTGATTTTGACTTTTTCCATAAAAACAAGAATCGTTGCTTTTTTTATTATTATTTTATCAAATGTATTCTCTTTTTTAATAAAGAGTTAGAAAATATTTTCTAAAGTTAAAAAAATGATAAATTTAGATTTTTCTTTTTTGCCAGGAACCAGGATTGAACTGGTGACACAAGGATTTTCAATCCTCTGCTCTACCACTGAGCTACCCCGGCTTTTCAAAACTGAAATTGAACTTTTTTTAGAATAAAGAGTACTAACACCTATTATCTTAGCATTTTAGAAAATTGGATTCAATTTTAAAAAAAACTTCAAATTTTTGAATACAAAAGTTTCAAACTCAATCAAGAAAAAGAAGAAGTATACGACAAAACAAACAACATGAGGAAACTGAGTGTTCAAAAAAAATGATTCTTTCTATTACAGTTTTTTGTTTCAGCAATTTCTCAAGAAAAACAAGATTTTCTTATTGACAAAAAATATAAAATAATATAAAATACTAGAAGAGTGAATCGTTCATTCAAAAATTTTTTATTTTTTTTCTTTTCATTCTTTGTAAGAAAATCAATAAAAAAGGAGTCTTTGAAAAAAAGACACTGTGCTTTTTTTTTTAAATAGAAAAAAACAATTTTTTGTTGTTTGTGTTTGAAAAAGAAAAACCGCCCCCATCGTCTAGAGGCCTAGGACACCTCCCTTTCACGGAGAAAACGGGGATTCGAATTCCCCTGGGGGTATTCAAATAAAAGAATTTATAAAGATCAAATTATCAAAGTTGTTTTTTTCTATTTATGTCAAGATACATTGGTCCACGTTTAAGAATTATTCGTAGAATTGGAAAATTACGAGGTTTTACTCGTAAAAAACCTTTCCGTAGATCTTTCCGCGGAAGAGGAGCATTACAAGGAAAAGTTATTCCACCAGGTCAACACGGTTTAACAAAACTGTTTAAAAGTCGACCTTTTGATTCAAGTGAATCGGATTATTTAATCCGCTTAAAAGTTAAACAAAGATTACGCTATAATTATGGAATTACTGAAAAACAATTAGTAAAATATGTTCGTCAAGCGAAAAAAATGAAAGAATCAACAGGTCAAGTATTATTACAACTTTTAGAAATGCGTTTAGATAATGTTGTTTTTCGTTTAAACATGGCACCGACAATTTGTGCAGCTCGTCAACTTATTAGTCACGGACACATTCATGTGAATAATAAAAAAGTAACAATTGCAAGTTATATGTGTAAACCAAAAGATGTCATTTCTGTATCAATGAAACAAAGCTCACTGAAATTAGTGAATCGTAATTTACAAGAATACTCTCAAAAAATGAGTTCATATAAAAAACGTTTAGAAAGAACATTAGCTTATATTTTATTCCAACGTAATATTAGTCCAAACATGGCAAATGCTTTAGAATATATTAATCAAGGAAAAGTTCAAGTAAATAATAGAAAAGTTCTTCTTCCAAACTTTTTATGTCATTCAAAAGATATGATTTCAGTAAAAACTGAGAAAGGAATTAAAAAATTCCAGTTTACTGAATAAAAGAAGAAACCCGAATAAAGAAAAATTTCTTTTTCGAATGTTTTTTTGTTTAATTATTTTGTCTATTTAAAAGAATAGACAAAATAATTAAACAATGATAAACTATATTTATCATTTTCAGAATTGTGTTAAAAATTCGAATTTTATATTTTTCTCTTGTTGTTTTTCATTAGTGCTGTTTTTTTTTGTAGTTTTTTCTTTCACTAAAGCCTTCGTGATGGAACTGGTAGACATCCTGGTTTTAGGAACCAGTGCACTTGTGCGTGTCGGTTCGAATCCGACCGAAGGCATAAATATAGTTCTCCGTTTTCAAGAACGTTCAAAATTTTTAATTAAATTGGTTATTTTTTTTTAAAGTCGACAAATGAATGAATTTTTTTTTATCTTCAAATGACTGATAGTTTTTTATTGTTTTCATTCAAATGAAAACTTCTAGTTTCTACTATTTTTTTTATCCTTTTGCATTTAAAAAAAATTTGCAGATGGTTGCTCCCTTTTATTTCAAATGAGAAACACCCAAGCAAATACATTGTTTTTGCATATGCAAAAACAATATGAATGGCGAACGAGCACATTTGAAAAAAAGTCAAAATGGGTTTATAAAGAAAGTAAAACTCAAATAAAAACAAAAGATCATTTGTCTGGTTCTTTTGTCAATTTTTTTTAAATTGACAAAGGTAAAACACTTTGAAGAAGAATTGAACAATTGAAAAGAAAAAAGAACATGCAATGTCAAGTTTTACAAAAAATTTTACTTATGCCAATTGGTGTACCTCGTATTATTTATTGTTGGGGGGAAGAACTCCCAGCACAATGGACAGATATTTATAATTTTATCTTTCGTAGACGTATGGTTTTTTTAATGCAATATTTAGATGATGAACTTTGTAACCAGATTTGTGGTTTACTGATTAATATTCATATGGAAGATCGTTCAAAAGAATTAGAGAAAAAAGAAATGGAAAATAGCGGATTATTTAAAAGTTCAACAACACAAAGAAAACCGGCAACAGGTGGGTTTGAATCACCGAGTTCTGGAGGAGCAAATAAATTTTCTGCTTCAGCAAAAAAAAAAGAACGTTCAATTGAAGATTTAATGATTTCAGAAGAAGATTTAGGAATTGATGAAAACAACAGGTTAGAAACACATACGCTGCAAAAAATTTCATTAGAATGGTTAAATTGGAATTCACAATTTTTTGATTATTCTGAAGAACCATATTTATTTTATTTAGCAGAATTACTAGCAAAAGATATGACTGGAAATAATGCTGGTTTATTCGCAAATTCAATGAATCAAAATCAATCTATGAGTGATACAGAACTTGCAAAATTCATGATGATGTTTAAACAAATGAATTCAACTGATCGACAAAATTTTGCAACGGCCCTTCGTTCAAATGAATCAAAATTGAATCCAAATCAAAATTTTGACATTTATTCACCTTTTCGATTATTAGCAAATAAAATTTCTTTAAATTCACAAGATTTTCAAATGAATGAAAATTTCCAAAAAAATAATTTTGGAAAAAAACTTCAACAATTCCAAAAAAAACAATCTTTTTCTTCTGACAACAATTTGGATTCAATTGTTTCTGATATTGCAAATAAAGATTTATTAAATTTTTTTGAAACTCCAAAAAACCAAAAAAATCTTTCTGAAAAAGCTTTCACTCAAAGACAACTTCGCCGTGATTATTTTGATGAAAATCTTTTTTCATCAAAATTTGGAAAAAACAAAAATACACCTTTTGATTATTTAAACCCAGATCAAATTTCAAAAGATGCAGCTTATTTAGAATACCGTGATTCATACAGAAAACAAACCGAACGTGCTTTACAAGAAGAAGAATCAAAAAAAGTCTTTATGGTTATTAATTCCTTTGGTGGTTCTGTTGGAAATGGTATTACTATTCATGATGCTTTACAATTTATTAAAGCAGGTTCTATGACATTAGCTTTAGGTGTTGCTGCTTCTGCTGCGTCATTAGCATTAGCTGGAGGAACAATTGGAGAACGTTATGTAACTGAAGGGTGCCATGTTATGATGCACCAACCAGAAGGAGGCTTAACAGGGCAAGCTTCAGATATTTGGATTGATAGTCAAGAAATTTTAAAAATTCGTTTAGATGTTGCTGAAATTTATTCTTTATCAACATATCGACCACGTCATAAAATCTTACGTGATTTAGATCGTGATTTTTATTTAACTGCTATGGAAACTATTTACTATGGTTTAGCAGATGAAATTGCAACAAATGAAGTAATGCATGATATCATTGAAATGACAAGTAAAGTGTGGGACTACCATGATAGTCAACAACAAAAATTATTAGAAAGTCGTGATAGTGCGACTTCAGGTTTAGATACACAAACACAAAATTAATTGTTTCTTTTTTGTGTTGATATCTTTGTTCAAAATTCATTTTAAGCAAAGAGGAGATATTTTGTTTTCTTTAGAATATTCATGAATATTCTAAAGAAAACAAATCTTCAAAAAACTTTCAAAAAGGAGTCAAAAAGAAGAAAAAAAAAGATTTTTCAAAGTATAAAAATACAAAGAAAACGAATTAAAAAAAGCTTTTTCCAAAAATGATTTAAACCGTATTCTTTAGAACATAAGCAAAGCTTTAAGAGGTGGTTTTATGCAAACAAAAAACAAAGTTTGTTGTTTGTTTTTACCAAAAGGTAAAAACTGCAAACCTTGACTCTTTTTTTTTGTGTTTTCAGGCTTAGCGTCTGTAGAATATAGACACTTGATTTTTTTTTTGTCCTCAATCTTAGTGTCTGTAATACAGACACGTTGGTGGAATGCAAAAAAAAAAAGAAGAAACACAAAAAGCTACAACAAACTTTGCTTCTGTTTGAAAGTTAAAAAATCAAAAGCTTTTTTTTAAAAACAAAAAGTTTTTGTTTTTGCATTTTTTGGATCCAACCTTCGTGGATGTAATTTATACACAAAAGTTGGGTGAAAAAAACAAGTTTATGAATTTAAATTTCAAAAATAGAACTAGTTTTCTTTTTAGCTTCTCTTTCTCTTCAACGAAATAGAAGCTTTATAAATTTTGAATTCGTCATTTTTTTCATTTTGTTTTTCAAGTCAAAAGACTATTTCTGTTTTTTCCTTTACTTTTGGCAAAAGAAAGAATAGAAAAAACGAAAGGGAACTTGGAGTGTATACTTTTTTGGAAAATCAACCTACTCACGTATGTCGACACCGAGAAGAAAGGGAGGATCTAAAAAAAAAAGAGAATATAAATTTTTGCTATTGTTGTTGATGTTTCAACCAACAACAATAGCAAAAAGTCTTCAAAAATGAGGAAATTTTTCTTCTTTTTTTTTGCATTCAACCTTCGTGATCTGTACAACAGACACTTGGGTTGAATGCAAAAAAAAAGAAGAAAAGATTTATAAAATAAATTTCAAAAAAACATGTGAAATTTAAAAATTTAATCGGTCCTCGCACATTCTTGAATAATGAAATTCATTAAAATGCGCCCTGGAGTTGTTCTTATACATTTAGAAATAATCTTATTTTGTTGATTATAAAAAGTTGTATATTTTGGTTGAATTTGTTCCCAGTACCCATTCATTTGTAAACGGATTTCAAGTGGTTTTGAAAAATCATTTCCAAAATCAACTCGAGCATTCCATTTTAGCCAAACAGGTGTGTGTAAAGAAATTTCTTGTCGTTGATATGAATTTAAAACAGAAGTAAAATTTTTAAAAAATAAAAAAGATTTTTTTTGAATTTTTGAAGAGTTTTCGTTGGAAGGAGAAAAAGCAAAATTTATAAAATTACTTGACATAGGTTGATCAAACGGGGGATCTCTTTCTTGAAGAAAATGATCATTTTCTCTTGCTCTATTGGAAATTGGAAAGGAAGCAAAACTTTTTTGTTTGTTAAAGTCATTAAGAAGTTGAACTCCAACAAATTTTGATTGAAAATCAAGAGTTAAATAATAACAACCAAGAACCATGTCTTGGCTTGGCAAAATGATGGATTCACCTGTTGCTGAATTCATTAAGTTATTCATGGATAACATAAATTTCCATGCTTCAGTGCGAGCTTCAACAGTCAATGGAATATGAACAGCCATTTGGTCACCGTCAAAATCAGCATTAAAAGCCGGACAAACCATAGGGTGAAGTAAAATTGCTCGACCATCGATTAACCTTGGAAGAAAAGCTTGAAAACCCAAGCGGTGAAGTGTTGGCGCTCGGTTTAATAAAACTGGAATATTTTTCATCACTTTCTGTAATAAATGAAGAGTCAAAGTATCATCAGATTTTAAAAGATTTTTTGCCCCTACGACTGTTTGAGCAAGCTTCAATTTTAATATGTATTGAATTAAAAAAGGTAAAAAGAGTTCTAAAGCCATTTCTTTTGGTATGCCACACTCATATAATTTTAATTCTGGCCCAACAACAATAACAGAACGACCAGAATAGTCGACACGTTTTCCTAATAAATATTGACGAAATCGACCTTGTTTTCCTTTTAAAATTTCAGAAAGTGATTTTAAAGGTTGGCCACGAGAATTTGTTTCTGCCTTCACACTCCCTTTGCCGTTCTGAATTAAATTATCAACTGCTTCTTGAAGTAATCTTTGAGCATATTTAATTTCAAAAGATTGATTCGTTGCTGAATCTTTTGAAAATTTTTTTAATCGATCGTTTCTATAAATAATTCTTTGATAAAATCTATTTAAATCAGAAGCAGCGATTTGATTTTGCAATTTTAAAATTGGTCTTAGATCTGGAGGTAACACAGGAAGGTTTCTTAAAATCATAAAAGTTGGATTTGAATTTCTTCGAGAAAATTTTCGAAGAAATTTTAAACGACGAAGAATATGTTCTCTTTTTTGAAAATATTTTTGAATTTTTAGAGAATCTTTTTTTGTTTTTGCATTTTGTTTTAAAAAACGAAGTGTTTGATTTATTTTTGGAAGTAAAACTTGATGTTGTTTTGTCATTTTTCGTAATTCAAAAGCAGTGTATTCGGTTAATAATTTTTCAAGAATTCCAGCACCAACAAAAAAATTTTTTGATGATGAATCAATTGACCAAGATAAAAAAGGTTTGAAAGATTTATTTGAGGTTGAAAAAGAAGAATTTATTTCAGACATCATAAATGCTTTTCCTCCACTTTTTAAAGGGGAAAATGAACGATAAAGAAAAATTGGAAGATCTTCAAAATCATAAAAAAAGAAAGAATTATAATAAACAAAATATTTCCAATCAGCATCATTACTCCAACTATAATTATATGCAATTGTTGAAATACTATTTTTTAAGCTGTGGTTTACACTCGTTCCTTCTTTTTGTTTATAATTCTCTCGGAACAAGTCTTTGCTGTGTAAAGATTTTTTTGAAAGAGAATTCGAAAATGACGAGAAAAGAGTCTTTTTTTCTCCATTCATTTGATGATTGATTTTCATTTGTAGAAGACCTGGGGTTTTTAATTTTTTTGTCCCCTGACTCTTCTGTTTTTGATATGAAGAAGAGAAGCTTTTTGAGATACTTTTGTTTTTGCGATCGTGAACTAACAGAGAAGTGCCCTGAAAATTTGTTCCTTTTGACAAAGCTGTTTGTACATCTTTTCCAAAGGCGTCAAAATGAAAGAATTTTTCCATAAGATCACTATGAAGTTGTTTTTTTTGTTTCTTCAATTTCATTCGTGAAAGCAAGGGTTTATTGTAAATTTGCATTTTTCTTTTTTGCACTGGAAATTTATATTCATAAACTTGTTGATTTTGATTTGGTTTATTTTCATCTTTTTGCCAATGCAAAATTTGTTTGCTAGATGTTTTTGTTTTCAACAAAAACTTTTCATTTTGACCATTTTGTTCTTCGACAAAAAAATGTTCCAGAGACTTTTTAGAAAAGGTCATACAACAAAAAGGCATGTATTTCAATAGAGAAAAGAAAGATTTTTGAATTTTAAAATTCTTTGTATAAAAATTTTTTTTCATTTCAAGTGGCAGGAAACTTTTATGAGATTTCAAAAACGAATGAAAGAAAGAAAAATATTCAAATGAATATTTTTGAATGAAGAAGAAGGTTTCTGATTGATTCAAAAAACCTTCAAAAGTTTCAATTGAAAAAGTCTGTTCTTCTTTTGGAAAACGGTTTTTGAAAAGAAAAGTTTCTTCTTTTTGAGAAGAGTTTTTGTTTTTTTCAACACTGGTTGTTTTTTCTTCTACTGGCAATTCATTTTTGTTTTTCGCATCTGGGAATATCTTATTCATCAAAAGGGCATCTTCTTGCAAAAAGAAAAACGAAAAAGAAAAAGGAGACACCAAAAAAAGATTTGGGAGAACAGAGCAAAATTCAACTTTATACGCATAGTTTAAAAAAGTTACCATTTTTTCAAACTTTAATGATGTTTGCATCAATTGATTGAAAGAAAGAGAATAGTTTTTTCTATTTGTTCTAAAAAGAATTTGGGAGTCACAAAAAACTTTGTTTTGACCCTCTTTTTCGCCAGGTCTAAGCCCAAAGAGAGAGGGGTTTTTTGGCATTTTTTGCGCCTTTTTGGCCCTTTCAAAACAAAAAGCAGAAAAATTATATTGATCAACAAAAGGCTTTGTTGATTTTAACAAAGTTTCTGTGGGTAGCCCTGAGTTTTCGTTCCAAGCACTTTTTGTTGAAAACAAAAAGCGACTGTAAACTTTATTTGCCCTAGAAAAATCATAATGTATTTCGAATTTGTTCTTTCTCTCTTTTTGAACAAAAGTTTTTTGAAGAAGAACATCATGGATTTTCTTAGAATTTTGTTTTCTATATTTTAAATCTTTAAAAAGATACATTTTTTTCAAAAAAGGAAGTATATTCATTAGAAAAACAATATCAGTTTTTGAAACTAAATTATAAAGTTTTCTTTTTGTTTTTTTTTTGTGAAGGAAAAAATTTCCAAATTGGAAAAGGAAAAAATAAGATTTCCAAAAGCTTTTTCTTTTGTTTTCCTCTCCGTTGCCAAAATATTCAAGTGATGAGAAGATCGGTGAAGAGCTCTTCGTTGACTCGATAGAAAGAGGATTTGTTTTATAGTTTTGTTGTTTTCTGTGTTCTTCTTGAACAAAAGAAGAACACAAGAAAAACGAAGAAAAATAAAACATTTCAAACATTTCAAGAGTAGTTTCAAAATAGTCTTGAGCAAAAAATTCTGTTGAAGTTGTGAAGAAAAGAGCATTCTTATAGCTTCGCTGAAGAATCATTTTCCAACTTTGTTCAAATAAAAAGAGTATAAATTTTTTTCTTTTTTGTTTTGAAATATTGAGAAGAATATCTTTTTTTGTTTTTGGTCCAACGGCTCCTTCGTTTTTCTTTTCGGCTGAGGGACTAAAATTCTGAGTATTTGAAAACTCTTCAGACATCATCTCTGAAAAAAAACGTTCTCTTTCTAACGTTTTCCAATTTATTTGTTGGTGAATGCTCTTTTGTTCAAAACAACGATGATGAAAGACTCTTTTTTTTTGTTTTTGTTCTTTTTGTTTATTGTTTGAAACAATTTTATTTTTTTTTATTTTTTCTTCCATTGTGAAGAATTTTTGCCATGTCAAATAGAGATCGCTTGGCGAACGGCTAAAATTATAATTTTGTTCAGAATATTTCCATATATTTTCAATTGTAATTGGTTCAGTACAATAAATAATTGATTCTAAATGTTTTCGTTTCATGTCAAATAAAATACTTAAATAACTTGGGTTTGTTTTAAAATACCATTGGTGAGCAACAGGAGCGTTTAATTTAATATACCCTAATTGATAACGTCTTATAATTGACCAAGTATATTCAACATCACAATTCGGACAAAAAGAACGGGTAGTCTGCTCATGTTCTAAAATTTTTTTTGATTCTAAAGCAGTTGGTTTTTGACGCTTTCCACACGCACATTCAAAATCTTTGATGGGTCCAAAAATACGTTCACAAAATAATCCCCCTTTGCTGGGTTTAAATGTTCTGTAATGAAATGTATTTGCATTTGTGACTTCACCAAAGATTTTTCCATTTGGTAATTCTTTTTCAGCCCAAGATTGTATTTTCTCAGGTGAAGCAATTCCAATTGTAACAAGTTTGAGTTCATGAATTTTTGAATAACCGTGAAGCAGTTTTTTTTTAATAAAATTCTTTTTCAACCTAGCGTTTTTCATCAAAGGTAGGCTTGTCTTTGTCTGCTCTATTGATTGAGCGCAAATTCGAAATTTGAAATGGTTATGGCTTTGAACATTTTGTTCTCTTATAGAAAAATTTCCAAAAAAGGCTTTCTTTTTTAAAAAGAAAAGAGTATATCCTACTTTGTTTTTCAAGTTTATTTTTTTTTTTTTCCAAATTGGAATTTGATAGTTTTCGTCTTTATCTTCATGTATTATCTTTTTTTTTCAAATACTCTTGAGCCAAGAAAAAAAGTTTTGGCTCAAAAGTATTTGAAAAATAAAGCCTGAAAAAGAAGAGCAAAAATTTATCTTTTTTTTAACTATTTTTTCATTTTTTCTGGTTTTTTACATTTCTGTGAATAGACTCTTTATTTTTGAAATACTCTTGTTTGTTGCTATTCATTTTGAACAACAGCTCGAAAGAAAGAAGTATTTCCTCGTTCTTGGCTCAAGAGTATTTTGTCTTTTTCAACGTTCCCACGGTTGTTTTGTAGCCTTGGGTTCTTCTTTTTCTGTCTCTTTAGATAGAAAAAAGTAATGAGGGTTGAAATCTATTTAAAGAAATGGAAACGCAATTGAAAACACAAAAAGAGAAAGTATAAAAAGGAATGACAACAATTAAACATTTCTATTTTTTACTTTTTTTGTGATTCGGTAAAACTTTTGTTTTCATACTTTTTTGGATTTTTGAACCTGTGTTCTATGTCCAACATAAAATACATTGTTTTTTTTGCATTCATTTTTTTTTTTCACCTTTTGATAAAACAAAAAAATGAATGCAAAAAAAAACAATGAAAATATATATTTAATATATTATAAAGGTGGAATGTAAAAACAAAAAAAAAGTATGAAAACAAAATTTTTTTTGCTTGTCTTTAAAAAAATACAAGTCCTTTTAGGAGTGACTACACTTTTTTGTTAGAACAATTCTTAAAGATGTAAGTATTTGTTCTAACAGTTTTTGAAAAAAGATTAAAAAAAGAAAGAAAAAAAACAAAATTCAAACAAAACTGGACAAAAAAGCTTAACTTTTTTTATAGAAAAGGTACTTTTTTTTGGTTTCTTTTCCTGTTGTTTTTAAAAATAAAAAAAAACAGAAGTGTAGTGTTTCTGAAAATTTACTTTCTAAAAAAAACCAAAGAAAAAGGGGAGGAAGCAGAAAGATCTTTTCTGAAAGTTTTAAATAAAAGATGTTTTCCTTCAATTGAAAAAAATGTTTTTTCTTTATTTTTTTTATTGTGTTTTTGAAGACACAATGCAGAAAAAAAAAATAAAAAGAGAGAGAATGTTTTAAATGTATAGAAACTTTTTCTCTGTTTTTATTAGAAACTCAATCTTCATATCCTTTTAACTGGGACGGAAGGATTCGAACCTACGAATATCGGTACCAAAAACCGCTGCCTTACCACTTGGCGACGTCCCATTTATCACCCAAGAATTTTCTCTATAAAAAAAAACGTTATGCTGCTACTTAGAAAGTTCTGACATGATCTATTTTTTTTTGAAAAAGAAAATTCTGGGCTTAACTACTAAGTTAACATTTTCAAACAAAAAAATCAACTTTTCTTTGAAAATTCATTTTTTTGATCAATTAGATGTTGCGTTCAGCTTTTTTCACTTTTCGTAATAGAAAAGGTCATTTTTACTTTTTTTGATTTTTGTTCTTGAAAAAAAACCATGAAATGTATAAAAATATACAAAAGTCAGCATGACAGCGGTTTTTGAATGAAACAAAAATTTTCAACAAAAGTGTTTTTATTCAAAATTTTTGTTTTTTTGAAAAATTTATAAAAAAAGAATTTTGAATTACACCGTATAGGAGTTGAACCTACCTAAAAACGATTATGAGTCGATTGCCTAATCCGCTCGGCCAACGGTGTTTAAAAAAAACAGAATAAAAAGAAGAAATAAAAAATTCTCCTTTTTCGTGTTGATAAATTTTTAAGAAAAAGTGACCACAAACTTTGTTTGTTGTTTGTTTTTGCCTTTTGGTTTTTACCAAAAGGCAAAAAAAAATAAACATGTTTCTATTCTTTTTGTTTTATTCTTTGTAAAAAAAACAAAAACAAAAAAATTCTACAAGAGAATTTCTAAAAGAATAGAAACACGTTTAAAAGAAGAAAATAAAAATACATTTTTTGCTTTTCTCTAAAAGATTCAAAAACAATAAAGTGTCAAGGAGGTATACAAATAAAATACTTTAAAGAAAAAAGGAATTCTTCTTAAAGTGGTCCTGAGATACCTTGCTTACGAATCATTAAGAAGTGAGCAAGCATAAATACAGCTGTTAATAAAGGTAAAACAAAAGTATGTAAACTATAGAAACGAGTTAATGTTGCTTGACCTACACCAACACCACCTCTTAATAATTCTACTAAAGGCCCACCTACAACAGGAATTGCTTCAGGAACACCTGTTACAATTTTTACGGCCCAGTATCCAATTTGGTCCCAAGGTAATGAATACCCTGTTACTCCAAAAGATACAGTACAAACAGCCATAATAACACCACTAATCCATGTAGACTCTCTTGGTTTTTTAAAACCTCCAGTTAAGTATACACGGAAAACGTGTAAAACCATCATTAGAACCATCATACTTGCTGACCAACGGTGAATTGAACGAATTAACCAACCAAAATTTACTTCTGTCATAATGTATTGAACAGAAGCAAATGCTTCAGCTACTGTAGGACGGTAATAAAAAGTCATTGCAAATCCAGTTGCAACTTGAACTAAGAAACAAGTAAATGTAATTCCACCAAGACAATAAAAAATATTTACGTGCGGTGGAACATATTTACTTGTAATATCATCAGCAATCGATTGAATTTCTAAACGTTCTTCAAACCAATCATAAACTTTACTCATAGAATAGAAAGAAAAATTTTTTTATAATACCATTAAACGAAGAAGTGACAGAAAGAAAAAACTTTTGATTTTTTCATTCTGTTTTTCAAAAACAAAAATGGCTCTCTGGCCACAATTCTATCTTTTTTTCAAATACTTTAGTTCAAAAAATAAATCTTTACTCAATTGTATTTAAGAAATAATTTAAGAAAAAGTACAATTCTCTTAAGTTCTCAAGAACTTTGTTTTTCGAGAGAGTTCTTTTTTTGTGACTCTTTTTTTTGTGTTTTCAAACTGAATGTTTTTAGTACACACATTCAGTTTGAAACACAAAAAAAAGAGGGAGCATCTTTTTATTTTTGTCCCTGTCAAAATTCAGGGTTAAAAAGTTTTCAGCTTTTTGAATACAAATTCTTTTTTTGCTTTTGGTTTTGACTTTTTTTGCATTTGTTTTTTGCATTCAACCTTCATAGAATGAAACATCTATGAAGGTTGAATGCAAAAAACAAATGCAAAAAAACTTTATTGTTTATAGTGAAAACCAATAGCAAAAAAGTTAGTGTTCGTAAGAAGACCTGCTGAATTCAAAAAATTCCTTTCAAAAAATGAAAAAAGAAATGAAGAGCCCGGTGGCAAATAAAGCGAAAACAAAAAACTTTTTGCTTCGATTTTTGAAGAAGGTTGAACAAAAAGAGCTTTCTGCATTTGCAGAAAGCTGCTGCAAACAAAGTTTGCGCTGCAAAAAAATTTTTTATCTTGATTTGTAGTTTGATTCCTAAAGAAGAAATCTTCACACAGTATTGTGTTTAAGCAAGAGCTCAAAACCAAACATTTTATCTAAAAAAACTTCTTTCTTTTGTTACAAAAGGTAATAAGCCCATAATTCGAGCACTTTTAATCGTTTTTGCTACATAACGTTGTTGTTTTGCTGTTAATTTTGTTTGGCGGCGAGGTAAAATCTTTCCTCCTAATCCAATATAACGTTGAAGTAAACCACAATGTTTATAATCAATAATACGACGATTATATACATATTTTTCTGGTTTATCTTTAAAAAGAAGAATAAACGATTTAGGTGGAATAATAGGTTTTAATGGTTTTTTACGTTTTTTTTGTTCTAATTTGCGTTGTTTTTTCTGATTTACACGTGCTAAAATTTGAGAAACAGATAAAACCTTACGTCGACTATTGCTTACTCCTCTTGAAGTGCTATATTTTCCAGAATTTGAAGAATTTGCACGAGTGTTTGCAACTCCATTTCCGCCAAGACTTTGTTTTTTTTGGATTGATTGTTTTGGAAGCGAAGGAAGTGTTGTTAAAACATTAGTCATTCCTAAATTTTCATTTTGACCATTTTTTGTGTGGTCTGTTGAAAATAAAGAATTTGAATTTACTTGAGAAAAATCACTAAAAGATTGATTATTCATATGAAAAAGAAAAAAGAGTCCTAAAGTCTATCTTTTTTTGAATCGAAAAATTTTTTACAAATTTTGACGGAGAAGTTTTTATACTTTTTCCTTTTTTTCTGTTCTACGTTTTTTTCAAAAAGTCTATTTTGTTCAATTTTGGCTGTCTATTTTTCAACAACAATGAAAAATAAGAAATCTATACAACGTATTATAGTTCTTAGAGGCTGTAACAAAACGAAGCTGTCTTTTTTTAAAGGCTTTAAGAGACCGTAGTGACATTGTCACTACGGTCTCTTAAAGCCTTTAAAAAAAAAATAAAAAAAAAGTAGACCAAAAAAAATAGAAATTTTGTTTAAAGTATAAAATAAAAGGAATGTTCAAACAAAATTCAATGAATACTATTTTTAAAAATCCCCATTTTTGTTATTTTCATACAACAAACACAGTTTGTTGTAGATTTTTGTCTTTTGGTAAAAACCAAAAGGTAAAAAAAAATAACAAACTTTGTTTGTTGTAGCTTTTTTGTTTTTAACAAAAAAACTTTCTGCATTTGCAGAAAGCTGCTGCAAACAGAGTTTGCGCCTCTTTTTTTTGTGTTTTCATACTTAGTGCCTGTAATACAGGCACTAAGTATGAAAACACAAAAAAAAGAACTTTCTGCATTTGCAGAAAGCTGCTGCAAACAAAGTTTGCGCTGCAAAAAGTTTTTTTGATGTTCTGAGCAACAAATTTTTTTTTTCTCGTCAAAAAAAAATTTAAGCCAAAGCAACCACTCTAAAAAGAAGAATAAAAAATGAGTCAAAAAAATAGAATTATTTCATTGAAGCAGCTTTTGTTAAAGCTTCATTAATATTTCCTACTAAATAGAAAGCTTGTTCTGGTAAATCATCTAATTCACCAGATAAAATTTTGTTAAATCCTTCAATAGTTTCAGCTAAACTTACATATTTACCAGGAGATCCTGTGAATACTTCAGCTACGAAGAATGGTTGTGATAAGAAACGTTCGATTTTACGAGCACGAGCAACAACAAGTCTATCTTCTTCAGAAAGTTCATCTAAACCTAAAATTGCAATAATATCTTGCAATTCTTTGTAACGTTGTAATGTTCTTTTTACGCTTTGAGCAGAACTGTAGTGTTTATCTCCTAAAATCCAAGGCTGTAACATTGTAGAAGTTGAATCTAATGGGTCTACAGCTGGGTAAATACCTTTTGAAGCTAATCCACGTGATAATACAGTAGTTGCATCTAAGTGTGCGAACGTAGTTGCAGGAGCAGGGTCAGTAAGGTCATCTGCAGGAACATAAACAGCTTGAATAGATGTAATTGAACCATCTTTTGTTGAAGTAATACGTTCTTGTAAAGCACCCATTTCTGTTGCTAATGTTGGTTGGTAACCAACGGCAGAAGGCATACGCCCTAATAAAGCAGAAACTTCAGCACCTGCTTGTACAAAACGGAAAATATTATCAATAAAGAATAATACGTCTTGTTTGTTTACATCTCTGAAATACTCAGCCATTGTTAAAGCAGTTAATGCTACACGCATACGAGCTCCTGGCGGTTCGTTCATTTGCCCGTATACTAAAGCTACTTTAGAATCTGTTAAATTTTTTTCAACAATAACTCCTGATTCTTTCATTTCAGTATATAAGTCATTCCCTTCACGAGTACGTTCACCAACACCAGCAAATACAGAAACACCACCGTGTGCTTTTGCAATGTTGTTGATTAGTTCCATAATTAATACAGTTTTTCCAACACCAGCACCACCAAATAAACCAATTTTACCACCACGACGGTAAGGTGCTAATAAATCTACAACTTTAATACCAGTTTCAAAAATAGAAAGACGAGTATCTAAATCAACGAAAGCAGGAGCAGTGCGGTGAATTGGAAAACTTTCTTCGTTTTTCACTGGACCTAAATTGTCTACAGGTTCTCCTAAAACGTTAAAAATACGCCCTAAAGTTGCTTTCCCAACAGGTACATTTAATGGTTTTCCTGTATCTAATACTTCCATACCACGCATTAAACCATCTGTTGGATTCATTGCTACTGCACGTACACAGCTATCTCCTAAAAGCTGTTGAACTTCACAAGTTACGCTCATTTCTAAACCTGCAGCATTTTTTGCATTGATAGTTAAAGCATTATAAATATTAGGTACTTGACCTTGACCAAAAGCAATATCTAATACAGGCCCAATAATTTGTGAAATTTTCCCTACGTTTTTAGTGTTTAAATCGCTCATTTTTTGAAAAAGAACTAAATCTATGAATTTTAACTTACTTTTTCTTTTTGAATTGTTGTTTTTTAAAAAAGGTTCTGTAAACCGCATTTTATTTTCTTTTTTTGTTTTCCATGAAAAAAACTAAAAAAAAGCAAACTTTGACTCTTTTTTTAGTGTCTGTACTACAGACACTAAAAAAAAAAGCAGCTTTTTAAAAAATTCAAAAAAAAGAACTTTCTGCATTTGCAGAAAGCTGCTGCAAACAAAGTTTGCGCTCCAAAAAAAATAAAAACTTAGCAAAAAGATAAAATTCTTCTTTTATGAAATACATTCATAAAGAATAGAAATATTTTTCATGAAAATTGACATTGACAAAATTCAGAAAATTTTTCAAACACTTACTTAAAAACTTTTTTTTCTTTTTTTTGAATTCAAACGTTTTGGTCTGTAAAAAACCGCTAGAGTTTTGCGAGCACAGCAAAAAGCAAAATAAAAAAACTTTAGATTAAAATCGAGGTTCTTTTTTTACGACTTTTATGTTCTATTCAATTTGTAACTGTAGACTGATTCACCACAAAAATCTTGCATTTTTTATCGGGATGACAGGATTCGAACCTGCGACACCATGCTCCCAAAGCATATGCGCTACCAAGCTGCGCTACATCCCGTTATTCTTTCATTTTAAAGAAAAAAGTTCACAATTTCAATTTTTTAATACTTTTGCTCAAATTTTATTAAATTTATAAAGTATCTTTCTTTTCAGAAAGACCTACTGGAACAAGAAAAAGGAGAAGCACCAGTAAAATCTAAAAAAAAATTTGAACATCTTTGTTTTTCATTTAAAAACATGAAAAACAAAGAACTTATATATGGAATTATACGATTATTATATTTATTTTCAAAAAAAAAAGCAATATAGAGACTGCTTTTTTTATAAAAAAGTATTGGAGAACAAAAATAAAAAAAGAAAATACAAAAAAGACCAAAATTTTTTTCAGTATTTTTTATCTTTTCTTTTTTTAGGAAAAAAAGAAAAGATAAAAAATACTGAAAAAAATAGAAAAAGAACAAGATTTTTCAAAGAAAAAATAGAAAAAATTATTCTACAATGTTTGTAACAACACCTGCACCAACAGTACGTCCACCTTCACGAATAGCAAAGCGCATACCTTTTTCAACAGCAACTGGATAAATTAATTTTACAGTTACTTCAATTCGGTCTCCTGGCATAGCCATTTTATTTGAATGTTCTTCAGCTACTGAAGAAGGATTTTTCATTTGAATATGACTAAAGCTTTCAATTTTTCCAGTAACATCTGTTGTACGAATAAAGAATTGCGGTTGATAACCTACTAAAAATGGTGAGTGACGACCACCTTCTTCTTTTGTTAAAACATAAACTTGTGCTTCAAATTTTGTGTGTGGAGTAATAGAACCTGGTTTTGCTAAAACCATTCCACGTTCAACATCTTTTTTTTGAATCCCACGTAAAAGTACACCAACATTATCACCAGCAAGTGTTTCTTCTAATGTTTTCTTAAACATTTCAAGACCTGTAACAACTGTTGATTTTGTATCTTTTAAACCAACTAATTCCACGTTTTCACCTACTTTTAATGTTCCTCTTTCAACACGTCCTGTTGCTACTGTACCACGACCTGTAATTGATAAAACATCTTCAACAGCTAATAAGAAAGGCTTATCTGTTTCACGGCTTGGTGTTGGAATATAGCTATCAACATTTTCCATTAAGGCGTGGATTTTATCAACCCACTTGTTTTCACCGCGTTTTAGAGTAGGGTTTTCAACAAGAGCTTCTAAAGCTAATAATGCTGACCCACTTACAACTGGAATTTCGTCACCTGGGAATTCATATTTATCTAATGTTTCACGAACTTCTAATTCAACTAATTCTAATAATTCAGCATCATCAACTTGATCTTCTTTGTTTAAGAAAACAACCATATTTGGTACACCAACTTGTTTTGCTAATAGAATGTGTTCTTTTGTTTGTGGCATTGGGCCATCCGCACCTGATACTACTAAAATAGCACCATCCATTTGTGCAGCACCGGTAATCATATTTTTAACATAGTCTGCGTGACCTGGACAGTCAACGTGAGCATAGTGACGGTTTTCTGTTTCATATTCTACGTGAGCTGTATTAATCGTAATACCACGAGCTTTTTCTTCTGGAGCAGAGTCGATTTCATCGTATTTTTTACCAGTTGCACCACCTTGAGCTGCTAAAGCCATAGTAATAGCAGCCGTTAAAGTTGTTTTTCCGTGGTCTACGTGTCCAATAGTACCAATATTTACGTGTGGTTTTTTGCGTTCAAATTTTGCGCGTGCCATAAAATAGATTTTTGAATAAGTTTGAGTTTTTTCTGTATAAGCCAATTTTCCGAGTAATAATAGTTTACTGAAAATTTTGCAATAAAAAAACTTTTATTGCATAAAAAACCAGAAATGTTTGAAAAAAAATTTATCTTCTTTTTTCATTGTTTGTTCTTGTTTTTGTCCTCTCAATACAAAAGGCAAACGAAATCAAAAATAACCGCTAAAGAATCTTTTGGTTTTTAAGCAAAAAAAACCATTATAGGGAAACTACAAGGAGAATGATTAAAAGAAAAAGCAAATCCAAAAACAAAGAGAAAGGTTTTTTGATTTTTTCCTTTCTATTACACCTTATTCTAAGGTGCAAAAACAAAATTTTGGAACAGTAAAAAAAAGCAAGAAAAAGAGATAAAAGATTCAAAAGCACTAATTGTCTGAGAAGATTCTATCTCAATAAAAAAAGTAAAAAAAAAGAATTTTGAAGATACAAAAAAAAATATTTTTTTTATAATACCTGAACTATGAGGAAATCATCATTTTGTATAGGCCCAACCGGACTTGAACCGATGACCTATTGCTTGTAAGGCAATCACTCTACCAACTGAGTTATGGGCCTAAATTTTCTTATTCTTTATTATAAATTAATATATAAAAAATTGCAACTCATTTTGAAATTTTCTATTTTTTCTCGTTTTTGCTGGATTCAAAAAAACAGAGGCGCAACAATTAAAAAACAATCCCAGATACTTAAAAAAAGTATACTTCTTTTTAATTTGAAAAAAAAACTCTAAATTTCGAACAATGAAAAATAAAATTTTCCCCCTCTTTTATTTTTTGAATTGAGCAAGGAGGGATTCGAACCCCCGACTCTGTGGTTCGTAGCCACATGCTCTAGTCCACTGAGCTACATGCCCTTTTTGAAAAAAAAGGAAGTGTTATAAACCATAGACTATGGTTTATTTAAAAAATAATTTTTCTATTTTTTTTATTCATTCATACTTATTTTATATTGGTTTTCAAAGAAAATCAAGTTTCAAAGAAAGAATTTTTTCTTGTTTTTCTTTTTTTTTAAACATTCTAAAATTCTTTTTTAAATATCTACAAATATTGCTTAAAACAATAATTTCTTATGTTTTGAATTTTTTAAAGTTTCTTTCAAATATACTAAAATAAAATCATTGACAAACTAAATATATTCCTCTTTTTTCAAAAAAGTACTTTTTGTCAATGAAACTTCAAAAGTATTGACTCTTTGACTATGTTTGTTCTTCTTTTCTAGAGCCTTGGTATAAATTTATTTTTTACAATACTTTTGACACCGTATTGACTTTACCTTTCTATAGAGTAGTGATAAAGGGGTGTGCCCTCTATATTGTACATTGATTTTAAGTATTTTTTGCAGAAAAAAGCCCCTGACCACTTTTTTGTTAAAAGTTTTATTTCACTTAAGTGAATCAGGCAATTAAAAAAAGAAAAAGGGTAAAAAATAGATGTATTCTTGAGCTGTTGCTATTGTATTTTTCCTTTATTCTTTTTGTCCGAAAGACAAAAAAGAACAACAGCAACAGCTGAAAAGAAAAAAATTTCATTTTGTTCCTTTTTTATGAGTTTTTTATTTTTTTGATTTATTTTGAAAAAATTCCAAAAAGCGAAGAGAAGTTTTGTTCCCATAAACAAAAACTCAATACTCATAAAAAGGAACAAAATGAAATTGCAAAAGATATATTAAGCAGATTCATTTGAAGCTGTTTTTACATATAAAATTAGAAGAAACGAAGTAGGAATGATAATAAATAATGCTGTTGCTGTTAATCCAAAGATATTAACTTCCATAAAATTTTTTTTGAGAAATTTTTTTAAATATTGTTTTTTAGAAACTTTTCTCTTTTTTGAATTTCAAAAAAGTTTTATCAAAAAAGTTTTATTTATTCTCTTCATTTTTTTAGTCAAAGAACCAAAAAAAAGGAAATTGAAAGAAGCCTTAAAAAACAAAATTTTTCTTTATGTTTTGTTTTTTTGGTAGAAAACCAAATTTACAAACAAAAAGAAAGAAAAAATCAAAATTTATCTTTTAAAAGAAGTTTTAAAGATATTTAAAATTTTAGGCGGTTGACCACCACTTTTTGTTTTTCGAAAAATAAAAACAAAAAAGAAAAAGAACAAACTTTTTTTCATTCTTTGTTTTGTGAGTGCATCAAGCTTTCCTTTTTCTATAAAATCTTTTTTCTGTTAAATCTGTATATAGATAAAAAGAAGAAGATTCAAAAAAAATGAGCAAAAATTGCAACTGCGTCAATACTTTTCTCTCTTTTTCTACGCATCAACGAGAAAAACGAATAAGACAAGCAATGCTTTTGATTTTTTGAGGCAAATAAACGACTAAATTTAAAAAAAGCACAGCAGTTTACAAAACAGAAAAGAACAATCTTTTTTTCTTTTATTGCAATTATTGTGAGTAAATCAACAACAAAGAGAAAGAAAATGTCAAAAAGCTTAAATATTTTTCTTCTTTTTTTTGTGTTTTCAAACTTCGTGATCTACAAACACTTGTTTCTTTTTTTGTTGTCTTCAACCTTATTGTAAGTACTACTTACAATAAGGTTGAAGACAACAAAAAAAGAACAAAACACAAAAAATGAAGAAAAAAGACGAAGCGAAATTTTATAGAATTCATTGCTTCTTTTGAAAAAAATCAGGCATTGCTGAACCTAGAGGAAAAAATAATAGAAAATTCTTTATCAAAAACAACATGGTTTTTTCTCAGTAAAAAAAAACACCTTTTGTTTTTTTTTGAATCCAACAAAAAGAGAAGAAAACAAACACACGTGTCTTATTTGCCAAATAAACAATATTTGTAAGCAATCCTAAAAATAAAAGAAGTAGCCAACTTTTTTCAATTGGCTACTTCTTTTATTTTTCATTAAATAACAAATGAGTTAAGAATACCCACTGCAAAAACTAAAAGAAGCCATAAACTTAAGCCAGAAAAAACAGTACCTTTGTTTTCTGACCATCCATTTGGTGTAGCAAAAACAACAGGTACACCTACAACTAAAGCAAAAGAAACAGCAATTAATGCTAATAATGCAATTTGAAGAACTGATGTCATAAAATTTAAAATATTCTTGCTATGCAAGAGTCAAATTTCAAGAAGAGGCTTGAGAATTGTAGAATTTTGATATTTTTTAAACATTTTCTTTTTCTATTCTTTGTTTAACAAACATTTAAAGAATGAACAGAAGAAAATGAAAAAATAAAAAATGATAGAAAACAAAAAAACCTTTTTTCTTTGCATGTTTTTATTGACCTTTTTCGAATATAAAAATATTCTGCATGTTTTTTCACTCTTTGAGAATCTTGTGTATTTGAAAGTGCTAAAAGAATGTTTTTTATTTTGTTCATTTTTCTCTCCAATAGATAAATAATGAACAAAATAAAAATAAATAAAAAAAAAGCAAAAACAAAACGAAAATTTATATTTCAAAAAAAATCAAAAGAAAAGATTTTTTTGGTTTCTCAAAAAAATAGAAAAAAGTTACATTTTGTAAATGAAAACATAGTTTCAGTTTTTTATAGAAAAAAATTTTATTTTTTTAAAAACCTTCACAAAGAAAGTCTTTCAAGTCGAAACTTGAATATATAAAAAAACATAATAAATTGTAAAGATTTAAACCTCTTATGTTTTTACTTGTTAAATATTTTTGGAAGATTCTACAGACTCGTTTTTGTTAAAAAGATTTTCTGTTTTCTTTTTTTTTCAAAAAAAGAACCGAGAGCTAAACAAAGTTTGCGCTTCTTTTTTTTGTGTTTTCAGACTTAGTGCCTGTAATACAGGCACTAAGTCTGAAAACACAAAAAAAGAACAAAAAGCAGTTTTTTTTTGAGCTTCACTTTATATTATACAGAAAATAGAGATTCTCTTTTTTTTCGTCCAACCTAAGTCTTTGTAGTACAAAGACTTAGGTTGGACGAAAAAATATAAAAAAACCTTTGTATATGTTTCTCTAAGCTCAGGTTTTTTTCAAAAAACGACAAACTTTTGCTTCTTTTTTATTAATTCTTTTTTGTGTGCCTCTTTTTTTTTTGTTTGATTCTTCTTTTTTGTTGTCTTCAATCTTCGTGTAAGTAGTACTTACACGAAGATTGAAGACAACAAAAAAGAAGAATCAAACAAAAAAAAAGAGGACGAAAACAAAAAGTTTTCACCCTTCATGTCTGGATTACAGCTAGAAAAGTATAAAAACACAAAAAAAAAAAGAATCAACCTTTTTGATGAAACCGATACACTTGAGGTTTTTTGTATGCAAAAAACGAACTGCAATACAAAAAAGACCCCGTAAGTGTATGTATTACGCCCACTTACGAGGCAAGAAACGAAAAGTATCAAAGTTTGTACTGTACGAAAGGACCAAAGAGCGCTTTTGTGTTGTTTTTTGTGTTGAAAAAAAAGAAAAAATAAGTTTTTTGAACCTTCTCCAAAAATATGAGACAGTATAAAAAACAGTTTTGATTACTGAACTGATTTAACAAATTTCTTTTAAAAAGAACCCTTTTTGGAAAACAAATATAATTTTCGAAATTCTTTAAGATAAAATCGTGTTTGGTTTTACAATTGTTACTTTTTTTGAGTAAAACGAAAACTTCTTTTTTTATTCTTTCTTTAACTTTTTTCTTTTCACTGTTTACTGTTCTTCATTTTAAGAACAGTAAACAGTGAAAAGAAAAAATATTTTTTTTTGATTTTTTTCTCTCTTTTTTATTTGATTCTTTTTTTTATGCTTTTTTGCATAAAAAAAGAATCAAGATTCAGCCTAAAAAAATTGAAGGTTTTATTTTTTCTTGAAAACAGACACAGTTCTTCAAATAACTGAAAAGAAAATGAAAAACCCAACTATGAAAAGATATTTTGTTCAGTTTTGCTTTCTTTAGAATCTTTTTTATTTTTTATTTAAAAAAACCATAGCTGTGAAGACCTTCTCCTAAAAGATTTACACCAAGAAAACAAATCCAAACAATAACAAAACCCAAAGAAGCAATGATAGCAGGTTTTTTTCCACGCCAACCTTTCGTTAAACGTGTATGAAGGTAAATAGCAAAAACGAACCAAGTTGCTAAAGCCCAAGTTTCTTTTGGATCCCAGCTCCAGTATGAGCCCCATGCTTCATTTGCCCACACTGCACCTGATAAGATTCCAATGGTTAAAAATGGGAAGCCAATTCCTAAAATACGATAACTTAAATTATCTAATTTTTCTGCAAATTTTTTCTTTAAAGAGTTTGAAGAAGAAAAAAATTCAGTCTTTGCTTCTTCTTCTTTTTCAGAATTTTGAACTTCAGTGAATCCTCTATCATTGATTCCAGAAACAGTTGCGAGAGAAAAGGGTTCAACGAAAGTCGAAGGGACAAATTGCTTTTGATCAAACAATTTTGAAGAATCTGAGATTTTTTTTGTTGAAGATTGGTTTTCATTTGAATCCATATCTAAATTGTTTGTAAAAATTAAAAAAGCAATTGAAAGAAGAGATCCACAAATTAATGCAGAATAGCTTAAAATCATAACAGTCACATGCATCATTAACCAATTTGATTGTAATGCGGGAACTAAAGCAGAAGAATGTTGCATTTCGCTTGGCAAACTAAAGGTTGCAAAAGCATTCGTGAAAAGAGCAGGCGGAGCAGTGAATGCTCCAAGAATAGGTTGTTTAAATTCTCCAGTTTTTTTCAAATTTTTAAAAAAAAGATTTTCAATTTTAAAAAAAGATTCTTCATTGAATTCAAGATTTTCTAAAATTAAGTGGAAAGTTGATAAACTCCATGATAAAAACATAAGTGATTCGTATAAATTACTTAATGGAAAATGTCCTGATTCTTTCCAACGTAAAATTAATAAACTTAACAGACAAAAATTCGCACCAATCATTATGAAGCGTCCAAAATTGACAGTTTTTAAACGAAAAGCAACTCCAATCCAGTAAAAAATCATTGAAAGAAACAGTAAAAAAAAAGAAGAATTTCCAAAGAAATTTTCAATTTCTAAAAAATTCATAGATTCAAAAGAAAATAATAAATTGAAAGTTTTTTAGTCTTTTTTGATCCTGGATGCTTGTTTTATTTAAAGCAAAAAAGCAAAGCTCAAAGGACCAAAAAAACTCTGAGTTTCTTTTTTAAAAGTTCGTCAAAAATCAAATGGAACACAAAAAAACTCCTCAAAAAAGGAGTACACTTGTTTTTTTCATTTTCATTATGAAAAACAAAGAAATTTCTCTCTTTTTTTTTTGATTCTACCGAGTCTAATAACTCTTTAGACTTGGTAGAATCAAAAAAAAAAGAAAGAAATTCTTCAAAAAAGTAAATACTTTTATTATCCTTTCAGTTTTTCTTTTTTTAAGATTTATAAATTTCCCCAAGTATTTTCCTTTAAATCGTAGAATTTGAAAAAAAAACAATTCACCCCTAAAAAAGAAAAAAATATTTTTTTCTTTTTGTTCATTTTTTAAGTTTTCTTTCATTTTTGTTTGAATTGGCTTGAAAAACACTCCTGGAATAGTATTTGGTTTTTTTCGATTTCTTGGTATAAGAATATAACTATAAACCAATTGAATTGTAGAAAATTTTTTCTATTTCTAGTGTTATTGAAACAATACTGTACACAGAATTGATTTCAACATTTAATAAAAAGATTTCTATAAATCTTTTCCTTGACTTTTTCTCTTTGAGTTAAGAACGCTCAAAGAAAAAAAATATTTATAAATTCTTTTTTTCTCTTTTGACACATTGCTTTCCTGATGTTTTGAATTCTTTATACTGTCATTTTTATGAACCTAAACGAGTTTTCGAAAAAAATGGAAAAGAGAAGAAGAATGCTTTTCTTCTTTTTTTTTTTGCATTCAACCCAAGTGTCTGTTGTACAGATCACGAAGGTTGAATGCAAAAAAAAAAAAAGAGCAAAAGAAAAAAGATAGTTTTTATCCAAACTTACCTGAAGTAGAAGCAATAACGAATGCAGCATATGTAAAGACATATCCTACAGAGAAGTGCGCTAATCCTACAAGACGAGCTTGAACAATAGAAAGAGCAACTGGTTTATCTTTCCAATAAACTAAATTTGCTAAAGGTGTTTTTTCGTGAGCCCACACCAGTGTTTCAATAAGTTCTTGCCAATAGCCTCTCCAAGAGATTAAGAACATAAATCCTGTTGCATAAACTAAATGCCCTAGAAGGAACGTCCAAGCCCAAACTGATAAACTATTCATACCAAATGGGTTATACCCGTTAATTAATTGTGATGAGTTTAACCATAAATAATCACGTAACCAACCCATTAAGTAAGTTGACGATTCATCGAATTGTGACACGTTTCCTTGCCATAATGTTAAATGCTTCCAGTGCCAGTAAAAAGTTACCCAACCAATAGTATTTAACATCCAGAAAACAGCAAGGTAGAAAGCGTCATATGCTGAAATATCACAAGTTCCTCCACGACCAGGACCATCACAAGGGAAGCTGTAACCAAAATCTTTTTTATCTGGCATTAATTTTGATCCACGTGCATCTAAAGCACCTTTCACAAGAATTAATGTTGTTGTGTGTAAACCTAAAGCAATAGCATGGTGAACTAAGAAGTCACCAGGACCAATTGTTAAGAATAAAGAGTTTTGATTATTGTTAATAGCATCTAACCAACCAGGAAGCCATAAAGTTTGACTTGCTGATGAAGCAGAACTTGATGATGATGATAATAATAAATCAAAACCATAAAAAGCTTTCCCGTGAGCTGCTTGAATCCATTGTGCAAAAACTGGTTCAATTAAGATTTGTTTTTCTGGAGTTCCAAAAGCTTGCATTACATCATTATGAACATAAAGACCTAAAGTGTGGAATCCTAAGAATAAAGAAACCCAACTTAAGTGCGAAATAATAGCTTCTTTATGATCTAACATTCTTGCAAGAACGTTTCCTTTATTTTGTTCTGGATCATAATCACGAATCCAGAAAATAGCACCATGAGCAAAAGCACCACACATAATAAACCCAGCAATATATTGGTGATGTGTATATAAAGCTGCTTGTGTTGTAAAATCATTTGCTAAAAATGCATACGGTGGTAGTGAATACATGTGTTGAGCAACTAAAGAACAAATTGTTCCAACTGAAGCTAATGCTAAACCTAATTGGAAGTGTAAAGAGTTGTTTACAGTTTCAAATAAACCTTTGTGTCCAGCACCTAAACGGCCGCTCGGTGCAACGTGTGCATCTAAAATTGCAGACATTCTATGTCCAATACCAAAGTTTGTACGATACATGTGTCCAGCAATAATAAAGATAACAGCAATTGCTAAATGGTGGTGAGCCATATCTGTTAACCAAAGACTTTGAGTTTGTGGGTGGAAACCACCTAAAAATGTTAGAATCGCTTCACCTGCACCATCAGAAGTTCCAAAAATATGACTTGCTGAATCAGGATTTTGTGCATAAGCAGCCCAGTTTCCAGTCCAGAAAGGAGTTAACCCTTGTGGGTGAGGTAATTGTGTTAAGAAATTGTCCCAACCTACATGTTTTCCACGAGATTCAGGAATAGCAACGTGAACTAAGTGACCTGTCCAAGCTAAAGAACTTACACCAAATAATCCCGATAAATGGTGGTTTAAACGAGATTCAGCATCTTTAAACCAAGATAAAGATGGTTGAAAACTTGGTTGTAAATGTAACCAACCTGCAAATAAGAAAACAGCTGAAACAAAAGCTAAGAAAACAGAACCAATATATAAATCTTGGTTTGTTCTCATACCAATTGTGTACCACCATTGGTATACACCTGATGTTGAAATATTTACTGGACCTGAAGCTCCACCACGTGTAAATGCTTCAACAGCTGGTTGACCAAAATGTGGATCCCAAATAGCGTGAGCAATTGGTCGAACATGAATTGGATCTGCTCCCCATTGTTCAAAATTTCCTTGCCATGCTACATGGAATAAATTTCCAGATGTCCATAGAAAAATAATAGCTAATTGTCCAAAATGAGACGCAAAAATCTTTTGGTAAAGATTTTCTTCTGTCATACCATCATGACTTTCAAAGTCATGTGCTACAGCAAGACCAAACCAAATACGACGAGTTGTTGGATCTTGCGCTAAACCTTGGCTAAATTTAGGAAACAACTTTGTTGCCATAGTTTTATTTTATCCTAATTTGCTCAACTATTTGCAAAGCGAACTTTGCTTTTAAAACTTCAGTGATACCATAAAATTTTTTCTCCCCATCCTCTTTGTTTTTTGTTTAATCAAGCTTTAAACGTGATAGAACAAAGAATAGAAACTTTCAAAAAGAATAGTGGTAAAGAAAAAGTCATTCAAAATCGTTTTCATAAATGCAAAACTCAAGTACTACGCACTTGTTCATAGATTTCTTCTTTTTTTGATTGTCTCTTTTTTTTTTGCATTTTCAAACCTAGAGTACAGACACTAAGTTTGAAAACACAAAAAAAGAAGCAGTAGGTTTTTGTTCCTTTTTTTGTTGGGTCAACTCAAAAAAGAACTTTCTGCATTTGCAGAAAGCTGCTGCAAACTTTGTTTGCGCTGCAAAAAGTTTTTTTTAGAGTTTATTGTTTTTTCTTACTTCAAAAAGGTGCTTTTTTCCAAAATGACTGCGGAAAGAGTTTGTTTTTCTTTGAATACACTTTGTCAAAGTTTTCGTTAAAAAAAAACTTTTTGTTTTGCTCTTTTTTTTTGCATTCAACCCAAGTGTCTGTTGTACAGATCATGAAGATTGAATGCAAAAAAAAAGAGCAAAAAGCAACAACAAACTTCGTTTGTTGTTTGCTGAAAATATTTGAAAAAACCTTTAAAAAGAAATATTACGGAAAATTTTTATAATTCTAAAAATAAAAAATTTTTTAATAATTTTTATAATCCTTCATTTTGCTCTTTTTTTTGCATTCAACCCAAGTGTCTGTTGTACAGATCACGAAGATTGAATGCAAAAAAAAAGAAGAAAATGATTCTGCTGTAGAAAAGAGATTTTTCTCTTATTTTATTAAAATTTTTTTTACTAGGCTTAAAGTTTTAGACTTCATAAATCTTTGGTTTGTTGTTGATTCATAAAAAAACAAGAACAAACCAATCCTTTTTGTTCGCTCATACAGTAACAAAAATGATTTATTTGATTTTTTTCATTATTTTATCATTTTTTTATAAAAAATGAAGAATTTTAAATATTTTTTTCTCTGTTTTCTCTAAAAAAATAAATTTCTTTGTTTTTCAGTATTTTTTACTCTTCTTTTCTGGCTGTTGCTGTTTTCAAAAAAAGGCGAAAAAGAGCAACAGCCAAAAGACAATTAGGTTTTCTACTTTTTCTGTACTACACTTGTTGTTTTGGTGTTTTTTGTATTCAATTTTATCATTTGGAATAGATATATTTTGGTTTTTTGATCCTCTTTATCTGCTATTTTTTACATTGTTTTTTTGATTTAAAAAAAAATTTTAGTGTAGATTTAGCAACCAGCAAAGTTCAAAAAAAAATATAAAAAAAGAGCATAAAAAAGCAAATCATTCTCTTTTTTTGTTTATCAAACAAACAACAGTGTATGTTTCTTTACACTTGAGATTAAAGTCTCATTTTTTTAAAAGAAAGAAAAAGTGAAGTACAAACAAAAGAAAAACCTAAGGAAAAAATGAAAAATCCGATCTACGAATAATTCTGTTTTTTACAAAATAAAAAAATCTTTTTTTCTTGAAGTTTTTTTTATTCAATTTTTTAGCCTTGAAAAATTTTTAAATCCTCGTTTTCTCATTTTTTTTTATTTTCTACAAACCATTCTTTGGTTGAAATAAATCAGCAGATTTGACTATGAGCTATTGACCTCTTCTTTTATTGAATATTTTTCATACATTGAACTCTCTTTTCTAGTTTTAAAAAAAACTGAAAACTTTTTTTATCTTTTTTTATTTGAAAAAAAGAAACAAGTGTATTTTGATTACACTTGAAAAGAACTTTCTGCATTTGCCTTTTGGTTTTTACCAACAGGTAAAAACTGCAAACAGAGTTTGCGCTGCAAAAAAAGATATTTTAAAAGTTTATTCTGCTTTACACGAAATTTTCTTTATTTTCGTTTGAAGAATTTTTCATAAATTGACGTTGAGAAATGAAAAAAAAAAATAGAGGAATGATGAAGGATATTTGATTTTCCTATCTAATATTTTTCATTTGTTTTCATTAAAACCAAGTCTTTTAATGATAGACTCTATGAAAACGAGCTATCTTTTTTCTTTATTACCCCCAGGGGAATTCGAATCCCCGTTTTCTCCGTGAAAGGGAGGTGTCCTAGGCCTCTAGACGATGGGGGCATTTTTTGTAATGCCAAAACTTTTTTTGTAGAATAATAAGAATTGGAAATTCTTTTTTTAAATATTTTATTTTCTATACTTTATATACCAATTCTAAAACAAATTGTCAACAAATTTGAAGTTTTTTTTTATTATTTTTCATTAGCTATATAAAAGACTCATATACGAATGCTTCATTCTTTAAAAAAAATTTATATGTTGTTTTACGGTCGATGTTCTTCTTTTTGTATTTCGTTTTTTTCCTCTTTTTTTTTGTTTTCAAACTTTGTTTCTTTACGAAATAAAACAAAGTTTGAAAACAAAAAAAAGAATCACCACTTTTTGGTATTTTTTTGTAAGGAACTTTTTTTTAGAACCAACTATAAAGACCATCGCAAAAAAAAAAAAAGAATAATAAGAACAGTTTGAAAAAAAAAATTTTCTTGCTTGCAAGAACATGTAAAATTGGATATGATGAAAAGAGAGAATCCTTTCCCCACTCTTTTCTTTCGACGGTTGTGATTTAAAAAGCTTTCACGCCCTGTAGGACTTGAACCCACGACATCAGGTTTTGGAAACCTGCGTTCTACCAACTGAACTAAGAGCGTTTTTTTCAAAATTATTTTTTTAGTTTTGAAAGAAAAAAAGAAATTTTTTTCTTTTTTGAATGCTTGAAAACTAAATAAAAAAAGAAAATAAAAATTTTTGTTTTTTCTTCTTTTTAAAAAGAAGAAAAACATTGTTTCTATTTATTATCTCATTTTTCTCAAAAAATGTCAACTTTCAAAAAACTTTAAAGGAATAAACTTTTGTTTTTATTTACAAAAAGAACATCAAATTTTTGCTTCTGCACCTTTTTCAAATATTCATTTTTTTCAATTGAAAGCAAAAAAAAAAAATTGACTAGGTCATATTTTTGTTTTACATTGAAATAATGTTTTTGTTTTCGTCAAAGATCAAAAAAATAAAATTATTGCAATAGATATTCACACAAAAGCATAGAGTATCGAAATAAAAAATTTTTTTTATTTTCGTAAAAGAGAACTCATTTGTCTTTAAAAAAAGCGGGTAACGCGACTCGAACGCGCGACATCCTCCTTGGCAAGGAGGTGTTCTACCAACTGAACTATACCCGCAAAAATACATATATTTATTTTCATTTTATAAAAATAAATTTTTAAAGTCAATCTCTCGAGTCCCCTGATCTTTCTTTGTTTTTATTTGAAGGATTTTTTAAATCAGAAAATTTCTTTTTATTTTTTTTTCCTCTTTTTTTGTTTGATTTGACCTTAGTATGAGTAATACTTACACTAAGATCAAATCAAATTAAAAAAAACACAAAAACTGGCACAAAAAAAAAAGCAAAAAAAAAAATGAAGACAAAGAGAAAAGCTATTCAAAAAAAATAAATAGAAAAGAGATTTAGACTTGGTTCTAAAATATATTTTTTTTAATTTCTATATCTTCATTTTTCATTTTTAAACTTTAATCCATATTTTTTTAAACTTTTTATGATTGTAGAAAAACAAAAACTTCCAATTCCTGGAAAAGTTTTTAATTCTTTTGGAGTCAATTTTAAAAGATCACCAACAACAAAACAATTATTTTTTTCTAAAATCTTTTGAACACGATAAGGCAAATTTAACTTTTCTAAAGATATATTTTCCCAAGGGTCATTTGAGGCATTTATTAAGTCAACAACATAATCATTTTCAACTTGTTGAATTTCAACAGGTAAAAAAATTTCAGTAGATACACTCGAATTTTTCTTTTCTTCAACCAAATTATAGAACCCATAATCATATTCAAAACTTTTAAGAAATTTATTCTTTGTTTCTTGAGAGTCAAGCACATAATTTGTAAATTGATAATTTAAAAATCTCATTGAATCTAATTTATCAAACATTGTTTTTAAATATAACAAAGTTTGGTAGAATGCTTTTCGAGGATGAATACTCCCATTTGTCCATAATTCAATAAACAATATTTGATTTGGAACATTTTTTTGAACAGGTTCAACTGTCTCAATGGCGTAATTCACTTTTAAAATTGGATTAAATAAAGGATCTACCCATAAAGTATTTTTGTTTTTATTATTGGAAGCAACTGAAATTTTTGTTTCTTCTGAGTTCAAGTTGTTAAATTTTTTCTCATCCACAATAGATTTGTTTTTTGAATACAGTTCTTCAAAAAGGATTCTTTTTTTATTTTCAAAATTTTGAAAGCTTTCAGCTTTGTTTCCAATTTTTCTATTTGTAAACTTTTTTCTCATAAAATTTTCACTACTTTTAGATTTTGGAATATTTAAAAACCCTTCAAAATTTTCTTCATTTTTTTGAGAGTTTTTAAAATCAGAGATTGTCAATTTGAGAAAAAGCTTTCCGTTTTCATTTAAAGTTGCGATATATTGATCTGGGTCTACGATTTGAATCGTAGGCGGAAGTTTTAAATCTGAGGCACGAATAATACCTGGTCCTCGAACATTTAAGTACCCGTAAACAGGTTTTTTGAACGGTGACATTGTTTTTAAGACAATATGTTTAAAATTTAACAAAATATCTAAAATTGATTCACGAACTCCTACTAAAGTTGTATATTCATGTGTTGCTCCTTCTATTTCAACATGTGTAATTGCAATCCCATGAATTTCTGATAAAAGTGTTCGTCTTAAAGCATTTGCTACTGTTAGACTTTGACTATTTTTAAAAGGACCTAGAGAAAAAGAACCATAAAAATTCCTAGGATTTTCCAGAACACACTCTTTACAACTTAAAAAAAAATCTCCTCTTTTTTCATTCATCATTTGTTTTTGTTTGAAAATATTTTTATTCTTTAACGAGAAAGACAAAACACGAATTTCGTAAAAATTACTAAAAATAGAAGGATTTTTGAACCTTTTTTTGCAGCGCAAACTTTGTTTGCATCAGCTTTCTGCAAATGCAGAAAGTTTTTTTTTCAATAAACGTTATTGAAAATAATAACGTTTTTGTTACTTGACTGATATTTTGCTTTAAAGTCCGAGAGATATCCTTTCTTATGCCTGCTACTAGATTCGAACTAGTGACTTCCCGCGTATGAAACGGATGCTCTGGCCAACTGAGCTAAGCAGGCTTTCTATAGTATACAAAAATTATTTAATAAAAAACAACTTTTCCTTTTTTCTGTTTTTACTAAACAGCCCAAAAAAACAATTTTCTTTCCGAACATTTTGGGCTATCAAAGAAAAAAGTGTTGAGCTCGGTAGGAATCGAACCTACGTTAGAACCTTAGAAGGGTACTGTCCTTCCTCTAGACGACGAGCCCTAAAAACAATACAAAAAAATTTTTAAAAAATCTTTACTTTGTAACTTTGTAATAAAAAGGATTCAAAAATAAGAACTTTTCTTATCTTCTACTTTCTAATTTACCTAAAATTATGAAAAATTTCTATTTTTTTTGTCTATTTCCATTTTTTTTGTAATTCAAAAAAAGCTACACCAAACAAAGTTTGGTGACCAAACAAAGTTTGGTGACCAAACTTTGTTTGGTGTTTGCAACAATTTTTATACTTTTCTTTTGATGTTTTAAAAAACAAAAACTAAAAAAAAAGATTTGTATATATATACGTATACGGAAATATACATTATTCTCTTTAAATAATTTAAATTGTTCAAAAGACAGGTCTATATAAAATCCTTTTTTTTTTATTTTTAAACTTCATTGCTATATTTCTAGCCACAAAGTTTAAAAATAAAAAAAAGTTTGTAAAAATTTAGAATAAACCAAAAGTTAAGCTAATTTCGATTGGTAAAGTTGCCCCAATTCCTAGCCAAACTGCAACAAGTGTTCCTAATAAGAAAAGAGTTGATGCAATTGGACGTCTGAACGGATTTTGGAATTTGTTAATATTTTCAATAAACGGAACTGTGATAAGACCAGCCGGCACCGCCGCCATTAATAGTACGCCAAGTAGTTTATTAGGTACTGTGCGTAATAATTGGAATACTGGGTAGAAATACCATTCTGGTAAAATTTCTAGCGGTGTTGCAAAAGGATTTGCTGGTTCACCCATAGCTGCTGGGTCTAAAACAGAAAGACCAATAACACAAGCAAAAGTTCCTAAAATTACAACAGGGAAAATATATAATAAATCATTAGGCCAAGCAGGTTCACCATAATAGTTGTGTCCCATACCTTTTGCTAATTTTTCTTTTAATACTGGATCTGTTAAATCTGGTTTTTTTGTAACTGACATACGAATAAATTTTTTTTCATTTCTCGTCTTTTCTTCAAAAAAAAGTTTTAAATAAATGAATTCAATTATTTTTTATTTGTTCCTCTCATCTACTGCTTCTTTTTTTATATTCCCAGCCTAAGCCTATGCAATAAAACGAAGCTTCTCATTTCAAAAAACAAAAAAAAAGAAAATAAATGTATATGTTCTAAATAATAAAAAATTTTAAAAAATTTTCGCTTTTTTTCTTTTGGTATTGCTCTTTTTTTATTTTTTATTATTTTATTGTTGTTGCTTGATTTTTTTTCTTTATAATGGATACAATGTTCTATCAACAAAAGTTGTTTTTAACAAAAGAAGAAAGAAAGAAATACAAGGATAAAAAAAAGAGAATACACAAAGTATACTTGAAAAAAATAAAAAAACAACAAATAAATAAAAAAAAAGGAAGACTTGAAAAAAAGAAAAAAACTTTTTTACCCTGGAGAGGAAAAAAAGAGGCAAAGAGAAAATTTCTTTTATAAAAAGAAACATAGTATAAATTTGTTGTAAAATTTTTTACGCTTTCGTTCATTTTCTTATAATCTAGATGTGAAAGATGTGCCTCTCTCTAAATGACTCAATTTCCAGAAAATTCTCAATAAAAAAAAAAGAACCAATAGCTTTTTTTCTTTGGTTTAAAAAGAGAAAGCAAACACGAAGGAAGCCTCAAAAAACTAGAAAATAGGAATGTGATTCATAAAAAAACACCAAAATATACATTTTGATTCTTAATTTGTTTGCTAAAATATTTTTTGATTTTTTGAATACTTTTATTTTTTAAATGCAAAAAAACAAAGTATTCAACCTTTATCAGACTTCTCTTTTCTTTGACAAGAAAATGAAAAAATTGAACAAACAGTTTGACAGATTATTCTAAAAGCATTGGGTATTTTTTAGTATCCTCTAAAAACAAATAGCTACTTTGAAATGATTTGATTTTAGCATAGTCTAAAAAATACTGTTTTATCTTCTTTTTTCAAAAAAAAAGAAGATAAAACAAAAAGTAAAATATTTTTATTTCAAAAAAACTTCTTCATCATGTTTTTTTGATTCCTTTTTTTGTTTGGAATACTTACACTTGTATCGATTCTTTTTTTTGTACCTTTTAACAGTGTAAACAAAGTTTGCAGTTTTTACCTTTTGGTTAAAAGTTTCTGCGTATGCAGAAAACTGCAGCAAACCTTGTTGGCGCTTCTTTATTTTTGTGTTTTATTACTTAGTGCCTGTAATACAGGCACTAAGTAATAAAACACAAAAATAAAGAAGCGCCAACAAAAACAAAAATCACCTGCTTCTAAAAATAAAGAGGCAAAAAAAACTTTTTAGAAATTCATTTCAGCTAATTGAACTTTTTCAAATTGTTTTTTCTTAAGAACAAGTAATACTTGACCTAATAAAACACAAGCAAAGAAAACTAATAAACCTTGAATACGAGCAGGATTTTGAAGAACAATTTCTACGTCTTTTTGTCCAAAACCACCAACATTCGGATTATTTGTTAATGGTTGGTCTTGTTGAACAGATTGTCCAACTGAAACAAGTAATTCAGGACCAGCTGGAATTTTTTCAATGATTGAATCACCATTTGCTGTCTCAATTGTCACTTCCACTCCACCTTTTTTATCGAAAGGTGCAATATTTGTAACTTTTCCTGCTGTTGACGCGTTATAAACTGTGTTATTTGATTTTGAACCATCTGGATAAACTTGCCCACGACCACGGTTTCCACCTAAATACAATGGATATTTTAAGAAAGATACATTTTTATTTTTTGCTGGGTCTGGAGATAAAACAGGAATCACCATTTCACTATATTTTTTTCCAGGTACTGGACCAACCACTAAAATATTTTTTTTATCTGGGCTATATGGTTGGTAAAATAATTTACCAACTTTTTTCTTCATTTCTTCTGGAACACGATCTGCTGGTGCTAATTCAAAACCTTCAGGTAAGATTAATACCATACCTACGTTTAAATCACCTTTTTTCCCGTTTCCTAAAACTTGTTTAACTTGTTGATCGTAAGGAATTTTAACAACAGCTTCAAAAACTGTGTCTGGTAAAACTGCTTGAGGAACTTCTAATTCCACAGGTTTTTGTGCTAAGTGACAGTTTGCACAAACAATTCGACCATTTGCTTCGCGAGGATTTTCGTAGTTTTGTTGAGCAAAAATAGGATAAGCTTCAGCAACTTGTGTTAGGCTTGTGAATCCTAAACCTAAGAATAAAGAAAAAATTGTAAAGAAAGAAAAAAAGGCTTTCTTTTTTTGTGAGAAAGAATTCATAAATTTTCATAAAAAAAAGTTAGAAACTTTTGTATTTCTCCATTTCTACTTCTCTTCCTTTTGATTCTCAGCTTCTCTAAACTTTGTTTCTTTTTGGCCCCGGCTTTTGCTTTTTTTTTGTTTGACTCAACTTTCCTCGAAGTATTCCTTCTACGAAGGTTGAATCAAACAAAAAACAGGTCACAAAAACAATAAGTATATTTCTTTGAATGGAGAATTGCAAAAAAACTGATTGAAAGCTTTGCTTCTGACAAAAATGAAAAACTGCAAAAAATATCAAGGAAGAGAAGTTGCAGCCAAAGGACTAAATAAATCAAACAGAAATGAATTTTTGTACATCTACCTTAAAAAATTTGTTTAAATATTCTTGGTTGATCTGATATTTTTCTTTTTTTTTGAATATAAGGTACCGGATCAACACTTGCATTATGCTTTTTTTTTGTTTGAAAAACAACAAACAAAAAAGATACTTTTTTTCACATTTATTCAAAATAATATCTATAAAAAATGAAAACACAACGAAAAATTGAAAAAAATTTTCTTCTCTTCTTCTTAGATTAGCATAAAAAAAAAGAAAAGTCAAATGATTTCGATTTGTTTGATTTTTTCTTTATTTTAAAAGTTAAATGAAAAAAAGAAAATTTCTTTTGATCATTGATTGTTTTGAATTTGTAATATTTCTTTTTTATACTAATGTAAACCTTTGGTTTATTTTTTTTCATCAGTACATTTTTGGTCTTTTTTTTTGAATGTTCAAGGTTACACCTATTGACAAAGTCAAGACTTTTAACCAAATATATTCTCTTTTTTTGTATTCTCCATATGCTAAGGTCGGGGGGCAAAAAAAGTGACAACGCATAAAAAAAGACTCGAGAAAAAGAAAACTTTTTGCTCTTTTTTTTTTGCATTCAACCTTCGTGATCTATACGACAGACACTTGGGTTGAATACAAAAAAAAAGAAGAAACACAAAAAGCTACAACAAACAAAGTTTTTTATTTGCTCCAACAAAGAACAAATAAAAAATTAACCTTGTCTTTGCTTATGTTTAGGATTCGTACAAATAACCATTACAGTACCTTTTCGACGAATTAAACGACATTTTGTACAAATTTTTTTAACAGAAGAACGAACTTTCATAAAAATTTTAAAAAAATTTTGAATTTGTGCACTTCTTTTGCACGATTTTTGAATACATTTTTTCGTTTTTCTTTTGATTTTTTTACCCTTTTATGAAATAAAAAAACGTAGAAACAAAAAAAGAAAAAAACATATGACGCTTCAAAAAAGAGTGGTTTTGTCGTTTTGTTCTTTTTTTTTTGTGTTTTGTCTTTCTTTCGCTTTTCTTTGAAACATATATGTTTCAAAGAAAAGCGAAAGAAAGACAAAAAAATTCCTCAGTTGAGAAAAAATCAAATTTTATTACACAAAATCAAAAACATTGCTTTCATTTTTTGAATTTACGTTTGTTGAGTTTGATGAATTTAAATAAAAATTTGAAAGTAAATTAAAAAGTTCACGATCACCTAATTCTCTTGGAATAACACCTTCTGGTTGAGTTAGAAGTTGATCAGCAATATTTAAGTAAAAATCACAAACAAATTGAAGCATTGGCTCTGATTCAGCCATTTCAAATAAAGTTTTTCCTTTTACACGTGAAACACGAATATCTTCAATTAAAGGTAAAACTTCAAGAATAGGCATTGGACATGTTTCAACATATTTTTCAATTAAATCTCTTTTCTTTGTTCTATTTCCAATTAATCCTGCTAAACGTAAAGGATGAGTTCGAGCTTTTTCACGAACAGAAGCTGTAATGCGATTTGCAGCAAATAAAGCATCAAAACCATTATCTGTGACAATAATGCAATAATCAGCATAATTTAAAGGCGCAGCAAAACCTCCACAAACAACATCACCTAAAACGTCAAATAAAATGACATCATATTCATAAAAAGCATTGAATTCTTTTAAAAGTTTTACTGTTTCACCAACGACATAGCCTCCACAGCCAGCCCCTGCTGGAGGTCCTCCAGCTTCAACACAATCAACCCCTGAATACCCTTGATAGATAACATCTTCGGGCCAAACATCTTCATAATGATAATCTTTTGCTTGAAGTGTATCAATAATAGTTGGGATTAAAAATCCTGTTAATGTAAATGTACTATCACTTTTTGGATCACATCCAATTTGCAGAACTTTTTTACCACGTTTTGCTAATGCAATTGATATATTACAACTTGTTGTTGATTTTCCAATTCCACCTTTTCCATAGACTGCTAATTTCATAAAAAAAATTTTTTCTTTTCAAACAAATCGCTACAACCGTAAAATATATCCATTTTTCCTTATCTTTAAAAAGAAGGTTGATTTCAAATTTTTTTTCATTTCTTTTTTTTGCATCTAAAAATTTTATATTCTAGGAAAACTTTTTTTAAAAATAAAAAATCTTTCAAAAAAAAAAGAGAGTATTTTTGAACCTTTGCCTCTTTATTTTGTTTTTTTTATTTAATCTAGGTGTCTGTTGTACAGATCGTGAAGGCTGAATAAAAAAACCTTTCTGCGTTTCCAGAAAGCTGCTGCAAACAGAGTTCTTGCCTCTTTTTTTTGTGTTTTCATACTTAGTGCCTGTAATACAGGCACTAAGTATGAAAACACAAAAAAAAGAACTTTCTGCATTTGCAGAAAGCTGCTGCAAACAGAGTTTGCGCTGCAAAAAAAAATAAAGAAAATCAAAAAATTGTTATAATCCTGTATTGCGACCAGTCATTTTTAACCAGTTTTGAGCTTCAATATAATTTGTTGGAGCTAAACGGATAGCTTCTTTCCAATAATCTGCAGCTTTTTCAAACAAAATTTGAGAAATTTCAGATTGACCATTTTCAATGGCTTGTTCACCTCGATAGTGATAAATTACTGCAATATTATTTAAAGCGCTTGGCAAAGAAGGATTTCTTTCTAAAGCTTGATAATAATATTCTAAAGCTCGACCGTGTTCACCATTACTTGTGTGAATTAATCCAATATTGTATAAAATATAGCTACGGTCATAAGCATCAACTTCTAAACGCATAGCTTCATAATAGTTTTGAAGAGCTTCTGCGTATTCGCCTTCTGCTTGGGCTGACATACCGTCTCGGTAATACGTAAAAGCTTGTTTTTCACGTTGAGATGTTGGCAACACTTTTAATAAAATATCAGCAATTACTGTGAATGTTTTATCAATAAAGTTATCGTTTCGTTGAGAACGTGGCATATTTGATTTTTTATCAAAAATTCTTACTAAAGAGAAAACCTTTTTTTTCTAGTTTCCCTGTTTTTCATTTTAGCCCTTTCGAATTTTGGCATGAGAACTTTCTTTTTCTTTTTTTTTGTTTACAAAAGCTTTTTGAAAACAAAAAACAAAATTTGTTGTAGTTTTTTGAGAAAACCCAAAAGACATACAAAAAAAGCACAATAAAAAAAACAATCAAGAAAAATAAACAAAAAGTTTTATATAAAATTGCCAAAAGCCTTTACCAAAAGTATACAAAAGTCTAAACTTCAAAAAAGAAGGAGAAGAAAAAAAAAGTCCTATTTATCTCCTATGAACATAATGGATTTATACCTTTTTTAAAGAAAAAACAAAATTCTGAAAAAGATTTTTTGAATTCTTTTAGAATAAACTTTTACAAAATATTTGAACAAAGTATTTTTTGAATTCTTTAAAAACAAACCTTCACACAAATTCTTTTGAATTTTTGGCCTTTTGGCAGCCCTTCTTTTTTTTTGTGGTGAACCTTTGCTTCGATTATACCGAAGGTTCAGCACAAAAAAAACCAACAAAAAAAATAGCAAAAGGCACAAAATTTAAAATTTTAAACTTAAAGTCCTTCTAAAGAAACTTGTAAAAAATTTGCTAATTCTGAAGCTTGTTTTTCAATTTCTTGAAGCGTTAACGGCTGTCCAATACCTGTAATAGGAATTTCACGATTTCCTTTTAGTTTTAAGAAAATCGTGCGTTGTGAATCTAATCCTTGTTGAATTTCAACACGAATGGATTCAACGTCTTTTAGGGTATAGTATAAATCAATTTTTCTATTTTTGCCGGGATAGCCCCAACGAAAAATTCGAATAAAAGATTCTTTTTTATTGAATTCATTAAAACCACCTCCAACATTCCAAAAAATTAAGCACCACCAATAAATACTTAACAAAAAACCTAAACTCCCGTAAAAACACATTAATAAGCCTTGTGGGAAAAAATTGATATTTCCATTTGACTGAAAGTTTTGTAAAATTGAAGTTAAAAAAGGAAATTCAATTATATTTTGAACATTTGAATCAACAGGTAATGAAGATGTTGATGTACTGATATAACTTGAAATCCCAGTAAATAAAAATCCAAAAGATCCAATAAAAATAATAGTTGCCCACCAATAATTACTAAATCTTCTTTCCCCTACAATAAAATAACGACGAATAAAATTTTCTTGATTCATAAATTTAAAAAGAAAAACTTTTTTTGAAAACTCAAAACTGAGTTTTTTCTATCCAGTTTATCAATAAAACAAATTTTTAAAAGCTAAAAACTTTCTCTTTTCATTTTCAAATCATCTTTGTTTTCCTTGTTACTTTTTTTTTATTCAAAACTCCTTAAGGTTACTCTTTTTTTTCTTTGTTTGAGAAATGTTTTCTTTTTTGTCCTCTTTTCGAAATTGTTGAGAAAGAAACACAAAGTCGAAAAAAGAATGAAAAAGAAAACAAAAAGAACAATATCTTTCAATGAAAAAAAACAAGAAAAAATTATTTGAAACTTCAATTTTGAACGAATTTTGAACATAGTTATATTCCTTGTTCTTTCTTTTTGTACATTGTTTCAACTTTTTGTTTTCTTTTTTTGTGTTCAATCTTACAGGAAATCTTTCCTGTAAGATTGAACACAAAAAAAGAAAACAAAAAGTTGAAACAAGAAACCCTCTTGTATGAAATACATACATTTTGTTTTTTCTCCCTTGCACTCAAAGAAAAAAAACTTTCTGCATTTGCAGAAAGCTGCTGCAAACTTTGTTTGCGCCTCTTTCTCTTTTTTTTGTGTTTTCATACTTAGTGCCTGTATTACAGGCACTAAGTATGAAAACACAAAAAAAAGAACAAAAAAGAGCAAAAAAAAGTTTGAAAATAAAAAACGAGCGTCAAAAGTTTAACGTTTATGGTATTGTGAAGCTTTGCGGGCTTTCTTTAAACCATATTTTCTACGTTCTTTAACACGAGCATCGATCGTTAAATAACCTTTATCTTTAAATGATTTTTTCACAAGACCATTATTTTCTTCAGTTAAAAGTTCTAATTGACAAATTGCTCGTGCAACACCTAATTTAATTGCTTCTGCTTGACCAATTAAGCCACCCCCTTGAACTTTCACAAGCGTGTCAATTTGATTTGACTCTGTTAAAATTTCTAAATTTTGTAAAACATTAAAAGGAGCTTTCAATGCTAATAAAGAACATGCATTATTATTTAAATAAATATTTGCAGGTTTATTATTAATCATAAATTCTCCAGTACCACGAATAAGTTGAACTTGTGCAACTGCTTCTTTGCGTCTACCAACTGCAGTAGCTAAGATTTCTTTTTTTTCAGCTTGCATAAATAAAAATGAGAAAAGGATCATATTCTCTTTATTTTGTTTTTCTAGAATTGTTTGAAATTTTTCTATTTCCTGCTTCTTGTTTGTTTTACTTTTTTTTCTTTTTAGATACGTTCTAATCTTACTATACGTCTAATAAAGAATAATTGAAAACACTGGTCATTTTTTGAGTTTTGTTTTTTTGATTGCATTTTTTACTTTTTTGCAGCGCAAACTTTGTTTGCAGCAGCTTTCTGCAAACGCAGAAAGTTCTTTTTTTTGTGTTTTCATACCTAGTGCCTGTATTACAGGCACTAGGTATGAAAACACAAAAAAAAGAAGCACAAAAAGATACACTCAGAAAAACAAAAAAACTCTATAATTTCAAAAAAATTGTTGAATTCTATAAAAATCGAATAGAAAAAGAGAGTATTCTTTAGCAAAATCCTTTTTTCTTTTTCAAAAAGAGAAAAGGGTAATAAAAAAATGGATTCTTTCTAAAGAAATTTTTTGTAATACTTTCATCTGGTTTTTAAGTTTTTCTTTGTTCAAGCAGATCAATTTGCATTGATAATTGAAAAATTCATTTAAAAAATTTTTTATTTGGTGTGTAAATATTTTTTTTTGAGACGAAGATTTACACACCAAATAAAAAATGAAAACAAACTTAAAATTTATAGAATTTTCTTTATTCTCTATAAATTAGAGAAAATTTCAGTATATTTCATTTTGAGAAAGTTCAGAAATTTCGAAAATGTTGAAAAAATATTTTCAATATTATTGAGATAATTTTTTAACTTGTTCTAATGCATTGAAACGGTCTGTAATTAATGGAGCATCTTGACGATCTTCTGTAAAATATTCATTAGGTCTAGGACTTCCAAATACGTCATATGCTAAACCTGTACTAACAAAAAGCCAACCTGCAATAAATAATGCTGGAATTGTAATGCTGTGAATAACCCAATAACGAATACTTGTTAAAATATCTGAAAACGGACGTTCTACTGGTTTCCCTGCCATAAATAATAAAAAAGCTACTTTAGTAGCAAAAATTTTAACAATTTGTATGCTTACCATTATTTTAATATAAATATTTTAAAATTTCAAAATTTTGAAAAATAGAAAAAGGATTTTCTCGTTTTGCCTTTATTTTGCATTCTCTTTTTTTTTGAAAAAAAAAAGAGAATGCAAAATAAAGACACTGCAAGAGCAAAAAAAAAGCGATAGAAAAAACCAAAACTTATGAAAAAAAAAGTGAAGCGTTGGGTTCTTTTTTTTTTAAGATACAAGAACAGATGAAATACTTTTGACCTTGTATCTTTTAAAAAAGTAAAAAACAAATTCAAAAAAAAGTAAAAAAAGTATTTTTTGGTGTCAAGAATACTTCTTTAATCAAAAACATGAATTTTTGTTTGTGAATGCAATGGTAAACAAAAAAATTTTTTTCCTCTTTTTTCCCCAAAAAACCATTGATTCGAATGAAGAAAATGGAAATATTTATTTCGAATCCAAAGTTTACTTTTCTTTGGATGCTTTCTTTCAGCCCAATTCCATAAATATTTTAATAAGATTGAATCACAATAATAAAAAATTTCTTTTGTATAAATACTTTTATACTTTTGACACCAATTATAAATTTTTTTGTGAAGTTTTTGCATAAAGGAACATGGATTTTGTCCTTTTGCTTTTTTTAGAATTGCTTTGCAAAATTCTAAATGAAGCTTTATGCTTTTATACGTTGGTTTTTTTGAAAGAAAGAAAAAATTTTGAAGGCCTTTTTTATATTGAACACCAAAAGAAAAAGAAAAAGGTTCAAAATTTGCAATGGAAAGAATTCTTTTTTGTGAAAGAAATTCTAAAAATTTTTTTTGTTCTTTTTTCAAGAAATTTATACTATTCATTCCGAAAAAGCTTGAAAAAAAGGGACAAATTTGAAAAATACTCAAAGAGCCTGCTTTTGTGGGTAAAACTTTAAAATTTTTTGAAAATATCCAAGAAAGTTTTTGATAGGAAAGATATTTTATTCTTTTTTGTTTTTGAAACAAAGGGCACAGTTCAAAAGGAAAATAAAACCAAGAAAAGTTCTTATTTTGAAATGAAAGATTGTTTTTTATATGAATTTTTGAAAAAAAATGTTTTTTTAAGTTTAGAGACTTTTCAAAAAGAGTTCCTACCCATTTTATGCAATTTTTATTTTTGAGAAAGAACAGAATCTTATTCTTAAAAAAAAGGAACCTCGATAAAAAATGTTTAAAAATGAAAAAGATTGGATTTAAAGAAAAATTCTTTAAAAATTTCTTCGAAAAATAAAAAATGTTTTGTTTGTAAACACGAATAACCATCATCTGTTTTTGTTTCTCTGGCACTTCAGTGACCTTTTGCTTAAGCTTTCTCCACAATTGTTTTTTTGAAGATAATTTGAGCTTTTGCTGAACTACGTGTCCAGAAAACACATTTTGTTCTTCGAACAAAAAGGAGAAACAAGGTTTCTTACGCATAAAAAAGAAAGTCAAAAGATGAAAAATACTTTTTTCAAAATGAAAAAGGTTCATAAGAGAACATAAACAAAGAAATTTTTGTGTGAACCCTTCCTTTTTTGTTTGTTTTTTTTGTAAAAAGTATTGGCTTTTTTTTCCAAAACTATATTTTTGCAAAGAAATGGACTGAATTTTATCGATTCCAAAAAAAGGAGAAAAATCTTTTTTCAACACGAAAAAAAAATTTTCATGAAAAAGAGAAAAAGAACAAAAATTTTTTAAAAAAATCTTTTTCTTTTTTTGGATTGTTCCATGAAAAGCAAAAAGATTCAATTTTAAATATTGATGAAAAATCATAAAAAAAGTATTCAAATTATCAAACGAATCATTTTGTGTTTTTAAAAAATTGAGGTTTAAAAAAGAATCAACAAAGATTTGAAGAATTTTTTTTGATATATTTAAAGAATTCAAAAATAGATTTTTGACATAGAATTTTGTTAAATTTCCTTTGTTTTTTAAAAAATACAATTTCTCAAGAGGAATCTTTCTTTCAAACTTTAATTTTTCTTTTCTTTTTTCATTTTTATCAAGAAAAGAAGAAACCGTAGGCAAAGGTTGAAAAAAGGAAGAGTTGTCTACAAAAGTATTGAAAGTTGAAAAAAACAAAATAAAAATTTTTTTGCACACTCTTTTTTTTTCAAGAAGAAAAAAATATTTTTTTTGTTTATATTTTCTTTTTTTGTTGAAAATGAATATATTTTGAACTGAAGTCTTGCTTGTTTTTTTACAGCTCAACAGTAAAAAATTGACTTTAAAGAAGGTTTGATACAAAAAGAGTTTTATTCTTTTTTCTCTCAACACAAAAAAAAGAGGTTGCAACCTTTTTTTGCATACAAAAGAGTTTTTTTGATCATTTTGACCTTTTTTTTCTTGAATAGAAAAAAAAGGTCCTGTTTGAGACTTTTTTTTGAAAGAAATCAAAGAAAAATTTTTGAAAACAGAAAAAGAAGAAAATTGAAGCTCTAAATAAAAATGTAAAAAAAGAAATTTTTGTTTTTTTATTTCTGTTCTACTTGTTTGTTGGTTCCAGAACAAAAAAGAAGAAGACAAATTTTTATTTGGACTTTTGACGACATCTCTTTTTTCTTTGTTTTTTTGAGAAACGCTTTTATTTACATTTAAGAAAAAAAAATAGAAAAATTTTGCAATCTTTCTTTTTTTTTCTAAAAAAGTTTTTTGAATTTTACAAGTGTGAAGTTTTTTAAACTTTCTATTATTTTGATCAAAAAAATGAGAAAAAGATTCAAAAAATAAACAATTTGATAAAAATTTTATTTTTTCGAATGAACCTTTTAAATGTTTCAAACAATAAAGAGAAAAAAGTTCAATAAACTGGTTTATTTGGAAGTGAAGAATTTTTTGGAGAAGAAAACTATTTTTTTTTAAAGATACTTTTCTCTCCTTTGAGTTTTCACTCTTTGTGGCCGTAACACAGACACTTGGTTGAAAAACACAAAAACAAAAATCAAAACAAAAAAAACAAGACCAAAAAGGAAAATGGGGTTGACTCTTCAAAAAATTTTTGTCTTTTCTGTTTTTATAATTGCTTTTGAAATGTGGACAAGAAATTTTTTTTTTGCCAACATTTTCTATATTTTTTTTTGAAAAAGTTTTTTGGTGGAGCGAAAAAGTATTACAAACTGAGGTTCTAGAACCTTTTTTTAAATAAAAAAACTTATATGAATCTTTCATTTAGAATGGAAACAGCTCAAAAAATGCTTCAACAGGGTAAGACTAGATAAATAAAATTTTTATACATTGTTTTAATCTTTCTTTTTTTGAATATATTTTAATATTTCTACAAAAAACTTCATTTCTTTTTGCTTTATCGCTACTTTATAAACAATGAGAATTTTCTTTTTTCAGTTTCTTTTTATATATTCTTTTTTTTTGAATATTCTTTCTCCTCTTTTTTTGTGTGTTTTTTCTTCAATTCATCAAAAAAAGTAGAAAACACGCAAACTTTCCTTTTCCTTTGTATAAAAAAATATACTTTTTTATTTTTTTACTAAAAAATATTATGAATTTCAATTCAATAAATTCATAATGTTCCATTGAGAATATCACAAGTTCAACACAACGAAAGAAAAATTTTAAAAATTTTATGAGTGAAGAGTGTTGAACAGAAAAAAATTCGAATTTTTCCTTTTTTTATGTTAAAAAAAACAGGTATCAGGCTGCTTTTTTTTGAGCAGCTGATGAAAAACACAGCTGAAAAAAATTGAATACCAAAAAATTGTAAATATATATCTTATCCTTTTTTCAGGTCGCACGCCCATTTTTCAAAACTTGTTTCTACAGGGTTACGATCTACTGCAATTTTGACTTTTTTAGCTTCGCGTTCTGGTGAACTAATTGTCATAAAAAAGAGTATTATTAATATTCTTATTTAAAATTGAGCTATTTTTTTTTTGAATGAAAGAATGAATTCTTTTTAGCTACGCTTTTTTTTTCTCAAACATTCTAGAAAAAAAATATGTCATTTTAACAAAATTTTTGCTCTTCAGAAAAAAGATAAAACCCTAAATGATTTTTCTTCTTTTTTGGTTTTTTATTTTCTTTAAAATAAAAAAAATAGTTTTTAAATGATAAAACTTAAAAAAATAAAAAATATTTTTATTTTATTATAGAATAAAAAAATTATTTTTCAAGAAAACACTTTTTTTCTTTCGTTTTTGTTTTTAACTTTAGTGAACCAAAACAAAAACGAAAGAAAAAAAGAAAACTTTTATAGTTTCCTTATGATTTTTAAAAATTTAAAAATAAAAAAAGAAGCAAAAAGTTATAAAAGAAAAAGAGAAAAAGAACATTACCAAACTGAACATAAAATTTCTCCGCCAACCCCTAATGATCGTGCTTCACGATCTGTTAGAATTCCAATAGATGTTGAAAGAATTAAAATTCCAGCTCCACCTAAAACACGTGGAATATCTTGACTATTGGTATAAATGCGAAGACCCGGTTTACTAATTCTTTTTAAATTTGTAATGCAAGATTCTTTTGTTTTTCCATTTAATGTTTTTTTTGAACGGTATTTAAATTTTAATACTAACATTTGAGAATCTTCTTCTAAAAAAAAGCTTTGAATGAAGCCTTCTTTTTCTAAAATTTGAGAAATTTTTTGGTTCATTTTTGTATAAGGAATCAATACTGTTGATTTTTTTACCATACATGCATTTCGAATACGAGTTAACATATCACTAATAGTATCATTAACCATAAAGTTTTTTTGAATAGATGCTTAAATTCATTTATAATTCAATCTTTAAGAATTTTTTAAAATTCTTTAAAAAAAAGTTAACGTTACTTTTGTGAAAAAAATTTATAGCTTTAAAAAGCTATAAAAAGAGTTGAAGAACGTTCTTTACTTATTCTTTCAATAAGTTTTTTTTTACTTTTCTTTTTTTTTAGATTCAAGAAAAAGAATCAGCACAAAAAAAGAGGTAGTTGTTTTTTGTTGAGCTCAAAAAAAGAAAAGTTTTTTATTTTTTACAAAAAAATGGAAGCAAATGGTTTGCTTTGTTTTTCAAAGTTAAGAACAAAAGTATTGATTTTATTCTGTTTTTGAAAACACTCAAAAAATTGGTATGTTTTTGAACACACTCATTTTTTGAGTGTGTTTTCTTCTTTTTTTGTTGTCTTCAACCCAAGTGTAAGTACTACTTACACTTGGGTTGAAGACAACAAAAAAAGAGAAAACACAAATATATTTGGAACAAAAAAAGATTAAAAAAGTCTAAAAAAAGTTTAAGTTATGATTGAAATGGTAAACCAAATTCTTTTAAAAGAGCTAGACCTTCTTCTTGATTTTTTGCAGTTGTAACAATACAAATATCCATCCCTCGAATTTGATCGATTTTATCATATTCAATTTCTGGAAACATTAATTGTTCTTCTAATCCAAGACTATAGTTTCCATTTTTATCAAAGCTTTTTGGACTAATACCTTGGAAATCTCTTACACGTGGTAAAGCTAAATGAATTAAACGATCTAAAAAGCCATACATACGATCTCCACGTAGTGTTACAGAAACACCCACCGGCATTTTATCACGAATTTTAAACCCAGCAATCGATTTTTTCGAACGAGTAATCACCCCTTTCTGACCAGCAATAATGCTTAATTCCTTTAAAAAAGTTTCTAGAATTTTTGCATTTTGAGAGGCATCACCAATTCCTCGATTAATAACAATTTTTTTTAAAGCTGGAACTTCATGAATATTTTTATATTGAAATTCTTTATAAAATTTTGGGAGAATTTTTTCAGTATAAAGTGTTTTTAATCGTTGTGTCATAAAATTGAATAAATTTTCACATCTGAATAAATTAGACTTATCAAACCTTTAAAAACAAATCATTAAAAGTTTTTCTCTTTGCTTGTTTGACTTTTGTCTTCTTTTTTTAGTGAAATACATATTTAAAGATTTCCATTTTTTTGTCTTTGACTGTACAATTTTTTGTTTCCTAGTTAAACACTGAACACGCTTTTCTTCTTTGTTTTGAATACAACAAAAACGTAAAGTTTAAAAAAATGGATAAAAGTATTGACTCTGTGAAGTGAACTTTGTTGATTTGAAAAAAAGTCAAAACAAAATTTCCGAAAAATGAATAAAAATTTTTTGCAACGAGAAAATTCATTTCTGTTTTTAAAGAACTTGAAAGGGTTCAAGATGAAAAAAGGTATGACAAAAAAAGATCTGTAAAAAACTTGTTCTTTTTTGTTCTCGTTTTTTCATTCAAACCTCTTGTTTATAAAATATACAATTTGCAGGGGTTCAAAACAGAAGAAGTTTTAAACAACTTCTGGTGCTAAAGAAACAATTTTTGAAAAATTACGATCACGAAGTTCACGAGCAATGGGACCAAAAACACGTGTTCCTCTAGGATTTCCTTCTTTATTAATAACAACAGCAGCATTATCATCAAAACAAAGCATCATTCCATTTTCACGTCGAACTCCTTTGCTTGTACGAACAATAACTGCACGAACAACATCAGATTTTTTTAATGGCATATTTGGTAAAGCATCTTTAACAACTGCAATAATAACATCTCCAATTGTTGCCGTTTGACGACCGCCGCCTAAGACGCGAATACACATTAATTTACGAGCTCCGCTATTATCAGCTACATTTAAATAAGATTGTGGTTGAATCATAAAATTTTGATTATTTTATTTTTTATTTTCATCAAAAAAGCTTTTTGAACATGCAAAAGCCAATCATTCAAAAAGCTTTTTATTTAGGAGATTCGGCTTTCACAAATTTTGTTTTGATAGGCATTTTATAAGCAGCAGTTTTTAATGCTTGTTTTGCTAAAGTTTCTGAAACACCTTGAATTTCATAAAGGATTTTTCCAGGATGTACAACAGCAACCCAATATTCAGGAAAACCTTTTCCAGAACCCATACGTGTACCAGCAGGACGCATTGTGATTGGTTTATCTGGAAAAATTCGAATCCATAATTTTCCAGTTCGTCGTACATAACGTGTTAAAACACGTCGTCCTGATTCAATTTGACGTGAAGTGATCCAGCAAGGTTCCAGTGCTTGAAGGCCGAATTCTCCAAAAGCAATTTTATTTCCACGACATGCTTTTCCTTTTAAATTTCCTCTATGTGGACGACGAAATTTTGTTCTTTTTGGACTTAACATTTAAAAAAATTTTTGAGTTCTTTCACAAAAATCTCTTCTTTCTTTTTTATGAAAATCAAAAACCTTTGCTTTGTTTTTTCTTACACAAAAGAAAGCTTTTTTCTAAAATTTAGCTATAATTGGCTCTTTTTTTTTGTTTAAAAAAAAGTTTTTTTTGCCTACAATTTGGTGACAGGCAACAAACTTTTTGTTATTAACAGAAAGTTACAACAAACTTTGTTTGTTGTTTGCATAACAAAAGAGCTTTTACATTTTTCTTTAAATGAACAATGCTACCTAAAATGAGTATCACAGTGAATAATTTACACTTCGTTGATTAAAAAAAAAATGAAAGTCTACTACTAAAAGACAAAAAAAAACAAACTCGCTCAAAGGAACAATTCTTATTGTGTCAAAAAAAATTGAATCTTGCTCAAAACATAAAAGAATTAAAAAAAAAGAGTATGCGTTTTGAGTTTATAAAGAATAGATCTTGAAGAATGTTAAAAAAGAAAACTTTTGTTATTTTGTGAGAAATGAATAAAAGAAAATTGTTGCTGAATTGACAATTTTTTGGTCATTTTTTACTTTTTTGCATTTCAAAAATGAACTACTTGTAAAAAAGAACCCAATGACACCAACAAAAACTTTTTTTTTAAAAAGAACTGTTCTCTTTAGAATGAAACAAAGCTTAAAAAAAATCTTTCTAAAATAAAGACTAAAGGAGAACTAAATAAAAAAAGAAATTTCTTTATATTTCGTGTATGTTTAAAAACATTGTTTTGTTCAATACATTTATCTTTTTTTTTATTTTTAGAAAAAAATCTCTTCAAAAAAAAAATGAAAACTTCAAACAACTTCTTTTTATAAAAGGCGGCACCCAGATTCGAACTGGGGGATAAAGGATTTGCAATCCTCTGCCTTACCACTTGGCTATGCCGCCCTTATAAATTTTTTCTACAACTTGGGTCTGCTTTTACAGCAGCAGCAATCCTTGATTGCAGAAATTTTCCAAAAGGAATGAAAAAAGAATTTTTTAAGGAAAATACAAAACTAAAAAATTCTAAAAAACTGAACGATCAATTCAAAATCTCAATAGAAAAATAAGGAAATATGTTTTTTGAGAAAAAGTTTTTTCATTTATTTTACCAAAAAAAAACAAAAGAATCTATATTTCAAAATAAAAAAGAATTTTGTTTTTGATTTTCTTTAATTTATTCTTAACTTTTTTTATTTGTTTTTAAGTGTTTTTTCTTTAAAGAAAATAAAGAAATACCAAAAACTCTTTAGCTTTTTTTTAGTTTTTTATGTTCTTTTTCAATAGAGGAAACCTATAAAAAAAAGGAACAAAAAAAAACTTTTTGACCCCGGAGGGTACAAACAAAAAGCTGTTTCCTTTTTTTTTTGATTCTTCTTTTTTTGCATTTGCAGAAAGCTGCTGCAAACAGAGTTTGCGCTGCAAAAAAAGAAGAATCAAAAAAAAAGAGGCAAAAAGAAAGGAGGAAGCTTTTGATATTTCTTTATTTAAAAGTGAAAAGTTCTAAAAATCATTTGTTTTTTAAAAACGAAGAGTTTGAATCGATTTTTCTACTCGTTTTTTTAAGACTTTTAGATTATGTTTTTCTAATAAATATTTTTTAGGTTGAATTTGCCATTCTTGAAGAGCTCGACGTTTTTTCTTACGAATTTTTCGTGTTGAAGTTTCTTGTGGAGAAACTTCAGGCGTTTTGCCGCTCGTAAAAGAAAGTGTTGAATTTAATTGAGGTGCTTTCACTAATTCTAAACGTAAATAATCACCTGGCCAAACAAAACCACCAGAGCGAGGACGATAGCGCCAAACTGGTCGGAAGACTTGTCTTTGAACTCTTCTTCTTAATTGTCGAACACGTAAATTTTCATTTGATTGTTTTGAATCTGTCATTTTTCTTCTTTGTTTTGCTTTAAGGTTTCGTTTTTCTTGTTTTAAAGAAGTGTCAAAAAGTTTTGAACTTGGTCGAAGAGCTTCATTTTCATCAAGCATGCTTCTAAATTTACGACGTCGTAATAAAAAGTTATTTGTATCTAAAAGAAAACGTTTTCTGTGATATTTTCTTCTAGGTTTTGTACGTTTTCTTAAAGTAAAATCTGTAATTTTTGTAATTGTTGAAGTATTGAAAGAAGATTCATTTGAATTTTGTTTTAGAAAAGTTGAACGTAATCGACGTCGAATATAGCGATCACGAGGTAATCGAGAGCGTTTATAAAAAACATAAATGTAATGAACTGGTAAAACTTGTTGTGATAAAGACCCTGAAGGGAACCAAACAGGTGGTCTTGGGTGTTTTTTAATACGTTTTTGTTTTTTTAGAATTCGTCTATATTCAAAATTTTTATCAATTTCAGTTTTTGATAAAAAGAACTCATTTGAGAAACCAATATTGTTTATTTTATTAAATTCATTTAAATTTAAGCATTTTTCAGAAGTAGTACAAGTGCTTGGATCAAACATTTTTGTTTTTAATGTATTCTCTAAAAATTTAAATTGAAGATTTTTCGAAAGATTTTTTGAAGCAGTCTTCGATCCTGGGGCACTCGATTTTTCATTTGAAGAACCAAGGAACGAAAAGAAATTTTTCACGAGAATAGGTTTTGTTGTTTGTTTTGAATGTTTGAATGAAAAGTTTCGCCAGCCAAGTGGGGAGAAACCATCCATACCTAAAGCAAAAAATTGATCTGGATCATAAGTTGTAAATGGAATTTGCCAATATAATGTTGTCGCTGCATTCATACCTTGTAAAGGAGCTTTTGAAAATTCTTGAACAATGTTTGAATTTGTTTTTTCATTTTGACGAGCATTAAAGAAAGTCGCCATTCCTTTTGAAGAAGAAAAACAATCTTTTCTTGATAATAAGCGATTTGTTAGAACAAATTTTCGTAAACTTTCATCCCAACCTGCATAAAATGGAATAGGGTTTGTTCCAACAAAAAATTTCTCATTCATTTGTGCATTTGTGGATTGATTTTGTGTAGCAAAACCAAAGGAACTATTTTCAGTAAATTTTTCTAATAAATCAGACGTTCTTTGTAAATTTTGAGAAGCTTGTTGATTTCCATCAATGACAGAAAGATTTTTATTTTTCATTTGTTTTGACTGTTCGGTAGTTGATAGGTTGAGTGTTTTCGAGTTTTCAAGAGATTCATCTTGAAGTTTTCCATTGCTAGAGTTCTTCATAGCTGAATTGTTAAAACGTAAAATTTCTTTTTGAATTAATTTTTCGCGAATACGTAAAGCTTCAGGAATAGCAAATGGTTTATAATCTTTATCTCCAATTTGTAAAAAATTATATGAATTTTGGGAATCTTTATTTTTTTCTTCATTGGCATTTTGTGAAGAAAAGACTGAAATGTTTGAACTCTTCATTTCATCACGTTCTAAAATTTCTTTTTCAGAAAGTTCAAATAATTGTTTACGAATTTGCATATTTTTTTGCATTTGCCAAGTTTTTTCAGTTGTTTTTTGGAAATTTGGAAAAAACGTTTGCCACCACCATGTTTGAATTTCTTTTTTTGAAAGAATTCTTTGAAGTTTTTTATTGAAAACGCGAATTTTTGAAATCGTTGAACGGCGTCTTTTTCTTAATTTTCGACGTTTTTGGGCAAAATTTTGTTTTTTCTTTTTCCAAACTCTATGTTTCATTTGACGTGTTCTTCGTTGTTTTTGATCTCTTTTAACGAATTTTTCATTTTGGTCTACCTGTGGTCGAAGTTCTGCACTTCGTTGTGTAATCAATTGAATCAATTCAGCTTTTTTCTTTTCACGTTCCATTTGAATTTGCGCAGACGTTGAATTTTCCTGATTTGCTCCATATTTTTTTAATGATTTAAACTGGCGTTTAAATTTTTCACGCAATGTTCGTTTTTTAATAGGGCCACGACCTTTAAAAGAACTGTATCTACGAAGACGAGAACGTCTTCGTTGGAATTTTTTTGTAAACAAATTCTGGCGTCCTTCTTCGAAAGCAGTTCGTGGAAAAGCAATCAGTTTTTGAAAGAATGATTTGTGTTCACCACTATAGTTTTCTGCAGCATCTTTTGTTCCATTTGATTTAAATGAGTAATATTTTTTCCAAGATTCAGAGCGAGTATCTTCTTGTTTGTTGAAAGCTTCATGTTGTTTTTTCTGCAAAGAACGAAAACTCTCAAATCGATCTTGATTTTTTTCGATATTTTGGTCACTTTTTTGGCGGCTTGGTGTTTCTGTTCGAGAAAGTTTGTTTGTTTTTGAAAAATCACGATTCTCAAAAACAATTTTTTCAGTTGCTGTATTTTGATTTCTTAGTCGTTTTAATGTTTTTCGAATTTTTCTTCGTTTTGAAAGTGCATTTTCACGCTTTTTCCAAAAATCTAAATTTTTATTTGAAATTTCACTTGTCCCATATTTTGCAAATGAAAAAAGTTGTGAAAGGGAAGGAACTTTTGCCAATAATTTAGGAGACTGCTGTGAAGTTGGTTGAGCTGTTTCTTCTTTTTTTGTTGATGAAAGAATATTTTTAAATCGTACAGTCTTCCAAAAGAATTTTTTGAAAGAGCTGATCGGTTGTGAATCAAAAACAAAAGATTTTTTTTGCAGCTGCTTTTTGTCTTCACCAAAAAGTTTTTTTGAGTTTTTTGCTACTTTTTGTTTGAAAAGATTTTCAGCTTCAACTATTTCAACAGCTCGTTTTTTGAAAGAATTGTTTAATGTTGTTCTGAAGAGCAATGATTGTGCTTTTTGAGGATTTACCACGTTTGAAATTTTCAATTCTTCTTCACTCTTTTGACTCTGATTGTTTTGTTTGTTCAATGAGAAATAAATATTTGGACGATTATTTCGAATATTTGTTTTTTGAAGGAAATTCTTTTTTGCAAAAAACTTTTCAAGTGTTTGAAAAGATGAACTTGAGAGAGAATTTCTTTCCCACAGAATACTTTCCTTCATTGCTTTTTGAATTGATGAAGTATACCCAGAGAAATTATAAAATTCGAAAACGTTTTCATTTCTTCTTTTTTCATTTGTTTTAAAAGAAGTTTCTTGAATATTTTCATTCATTTTAGAGGCCTGAGCTCTTAAAAGAAATGACTCTTTCATTCTTTCTAAACGATTTTTTAAATATTTTTCATGTTTTTGTTTTTTACTTTCATATTTTTCCTTTTTTAAAGCAACATAGTTTTTTAAAGCTTCTTGATCATAGAGTTTATTTTGACATTTTTTGAGAAGCGTTAACCACATTTCTTCATTTCGTTTATTTGTTTCAAACTTATTTGTTTCGAAGTTTGGAGTCAATAAGTAATTTTTTTCCTGATTTAAAAAATCAGTTTCATTTGTCACCGGATTTGTTCCTCGAATTTTTTGACCTCGAAATAAAAATTTTGTAAGTTCCCAATAGTTTTTGTCTTTTAATAATGATTGAATATAGTCTTGACGAACAGGCGCAGCTTCTGCTAAATATTCACGTAAAATTCTTGCTGATTGATTCGTTAAATCTTCAGGGAAACGAGAAGAATTTTGGAAGTCGACTGCGCCCCCAAAAGAATTTTTATTTTTTTTGTTGTTTTTTTTATTTGAAGAATCAAAAAAGAACAAATCATCCGCCAATAATTCTTCATGAATTATTGACTCATGAAAAATAGAAAGATTTTGACTATTTTTGTACTCATTATACAACGGTTGATCAAATTTTAATACAGTATTTTCATTGAAACTTGGAGTAATATTAAATAAGTGACGAATTTTTTTGAAAGTTCCAACAAATTGTTGATTGTATGCACGACTTGAAAGACTTTTTGTTCCACCAATTTGGTTTTTCATCGTGCTATAATGTTGCATATATGTATACCAACGTAATGTTTCATAATATTCTGATAAAAGTTGACGTTTTAAATGTAATAATTTTTCATCAGCTTTTGTTAGAAAATATGAGTTTGGTTGTCGACGAATAAAAGAATCAACATCGAGTTTTAAAAGGAAACGATTTAAAGGGGAATAATACCAATGTTGTAAAACATCTTTATAGATTTGGTAACGATAGCGACTTGCACGTTTTTCAACTAAAGAATAAAAATGAGTTGGTTTTGTAACAACTGATTGATTTAAAGAGCTTTGATCTCTTAAAATTTTAACTGGTTTTTGTGGATCAGAATTATTGATTGTTGTTGCTAAAATTTGTGAAGTTTTTGGAACATTTAATTTTCGTGGAATACGAGAACTTTTGCGTCGAGCACGACGCATAGTTGCAACACGCAATGTTCGTTCCCAACGTAAAGTTGGTTTATAGTGGTAGAAAAATCTTTTCATCATTACTCGAAAATAAGGTGCATTATTCTCAACACCAAAATTTCGAAAAAGTTTTACTCCATAAAATTTAAATTTTCTTTTTAAAGCTTCTTCTTTTTGAAAATAAAATTTTAAAGGGTGAAGTAACGTCATTGATCTATATTGGCTTTCATATTGAAGAGCACGAAAATTTGATTTTGGTTCAACTTTTTTCTTTTCTAGACTGAAAGGTGACGAAGAATTTTTTTCTTTTGAAACAGCATTTGAAGAACTTTCTGATGTTAATGGAAAAACAATAGAATTTTTTTCAAGTTCCACACGATTGGTATTGTTTTTCTCATTTAAAGAATCTATAAAATTTTCACTTTTTTCAAGAGGAGCACGTAAAAACGATTTATATCTTTCTAAAAAACGATCTTTTTTAGAAAGGTGGAAATCATTATCAAAACTCTCTTTTTGGCTTGGGAAAAAACTTTTCTTTTTTGCACCAAAGACACTTGAATTTTCATTTTGAAAAGGTGTAAAACCAAAAACTTTTTGATTTTTTTCTCCTTCAGAAACAGGCATAAACATTTTCTTATAAAAACGTTGAAATAATAAATTCTGTTCTGATTTTTTAAACATTGAAGATGATGGACTTTGTGATGAATTTGCAGATGTGGAATTGAAAGTTGTATTTTCAAGAGCTGAAAAAGATTTCCAAGCTTTTGAAGAGATTTGTTGTGTCAATTTTTGAGAATTTTCTAATGCAATTTCTAAATTTTGTGGATTTTCTATTTGATTTTGAATTTTTGCAATTTTAATACGATTATTTACTTTTCGTACAAATTTGCGTAAGGTTGAATTTTCTTTTAATAGTCTTTCTTTTTTATTCCCAATTGGATTCCAATAAATTGAATTTGTATTTTTTAAAGTTTGAACAGAAAATTCATTTGAATTAGGAGTTGATTCTTTTTTTTGACCACCAAAAAAAGGCATTTGGAATTCATTTTGGGATTGAGTTTGGCTTGTTTTTAAAATATTTTTTTTTGTTGAAAATTCATGAAATTCTGGATGATATGCTTGTTCAAATAAAATTCTAAAAAATTCAACTCTTGGGCCCATGAAAGATTCTAATCTTGGACGAGATAATTGTTTTTTAAATGATCGCATCCACGGGCCAGGGAAAAATCGGAAACGAACTCTATGATTTCGAATTTTTCTTCGTAGCCAGAAACGATCAAATCCATAATTTAAATCCTCTAAAGTTAATAAATCATAAACACCTTGATCGTACAAGGAAGCATCAAATGTTCTATATCTTCGTACTCGACGTTTCCAACGCTCTCGTCTTCCATGGCGACCACGATTTCTTCGTGTATTTCGATCTGATGCTTTTGTATTTATAAATGCAGTTTCCAATAAAGCTTTTTGATCAAATAATCGATCTTCATGAACAAAACCTAAAGGATTTGTTAATGTATAGTCTAAACCAAAATATGCAATATTTGAAATTGCACAAATCATCGTTAAATACAAAAAAGTTAAGTTTACAAATTTTGAGTAAACACTTGTTGTTATTTTAAACGAAGAGATAAACCACATGTAGATTTGAAAAGCAGGGTTTTCCCAAAACCAACATGTAAATTGAAGAAGGCTTAAACTTCCAATCAAAATTCCAAGTAAATAGCTAGCATGAACAAACCCAAATTCATAGAAATTTTCTGTTGGAAAACTTTCTAAAATTGTAGCATCAGAACCAAAAGAAAGATTGCTAATAAATGGATAAAGTGTTGTTTGTTCAGTAAAAGAAAGAAGAAATGTTAAGAAAAAAATTTTATATTTTGATAAGTCTTCTAAAACCATTCTTCTTTCACTATAGCTATCCCACATATATTTTACAATTAAAACAAAACCTAAAAAACAGCGGAACAAATCGAACGACAACCATGGAATAATCACAAAGCGCAAGCCAAAAACAATACTTCCAATCCAAACAATATTTCCTGCAATAGCTCCTAGGCCTGAAATAAATCCAGCTTCTAATCCTTGCATTACAAATCGACGAAGTGTAATAACATGTGCAATAGACGTCGGTAAACATAAGAATACACTATTTAATAACCCAATCATGAATTTTTCACTACAATAAATGAAAAAATTATGATTCCCATACGAAATAGGACTTTCTAAAACAGTTTGTGTGTTCTGGAAAGAACCATCAAAAACTGAAATTTCTGAAATCAATGCAGAAGCAATATCTGGAATTCTTGTAGGAATTGACCAAAAAGAATGAAACCATTGAAAACTTAAAAAGCTTCCAATGAAATCTTTTCCTGATAAAATAATAAAGGTAAGTATAGACCCAAAATCATAATAAGTTGTCATTTTGAAATTTGGGTCTGTTTCAATTAATTTATGAACAACTTCAATATAATCTTTTATTGAAGTAACTAAAGACATTGTTGCAAACATATTATAAAGTTTCTATTTTTCTGTACTTCATTTTACAGAAATTTCCTGTATTTATCTTTTTGTTGTTTTCCAACAAAAAGTGTAGGCAAAAAAGAATTTTTCTTGCGAGTTTGATTTTACCAAGAATAAACCTACTTGTAAATAAAAAGAGATTCAAAACAAATATTGGAATATTTGTTTTTGTTTTTTTCAATGAAATGAAGTCAATCAGCTTTCATTTTTTATAAATTCTTTTATTGAAAATAAAAAATATTTTTTTTATAAAAAAAAATTTATAAAAATATTATAGAATTGAAAATTCTTTTTTCAAAAAAAAGAATGTTTCTTGAAATTAATTTTCATTGAAAATTGAAATGAAATACTTTTATTTTTCTGAAAAAACTTTTGAAAAAAGTTTAAGTGAAAAATAAAATAAAGGATAATAAAAATGCTGTTATCAAGATTCTTTATGCAAAAAACGTTGTTTTTTTTTGGTTATAAAAATTTTTACAAGTTTTCTATTTTATTTTATCAAAAATAAAAAAGAAAACAAAATTTCTATATTGTATTTTTGATAAAATAAAAAAATGTTTTTTAAAAAAGTCTTTCCCCCATTTTTCCATTTAATCTTTTGAATCGTTGCAGCTTTTTGCAGCACTTTCATTCGTTTTTTTGCTCTTTTTTTTTTGCATTCAACCCAAGTGTCTGTTGTCCAGATCACGAAGGTTGAATGCAAAAAAAGAAGAAAAACCTTCGTGGAAATATGACTTCCACGAAGGTTGATTCTTTTTTGTCTTTTCAAATTTCGTCATATGGAAACATACACCAGGTTTGGATGCAAAAAAACGAATGTAAAAGAAAAAATCTGTATGTTCAACACAAAAAAAAAGAACAAAAGGCAGCTTTCATCTTTTTTTGTTGTCTCTTTTTTTGCGTTTTTCATCCTTCGTGTATGGAGTACATATAGACATGAAAGATGAAAACACACAAAAAAGAATCACCCAAGTGTCTGAATCACAGACACTGAATCCAACAAAAAAAACCAAGTGTATCTTTCCATGCGTGTATGCTTCCGTTTCAGGAAGGTTCTGCACAAAAAAAAAAGAAGCGCTGCCAAAAGGCCAAAAGGCAGCTTTTTGTTTTCGCCCCTCTGGGGTCAAAAAGTTTTTTTTCAGAGTTTGTTCTTCGGAGAGAGAGGGATTCGAACCCTCGGTACGAAAGAAGATCGTACAACGGATTAGCAATCAGCCGCTTTCGACCACTCAGCCATCTCTCCATTTCCTTTTGTCTTTTTTGCAACGGAAGCAAAGTTTCCAGTTGTTTTGTGGCTCCTTTTTTTTTTCATTCTTTTTTTTAGGTCAACACTCTTTGTTTTGACCCGAGTATTTGAAAAAACAAAAAAAGAAGGAGGAAACACAGTGGAAAGGGGTCATCAAAAAAACTTTTTGCAGCGCAAACTTTGTTTGCAGCAGCTTTCTGCAAATGCAGAAAGTTCTTTTTTTTGTGTTTTCATACTTAGTGCCTGTATTACAGGCACTTGGTATGAAAACACAAAAAAAAGAGGCGCAAACTCTGTTTGCAGTTTTTACCTTTTGGTAAAAACCAAAAGGCAGCTTTCTGCAAATGCAGAAAGTTCTTTTTTTTTTGCATTCAACCTTCGTGATCTATACAACAGACACGAAGGTTGAATGCAAAAAAAAAAGAGCAAAAAAACAAAAAGCTCCAACAAACTTTGTTTGTTGTTTGTTTTTACCAAAAGGTAAAAACAGCAAACCTTAAATCTTTTTTTTGTGTTTTCATCCTTCGTGTACAACAAACACTTGTTTCTTTTTTGTTGTCTTCAACCCAACACTTGTTTCTTTTTTGTTGTCTTCAACCCAAGTGTAATTACTACTTCCACTAAGGTTGAAAACAACTTTCTGCATTTGCAGAAAGCTGCTGCAAACAGAGTTTGCGCTGCAAAAAAAGAAGAAACACAAAAAAAAAGAACAAAAGGATCAAAAAAAAGAAGCGCTGGAATCAACAAGAAGTCACCGAGACAACTGAAGAAACAAGTCATCGAGACAACTGAAGAGGAAAGAATGATCACCCTGGCACTAAGTTGATTTTCCCTGCTAGACTTCCAACAAGTTTGTCAACTTCTTCAGAGTTTCACAGCCAAGTTCGGGATGGATTGGCGTGGTTCCACTGAAGCATAGAGCACCAGAGTATCAGCGGAGCAAAGCTCCGGAGGTTTTTCATTTTTTTACCAAAAGGTAAAAAAAGTAAACATAGGTCAAAATCAATTAGCCTTTAGTATATCTCAGCTGAAACCATTACTGGCCTTACACTTGATACCTATACAACAGCTTGTCTTGCTGCGGCCTAATGGAGAATACTCATCTTGGTCTGGACTTCGTACTTAGATGCATTCAGTACTTATTCACTCCATGCGTGGCTACCCTGCGTTTACTTTTGGAAAAATAACAGGTACACCATTGGCATGTTCACTACAGGTCCTCTCGTACTATGAGTGACTGACCTCAATATTCTAACGCTAATACCGGATATGGACCGAACTGTCTTACGACGTTCTGAACCCAGCTCACGTACCACTTTAATGGGCGAACAGCCCAACCCTTGGGACCTACTACAGCCCCAGGATGTGATGAGCCGACATCGAGGTGCCAAACCTTCTCGTCGATGTGAACTCTTGGAGAAGATCAGCCTGTTATCCCTAGAGTAACTTTTATTCGTTGAGCGACGGCCCTTCCACACGGCACCGTCGGATCACTAAGGCCAGCTTTCGCTCCTGCTCGACTTGTTGGTCTTGCAGTCAAGCTCCCTTTTGCCTTTACACTCGCTGTCTGATTTCCGTCCAGACTGAGGGAACCTTTGCGCGCCTCAGTTACCTTTTATGAGGCTTCCGCCCCAGAAAAACTGCCCACCTGAAACTGTCAAGTGTCCTGATTCAAGGATCACCATTAGGATTCTAGCCTCTCCAGAGTGGTCTCTCACTGTTGGCTCCAACTTCCCCGGAAGGAAATCTTCATAGCCTCCCACCTAGACTGCGCAAGAAAAGCCCGAACCCAATTCCAGGATACAGTCAAGCTTCATAGGGTCTTTCTGTCCAAGTATTAGTAGTCCGCATCTTCACGGACAAGTCTATTTCACCGAGTCTCTCTCCGAGACAGCGTTCTGATCATTACGCCTTTCGTGCAGGTCGAAACTTACTCGACAATGAATTTCGCTACCTTAGGCAAGGAGAGTTTTTTCACAGATTCACAACAAAAGTTGTGAGAAATGAAGAAACATGGACTATATCTTTTGTCAATTTTGTGCAGAAAGTTACAAAAATAGACATTTAAAACGTATAGTCTCTGGGGATCCAAACAAAAATTCAGCAACGAAAGAGAGAAAACCTATCTTTCTTTCTTTGTTTCTTGATAAAAATGAATACAATAGTGTTGAAAGTCTTCGAATGAAGCAAATGTCTCGTTGCTTTGCCCTCTTTGCATTCGCATTTCATCCCAAATGGGTCCTATTTCATAAACAAATGAATGAAACTCGAGATGCTTTTTTTGATCAAAAGCATTCAGCAAAAAACAAAAGTTCTCAAAACGTTTTCTTTTTGCATTACATGCAAAAGGAATGACATATTCACGATAAAATGGTACTAATTTTTGTTGCAAACTTTGACGTGTATCGATTTCGAACACTAAAGTAGCATTGCTACCACTTTTATATCGAATTCGTCCAGTCCCAAAGAAACACAAACACTCATAAAGATGTTTCACACCGTTCACATGTTGTGTGACATTGAAGCCAGGATCTAAATAGACACCAAATTTACAATGTTTTCCTTTTTTAGCACCAACTGATAGAGAACCTTCGCCTTCTATGAATCCACCCAGATAATACTTTTGCATTTCACTCATTGGAACATATTCCGGACATTGCAAAAGTATTTGAAGGGTCTTCTTATACTCAGCAAAGTTTGAAGTTTTATGAATCCTTTCATTTGATCCTTTTAGTCCATCAATGATCTTTTGTGGAAGTCTTTCACCAGGTTTTAACAAAATTGACATAATATTTTTTTTTTTGAATTTTTATTTGTTTCCTGCTGGTTGGTCTTCTCATATCGGCATTTCACCTACTCGGTTCCAATAAACATTCTCCAAAAAAGAAGAATGGACGTTCCAGCATATAGTTTTATTTAACGACAGCCCTAAAAGTAACTGTCATAGTTACAGCCGCCGTTCACCGGGGCTTCGGTCGTCAGCTTCTAAACCCGAAGGCTTATAACCAACTTCCTTGACCTTCCGGCACTGGGCAGGCGTCAGCCCCCATATATTGTCTTACGACTTTGCGGAGACCTGTGTTTTTGATAAACAGTTGCCAGAACCGGTTCACTGCGACCCTTTTTGTAAAGGGCGCCCCTTCTCCCGAAGTTACGGGGCTAGTTTGCCGAGTTCCTTAGAGAGAGTTCTCTCGCGCCCCTTAGTATTCTCTACCAACCTACCTGTGTCGGTTTCAGGTACAGGTCATTTTTGTGTTTTTCTAAAATTGCTTTTAGAGGTGTACGAGCTTTTCTTGGAAGCATAACATCATTGGCGCTTATCCAGAACAAGTCTAGAAAGCGGGATCACGCCTCAGCTCAAGATTCGTTTTTGTTCGACCTTTCGTAGCCTTGAACGTTTCCACTGCAATCCAAAAACAGACCCAATTTAGCTTTCTTCGTCCCTCGGTTCCCACAAAAATGAGTACAGGAATATTAACCTGTTTGCCATCGA